TTTTAATTAACCCGCGTAGCGGGTTGATCAACCCCCCGAAGGGGGGGTTAATTAATTTATATCTCCATATTTTATTTTTAATTAATAACCCGCAACATGCACATGTTGCGGGTGGAGATAAAGATATTTTTAATTATCTGATACCCGAAGGGCATTATTCATATATTCATATATTTTTATATAATACTATAGTTTATTCTAATTTTTATAAAGGTAATAATAATATTTCTTATTATAAATTTAAAAAAAATAATAATCTTATTAATAATAAGTTTTTATCTAAAGAAGATAATGAAAATATAGTATAAAAAAATATAATGAAAAAAATATTACCTATTAAATATATATTTAAATAAGATAAATTAAATAAATATGATTTATATATAATATTAAATAAAAAATGTGGAATATATTTATGATATAAAAAAATTACAAATGAATATAATATTCGATATTCTACTAATTTAAAAATAAGAATAAGTAATTATTTAAGTATGAAATATCTTATTAATAACCCGCAACATGGTTGCGGGTGGAGATTAAAATGTTAAAATATATAAAGCTATATTAGAATATGGTTATGATAAATTTATATTAGAATATTGCAATATAAAAGAAGTATTAATAAAGGAAAAGGAATATATATACAATTATAATCCTAATTATAATATGGTTAAAGATATTAAAGATGTAGATATAATTAAACATACTCCTGAATCTATTGAATTAATGAAATTAAAAGCTAAATGAATAGGTTTAAATTCTAATTATCGTATAACAACAACAAGGAAGTCAAACTAATATGATAAGAGTTATTATTCATGATTTATTATAGGAGAAAATTTAAGATACAGCTCGTAAATTAAATATTAATAAATCTAATATAATTAATTATTTAAGTAAAGATAATCCTAAACCATATTTAGATCGTTATATGTTTAATATAGATAAACTTTATGATTAATATTATAAACCAGTTCAAAAAACTAGTATAAATATAGAAGTAATAGATATAGAAACTAATATAATGCCCTTCGGGTATCAGGGGATAATGCCCTTCGGGTATCAGATAATGCCCTTCGGGTATCATCCCCGCTAAGCGGGGATAATTAAAAAATTTAAATCTTTAAGAGAAACAGGTAGGTATTAAAATTTATATTCTAGCTCTTTATCTAAATATATTATAAAAAACCTTTTAAAAATAGATACATAATTAATGTTATACAAATTAATGACAATATGTAATTTATTAAACTTTATAGAAGGATATTTCATATAAATAACTAAATATTAAAATAACTCATATAGGAAATAAGAAGTTAATAAAAAGGTATAATATATCTCATATTTATTAATACTTAACTAAGTACTTTCTTATTATTATACACAATTTAATTTAATACCCATATTAATAGATAATTTATTCTCTTATATTTAAGATTAATTATATTAATATATATATTCAAATATTTCCATTTTTATTTATATAGACATAAACTTTTTTTTTATATAAAATTAAATTAGGGTATATATAGGGTCCCTCTAATGTATTAAACATAAAATTTAAAAGATGGATAAAATCTAAATTATAAGGTTTTATATTAGATGATTATCTTATGAAATATCAAAGTATATTTAGAGGAATTATATATATAAATTATCCCGGGTTACCGGATGATTAACCCCTATTAGTTAATTATAAAAATAAAGAAGGAAAATAAAAAATAAGGTTATTAGATTAGTGGTGAAATCGCAGTTCTTACACAACTGAGCCATAGGTTCAATTCCTATATAACCTAAAATAAAAGAGTATCACTTAATGGTAAAGTCCATGTCTTCAACACATGTTATAGTAGTTCGATTCTACTTGCTCTTGATTGCTTTTGTAGCTTAAATGGTAGAGCATTCGCTTGAAGCGCGACTGGTGTAAGTTCAATTCTTTCCGAAGGCAATATAATAATAGAGTTAATAGTCTAATGGTTAAGACAATTACCTTTTAAGTAATCTATATTGGTTCGATTCCAATTTAACTCATCCAAAAATTTTATATATCAATATTTTTTAAATAATAAAAATGACAAATTCAATAAGAGGTTATATTCAATTACATCCTTTTCATTTAGTAAGCCCATCACCTTGACCTTTATATACTTCATTTGCTTTAATGAATTTAGCATTAAGTATAGGATTAACAGCACATAATTATATAAATAATAATTTTTATATATTATTTAATATATTTAGTGTTTTATATGTTTTAACATTATGATTTAAAGATGTTATAGCAGAAAGTACATATTTAGGAGATCATACAAAAGCAGTAAAAACAGGATTAACACAAGGTTTTTATTTATTTGTAGTTAGTGAGATATTAATATTTGCATCATTATTTTGAGCATATTTACATTCATCATTAAATCCTACTATGGAAATAGGTATGTCATGACCTCCAGCAGGAATAGAAGCTATATCAGCTAGTGAATTACCATTATTAAATACAATAATATTATTAGCATCAGGAGTAACTATAACAATGGGACATCATGCTTTAATAAATAGTAATAGAAAAGATACATTATATGGATTTATCTTTACTACTTTATTAATTGTATTATTTGTTATATTACAATATTTCGAATACATGTTTTCTTCATTTACTATTACAGATGGAGTTTATGGTTCTACTTTCTACTCTTTAACTGGTTTACATTTCTTACATATGTCTATGCTTGGTATTATGTTAGGTCTTTGTTCTTGAAGAATTTATAATTATGATTTCACTAATAATAGTCATGTTTTTGCTGAAATGACAGTTTTATACTTACATATTTTAGATATTTTATGATTATTTATTTATATAATTTGTTACTGATGAGGTGCTTAAATTATTACCCTTATATTTTATAATATATATTCATATATATCTCCACCCGCAACTATGTTGCGGGTTTAAGTTATTATCCTTTTGTTATTTCCTATTAATAACAAACTTATAAATTTTTAACTTAATGATAATACAATGTATTATTAATACATCTAATTTGATTAAATTCTAAATATAACGTAATATATAAATAATATATATCTCATTAGAATATATTTAAATAATAAAAAAAGATAGTACTTATTTAACTTGATAAAGAATTTTTATACTTATTTGTAGGTTTTGCTATATTATTCTACAACTAATAATACATAGATAATATAAATGTCTTATATACTATCTAAATATAGATAATGTAAGTTATAATATATATAGATATAAATTTATATAAGATATAGATATATTAATAAAAATATTTAAGATAAATACAATTAAATATTAAGATAGAAAGATCCTTATATAAAATATAGATATAAACCCGCTGAATCAAGATTCAGCGGGTGATTATAAGTATAGATTATTAGGTTTAATATAGGGTGATGGATCATTTGTATATTGATTAAATTTAACTGAAATTCAATAAAATGTTTTAATAGCTATTAAAGAATATATATAAAAGAATTAAATCTCCACCCGCAACATGGTTGCGGGTTATGATAAATATAGATTATATAAGTTAAATATAGAAAGTATAACAATTATATATAATAAAACTAATAAATAATATAACGATTAAAGATTTAAGACCACCCGCAACATTATGATGTTGCGGGCTATATCATTATTTTTTATAACATATATATTACTTTTTTTTACATCTTAAAATAATTTATATTTAATATCTAAAACTAAATATTATTATTTACATTAAGATTCTTATATTAATAATTTAATATATGATAAAATTTATATAACTGAAATAGATATTTTACTATTTATAATTAACCTAAATTAATAAAAAATAGACTATATAAAATAGCACATAATAATACATTTATTTATTAAAAAACCAGATGGTATATATGTTTTATGTAATAGATCTATAATGGATAGTGATTTAATAGTAGTTTATGATTATTATATAAAATTATATAATTAACCCCACTTCTAGTAGGTAATGATAAGATGATGTATATATAGATTATATATATTAGATAATGATAATAATGCCCTGTAATGGGAGATTATATTTTAATCTAATGGATATTATAAAGGATATATTATAGAATATAGAATAATAAATTAAATTTGTTATAAGTATTTATAAAAACATAAATATAATGGAGATGATAATACTTTATAAATATAGAATATATTCCTAATAATATATAGGTAAGTATATATAATTAAGTAATAAATATCCCGCTACGCGGGATGAAATACCCCCTTCGGGGGGTTAATTATTAATAAAATATATAAAAGGATGTATGGCTGAGTGGTTTAAAGCGTAATACTTGAGTTATTAAGACTTAACAGTCCACGTGTTCGAATCACGTTGCATCCGATATATGACTATGGCGAAATAGGTAAACGCGATTAGTTTAGGTCTAATTTTTTAAGGGTTCAACTCCCTTTAGTCATATTAATGATTAAAAAAAAAAGAAAAAAAGAAATGACATTAATATATTTTTTAATATCATCATTAACATCTATAAGTACTAGAATATTAAATAATATATCAAAACAAATAATATTAATAGGAAGTGGTTTAATTGCTATACCTACAATATATGATTGATCAGAAATAAATGTATATTATACAACAGATGGAATAGCAGATGTCTTAATATTATTAACAGCATATTTAATACCAATATCAATAATATCAAATTGAAATAATATAAAGAATACTTTATATTTTGAATTAGTATTAAATTTAGGTATTATTTTATTAATTAATTTTATATGTCAAGATATGACTTCATTTTATATTTATTTTGAAGCATCTTTAGCTCCTTTATTTATAATGATAGGATTATATGGAGCAGCTAATAAAGATAAAGCGGCTGATTATATATTAATTTATACTTTATTTTCTTCTTTATTTATGTTATTAGCTATTGCAATATATGAAATATTATTAAATAATACGGATTATCAAGCGACTAGTTTATTAGTATTATCTATAGATTTACAATGTATATTATTTTTAGCTATATCAATAGGTATAGCAGTTAAAACACCTTTAGCTCCAGTACATACATGATTACCTGTAGTACATTCAGAATCACCATTAGCAGGTTCAATATTATTAGCAGGTGTAATTTTAAAATTAGCAGTATATGCAATTATAAGATTAATATTACCGACTTTATCAGATGCAGCTATATTATATACTCCATTTGTATATGTTTTATGTGTTATAACAATAATTTATACATCAATAATAACATTAAGACAAACAGATTTAAAAGTTATAATAGCTTATAGTTCAATATCTCATATGACGGTATGTATTTTAGGTATATTATCAAATACATTAACTGGAATATCAGGAAGTTTAATATTATCTATAGCTCATGGTTTTGTATCACCTGGTTTATTTATTATAGTAGGAGGTATATTATATGATAGATATCATAATAGATTAATATATTATTTTCAAGGTTTATTAACTTATATGCCTTGATTAGCTGTATATTTAATAATATTAAGTTTTTGTAATACTGGTACTCCTTTATCTTTAAATTTTATAGGTGAATTATTATCTTTAAGTGGTGCTATTAATAGAGCTCCTTTCTTAGGTGCTTTAGCTGCTCTATCTGTTTTATTATCTGCTTCATATCAAATGAAAATTACTAATAGATTAACTGGTGGTGTTATTACTCCTTATATCTCTTTAACTGCTGATTGTACATATAGAGAAAGTTTCTTAATGTGAGCTTTAATTATCCCTACTATCTTCTTTGGTTTCTTCCCTAATTCTATATTAAATATGATTTGAGAATCTTCTAATTTAATTTATAATTTTTAATTACCCCCTGATACCTGAAGGGCATTATTTATTCATTTATTTTACCTTCCTTACCTCCCGCAGCTTGCTGCGGGCTTATCTTATTTTAATCGATATAAGTTATTATTCTTAATTTCTCCTTATATCTTCCCTTTTTATTTTTTTTATTCATATATATATAAGATTTTTATTTTTTTTTTACATATATATTATTGGTATTTATATTTTATATACATATATATAATCCTTATTTATATTTAATATACATATATATGATTGATATTTATATATAATATACATATATATGATTGGTTATATCTTTCTATATCAATTTATTTTATATTATTATATGCTTTTATAATCCTATTAATATTATATATATATATATTTTCTCATCAATTTACTATAAACAATATAAATAGCTTTATTTATCTATAAAGAATATAGCTTTAAATATACCTATATATCTCAATATAGAATTTATATCTACCCGCAGCATGCTGCGGGATAATAAGTATTATGTATATTAATAAATGTTATCAATAAGTAATAAAAATCAGATTAAGCTTAATGATAAAAAAAAGTAAATAATTCATAGATAAATTAATGATGATCTTAGGTAATTATGTATTATTAAATAAAGGAAAGTTTATCTAATTTAATTTATATAAGATTTTAATTTAATGTAGGATTTTTATCTCTACTATATGTTAATTATATATTTGTATATTAAATTAATATATTAAGTTATATCTTCGTAATAGATTAATTAAATTTAACTCTATACTACCTAATTTAATTTATTTAATCTTATTGGACATTTTTATTGTTATAATCATATATCTTATTATTAATATTTAAAAGATTATTTATATAGATAAAACTATTATTACATTTATTATAAAATAAGCCCGCAACATCTTTATGTTGCGGGTGGTTATTATTTCATCTTATTATAAAAAGCTAACATTTATATGGTGATTATTTATTAATATTTATAGTATATATCTCCATATTGTTATAAATTTAAATATAATAATGAATTATATAAAAAATAATATATTTTAAAAATATTTAAAATGGTAGTTATATAATAATTATTTTATTACTGTTTATATATTTATCTTTTATATTGAGATATTTTATCTATTGGATCTTAATTTCAACTATCTCCACTTTTACATTTCCTTTATATTATCTTAACATTCTTATTTATACTTTAATGATAATCAGTTATTATTATTTTAAGGGTTATTTAAAAGATATATGACTTTATATATTAAATATTCTACATAAAAAAGGTAGCGATAGATTATTTATATTACCACCTATACAAAAATGTACATGTACATTTTTGTATGCTGAATCAAGATTCAGCGGGTGGCTTAGATTTTATTTATATTAATAATATAACAATATATATATATAATAAAATATATTTAAGAAATAAGGTGTATATAAAAAATATATATAATAAAATATATTTAAGAAATAAGGTGTATATAAAAAATATATATCATAAAAATATGAGGTAATATAATAAAACTAGTGGAGATAATAATAAAATAGATATAAAATCCACCTATACAAAAATGTATATGTACATTTTTGTATGCTGAATCAAGATTCAGCGGGTGGTGATGAGATTATATATATAGTTAAATATTTTAAAAATAGTTAATATTAAATAGTATTATAATAACATAAAATATTAAGATCTTTTTATCTCTACTATTAAATTATAATATCCACCCGCTGAATCAAGATTCAGCGGGTGGTGAGATGAATACATTTATATATTTATAATTTGATCTATTTATATATATATTAGTTTTATATAGATAAAAAATAATATAACATATAACCTTATATAAAATTATGATTAATTATAAAAATAATAATATACTAAATTATGTTTTATTATTAAATGATAAAAGATATAATAAGCTAAATAAATAAAATAGTTATATAAATCACCATATAACCCACAACATCAAGATGTTGTGGGTGGTATAGAATCATACTATAAAAATATTTAACCTTTATATAAAATAAAATCTATTAAACATATATATTTTCATTAAAAAAATATTATTTAATTACATAAATTTATAACAGATAGTGACATATTTAATCTAATATTAATATACCTATATCTCCTTTATTATTAAATTAACATAATATAGTGTTATTATCTCCTATATAAATTAATCAATAATATATATATAGCCCGCAGTTTGTATATAAAAAAATGTACCTAAATGAACACATTCATTTTATTTATGGGGCTGAGATATAGTGAAAATGAAATGATATAATATGATGATATAATATAAGATATAAATATTGATGAGATATAAAAGTATTAAATAATAAAATCCACCTATACAAAAATATACATTTTTGTATGCTGAATCAAGATTCAGCGGGTGGTGATATAAAGGATATATATATTATTCTATTTGTGTTAGTAATTATAAGATAACATATCAAATTAATAATTATTTATTACTTTCTATTTGATATATATTATAATCCCCAAACTGTAGTCAATAGTAATAATATAATTTTAATAATTTATAATCAATTTAATCTTATTTATATTTATAAATTTTATATATGATTGATACATTTATTAAATTATAATTAGATATATATAATGATACTTATAATAATAATATAGAATTATATATCTCCTAATGATAGATGATCCCTGCAATACGAGATAATTTATAAGTATTTAATTTTGTATAAAATATATAATCATAAAGTAATCCTGGTTATAAATATAGATCAACATTATAACAAATTTATATATCTCCGCCCGCAGCATGCTGCGGGCTATATAGATATACCTAAATATCAGATATATCTCCTGTTAATTGATAAATTACCTTAATGATAATTAGAAAATAATTTATGTCCTTAAATAAAAATAAGCTATATAGATAATGAAAATATAACTTATATAATATATCACTAGTTAATATATCCTAAAAATATAACCTTAAGTGATTATATAAAATATAATATAAATATGTCTATTTCTCCATTATTTATAGAGATTAAACATAATATAATCTTTATAAGAAATATAAAAATAAATTAACTACCCGCTGAATCAAGATTCAGCGGGTGGATATTATCAATATAGCCCGCAACATCAAGATGTTGCGGGTGGTCATAAATTTGTAACTTATAAAAGTTATAAAAATATAGATATATAAAATTTTATATAATATAACAATTCAATATTAAAATGTATCAGATGATTATATATATAAGATTATTAATATTTGATATTTTAAAATAAAAATATCTATATAAATTATTATTCATTAATTTGATATGATTTTAATTATCCCGCTACGCGGGATGATATACCCCCTTCGGGGGTTCATTATAAATAAAATTAATTATCCCCGCTACGCGGGGATGATACCCGAAGGGCATTATGGTTAATTATTATATATGAGTTAGATATTTATCTAAGAAGGATATAAATTAAGTATATCATTTACCCTTTTATAAATAAAGATGACAAATTATTAAATAAATAAAATGAATTATAACCACCTTTTAGATATAGAGATATAATCCACCCGCTGAATCAAGATTCAGCATACAAAAATGTACATGTACATTTTTGTATAGGTGGTAAGATATATAAATCCTTTATTTTAATCTAATATAATATATATAATGTTATATATATCTTAAACTATAGGAAAATATATAAATATAAAGTAAAATTTAAAAGTAGTATAATTAATTAATAATAAAGATACTTAATAAAATTATTATCTACTATAAAATAACATTATTTTATTATTACCCTTATTATATATATGACCTTATATTTTTATAGGCTTTATGACTATTAATTACTTTATATATCTCTCTAAATTTAATTATCCCCTGATACTCGAATGGCATTATGATCATAAATTATTTATAATTGACATATTATATAAGTCATTATATTATTTATAAAACGAATATATAAAATATAAAATAAACCTATATCCACCCGCTGAATCAAGATTCAGCGGGTGGTGATTTAATATAAATATTATAGTGATATATCATTTTATTATCGAGCTAGGTATTTTAATAAATGTTTATTAATCCTATATTATTATAAAATATATATATAAGTTTTTTTTATATAAAGTATATATAATTAAAAAATAAATTTATTATGACCAATTTATATATTATTATATTCACCCATTTAATATAAATATTATAGGTAAATTATGATAATATAAATATAAAAATAAACCTATTATCACTAATTTATATAATCTTATATCCACCCGCTGAATCAAGATTCAGCATACAAAAATGTACATGTACATTTTTGTATAGGTGGTAAGGTATGGTAAGGTATAATAAAATAAGGAAAGTATATAAAAGTAAAACTAATTTAAATAACCTTTGTTAAATAATATTATTTATCTAGATAATAAATATATATACTCTGAAAATAATAACAATTTATCTCAACTAAATTATCTACATTTATATATAGAGTTCTTTATCTTATTATTTATTTTTCATAGATTATATAAATCAGTAATAAAGAAGATATAATAAGAATAAATATTAAACAAATGAAATAATTACCACCCGCAACATCCAAGATGTTGCGGGCTTATTTAATTAATAATCCTATTTTATTTAACTATTATAACTATATCTCCAATAATTAAATCATCTATAGATATAAATTATATATTTATATACATATATAATGATAAAAGATAGAATATAAAAAAAGATAAATTATAAAGTATTAAATAAGAATAGAAATACCAATAAAATAAAAAATAAACTCTTACCACCTATACAAAAATGTACATGTACATTTTTGTATGCTGAATCTTGATTCAGCGGGTGGGTTTTATACTCTTATCTTTAAGACAACAAATTATAACATATTTAATTAACCCCTTAAAATACAAAAATATACATTTTTTATGTGTTTCATAATACCCGCTTTGCGGGATATTTATATTTAAATTATATACATATCTAATATATAAATATAGCCCGCAACATCAAGATGTTGCGGGTGGTCATAATTTTATACTTATAAGTTTTAATATATATCCTAATGAAAATAAAAAAGATAAAATAAATAACGGATTTAAATAATAACCAGAAGATAAGTAAAATAAAACAAGGTAATATATATATAAATATATTATAGATATAAGATATAAGTAATATATAAGATATATATTATTAATATTTAAGATAATAATTAATACCAGTGAATATATAATGTATATAGAAATATAAGATATATAAAATTATATATAGATATTAAAATATAACTTATTAAACATAACTAATAAAATATTAACTTATTAAACAGATCATATTCCTGGTATAAGAGAGGAGGGGAGAGGAGACCCCCCCGGAGGGGGGGTCATTTATTTTATTTTTATTCTTTTAATTTTTTTTTATAATTTTTAAAATATAGATATAAGTTAATTTATAATTTTTTAAATTTATTTAAATTAAATTATTTATATATAATATTTCCTACATTTATAAATATATTTTTATTTAAAAAAAGGTAGTTAACCCCCCCCTTCGGGGGGGGTATTAGAATTTATCTTCTATTAAAATTTATTGGGGGGGGGGAGATTTTATATTCTTTTATTCTTTCATATTTTTAAATATTTAATATAAGAAATATAAGTTAATTTCTAATATTTTAAATTTATTTAAATTAAATTATTTATATATATAATTCCCTATATTTATAAAAATAATTTTATAAAAAAATAAGGTAGTTAACCCCCCCCTTCGGGGGGGGTATTAGAATTTATCTTCTATTAAAATTTATTGGGGGGGGGTATCTTATTATAAAAAATAATATTAATTCTTTATTTTAGTAACTTGTAATTGATATATATTATATATTGATATATAAATTAAAATAATTATAAATAAATAGATATATATAAACTAAATATGTAATAATAAACAAAATAAGAATTAAATAGTAAAATAACCCCCCCCAGATTAATCAAATTAAAAGAAAATATAAAGGACCCCCCCCTTGGGGGGGGTCAGGTATTTATTAATTTTAATATCCTCCCGCTGAATCTTGATTCAGCGGGTGGTTTTTATTTTATCTTTTACAATTTTTATCTAAAATTTATTATTTTTATCTCCACCCGCAACCATGTTGCGGGTTATTATAACTTTTATTTCCTCTGCCCGCAGCATGCTGCGGGCTATATATACTTTTCTTTATTTTAATATTTCTTATTTGGAAAATATATTTATATACATCAGCAACATTTTTTTATAAATAAATGTTGCTGTCTTATTTATATCTTTTTTATATTTTTCTTTTATTTATTTCATATTTTTAATTTATGGTTTTATATTTTACCTTTATTTACAATTTTTATATCTCCATTATTATTATATATAATATTATATAGATATTAATTATATAAATATTAGGAACTGTTACATTATGATATATAGATGAAATATATATTTTATTTATTTTATAAATTATACATTAGATATATCTTAATTTTATATTAATAATATTTATATAGCCCGCAACATCAAGATGTTGCGGGTGGTAATATTAACTTTATTTATTATTAGGTTTTATTTTATTATTTGTTACATTTATATGTATCATTTGTATTTATAGATTATCATCATTATATATATTTATAATTATCCCGCTACGCGGGATGATATACCCCCTTCGGGGGTTCATTATATATTATTTAATAAGATATTATAAGGAGAAAATAATATAGATAATAAAAAAATATATATAGCCCGCAGCATTCATATAAAAAAATGTACACGTACATTTTTTTATGGGGCAGAGAAAGATATAATTAAATAAAGTGGTTTTTATTTATTATGGGTTTTAATTTAAAAATATATTATGTATTTTTATTTAAACTTATTATATTTTACATATAGGTAATATTAAATTTTTATATGATTTATACCTTTTTATAGCTAATTTTATTCTTTTTTATTTCAAATTTATTATATATAGCCCGCAACATTTATATGTTGCGGGTGGTTCTTTATTTAATTTATAAAATTATATATTTAATAATTTATCTCCTTATTTTATAATATAGTCATAACAATTTATATAATAAATGATCATTATTAAAATCTTAATTATCCCCGCTACGCGGGGATGATACCCGAAGGGCATTATAATTGGAAATTATATATATATAGGATATATATAAGAATATATTATAAATGATAAATATAATAAAAAAAAATAACAGATGTATTAATAAAATGACAATTAGAATAAATAGCCACCCGCTTCATCAAGATGAAGCGGGTGGTGAATATTAATATAAACCTATATGATAATAAGTTATCGTAATTTATCTCCCTATAAATTTATTAATATATATATGACATTTATTATATGTATATAATAATTAATTTAGTAGAATAAGGAAACATTTATAAGAGAATAAAAATATCAATAAAATTAAGTTATAATGATATTAAAATAAGATTTAGATAATTTAATAATATCTTTCTCTATATATTTATCTATAAAAGACTATAATGAATATCTACCATTATGAGATATATATTTATATATATAATCCACTCGCTACATTTATATGTGGTGGTAATTATTAAAAATTTAATTCATGATTATGTAGTTATAATTATGTTATTTTAATTATATATCCTATATCTTTGATATAAATTAATGGTATATTAACTTTTAGGTGATATAAAAAAATGGTATATTAGATAATTATGACTACCCGCAACATTTATATGTTGCGGGCTATAGCTATTTCTATCTTTTTTATGTGATTTTTATTATTAATATACCTTTACAGACTATTTAGTATGATATTATTTTCCACCTATTATATTTAAATTCATATAATATAGATATATATAAATGAAATAAATAAGATAAATTAAATCCACCCGCTGAATCATGATTCAGCATACAAAAATATATATTTTGTATAGGTGGTAAGTTGATATATAAAAAGTATAAGAATATTATGGATAAATTAAAATATATAAATAGTATATTATCTCCGTAATAATAAGAAATTAAAACAGATATAATCCCTTATAAAAAAATATATCAAATAAAATAATATGTTTAATTATCCCCGCGTAGCGGGGATGATACCCGAAGGGCATTATAATATAGATCAATATTATAAATTATTAATAACTTTATTAAAAAGTTAAATGATAAACATTATTAGTATTTTTATATTAGATTCATTAAAGTTGTGGGTTTATTTTTAAAATCATCTACCCATTTCATTATATTTTTATTTCATATAAATCATATATTTTTATATATTAAGGTATAAATTTATAAATGAGGAAATATTAATTTATATATATGATATATTCTATAAAATAATTTACCTAAATAATAAAATTTAACACATTCATTTTTTTATTCGTGGTTTAGTTAATAAACTTATTAATATGTGTATTATATATATAACTAATTATAATAAGTTAAAATTATCTTCTTAATTACTTTTTGATAGATTTTATTTTGTTAATAAGGATATAAATGTGATCAATATTAAAATGTTGTATATCTAAATATTGAAGATTAATATATATCCACCCGCAACATCAAGATGTTGCGGGCTATATAGGTTTAATTTATTTGGTTTATATAAATTTATTAATATTTTTTATATAATTTTTATTAAGATTTTTATATATATCTCCCTAAATTAGATTATTATGCCCGCAACATTATCATGTTGCGGGTAAGCTTATTTATATTATATATTATTATTTATACAAATTATTTTATATATATCAAAATTAGAAATTATTTATATATTATTTCTATATATCTTTTCATTAAATTGTATATTTATTTTTAACTTTTAGGTTATTTTTTTTATTTCAATTGGTGGTTTTTATCTATAAATATAAATGATTAAGTAGATAAGATATATAAAGGAATTAATGTCCTTAGGGTATCAGGGGATAATTAATTAAATATATAGATATATATATTACCACCCGCAACATATAAATGTTGCGGGTTAGGCTATTCTTTATTTTTATATCTTTTATCTATTATTTATATTATAATAATTAATATATATTGACCTTCTTATTTATATTATTATCTTATATATTTTATAATAAGCCTACTGCTAGCATATAAAAAATTTTACCTAAATTATAAAATTAACACATTCTTTTTTTATGGGTGATAAATATTTAATCAAATATTATATTAATTACTTCGGGGGTTAATTAAATTTAATGATAATCTACCTTTAGATATATTCATGATATATATAATTATGATACCCGAAGGGCATTATAATAAATTACACCCGTTTCATCTTGATATATTCTATAAAATAATTTACCTAAATAATAAAATTTAACACATACATTTTTTTATTGGTGGTGATTTATCTTACATTTTGATTTAGTGAAATTATATAAAAAATAACTTATCTCTAAGATAATTTATAATCAACATTAATATTATTAATATAAAATTAACTATTTTATAATTTACTCATCATCATTAAACTATAAAAGTATAATATTAATACTATTCTATTAATATATATCTAATATATATAAATAGTCAAATAAAATATAATTTATAATATATATACTTATATAATAAAGAGATATTATAATAAAAAATATATATAAGATAGATAAAATCTCCCGCTGAATCAAGATTCAGCGGGTAGTTAAATATAAGATATTGTCATCATATAGATAATAATATTATAATTTGTATAAGATATTGTCATCATATAGATAATAATAATATAATTTATTAAATGAGATAAAAGATCTATAATAAAATATAGCCCGCAACATATAAATGTTGCGGTATTAAACAATATATATATATTTTACCTTATATAAAATAATCCTACATTTTTTTGTAACATTTTTATCTTATAACTATATATTAACTAATTTATCTATATATATGATACTAATTATATTAAACCTACTTATGATAATTATATTCCTTTATATAAATAATCCTATATTATGATATAATTACATATTTATGTAATCTAGATAATAATTCTAATTATATATTTATTTATATCTATATATAAGTGAATATAGGTAAATAATAAATTACCCCCGCATTGCGGGGATGATCAATCCCTTAGGGGGTTAATTAATTATAAAAATATAAAGGTAGAATATTAAAAAAGAAATTAAATACACCCGCTGAATAATGATTGATAATTAAAAAATGAATGTGTTAATTTTTATTATCATTTTTTTATAAGGGTGAATATAAAATCCTTAATTTACTTTTAATAGATTTTTTATAATAACTTTATATATTAATAAAATAAGTTAATATATATATAATTATATAATTTAGAAATAAATTATAAAGTATACTATTAATTAAGGATATATATATTAAAAAAGATATAGGAAATGTAAAAGTGAAGATAAGATTATATATATTTATAAATATTAAAAAAGATATTACCTGCAACATATAAATGTTGCGTATATATATTATCCTTTATATCCACCCGCTGAATCAAGATTCAGCATACAAAAATGTACATGTACATTTTTGTATAGGTGGTGAGATTATTTATATAGTTATATTATAAACTTAGATATTTTTATTAATCGTTAATTATCATTAGATGTCATTTAAATATACTATTATATATTTTAATATTAAATATCTTATATAATTTATAATCTATATATAACTTATATATTATCTACATATAATTTTAGCAGGTGATAAGTATAGATAGCTAATTTTTATATACTAGAAAAAATAAATATTTACATAATATTATATTAATCTAACTTAAACTTCAATATACATAATAAATATATATAACTATCATAAATATATTGTATATTATTTCCTAATTATTTTTAATATATAGAGATATGATTATAACCTATTATTATCTAATAGTTTTATATTAGGTAACCTTTTATAACAAGATATCCGATAAAAAAATGTACTATATTTCTATGTTATAAAATATATTAAATTCATCATTAAATTAAATATATTATTTATATATTTAAGTAAAGTATAATTATATAAAAAATAACCTAAAATTAGTTATAGGTTATAAATATTAATAATAGATAATTTATATAGAAATAAATTAATTATCTCATATAAAAACCTACCCGCTGAATCAAGATTCAGCGGGTGAATAAGATAAACATTTATATTATTTAAATATACAATTTTTCATACCTTTATTTAATTATATACCCGAAGGGCATTATGATTATCTATTAAATAATAAATTTATATATGACTGATTATATAAGTATTATAATAATCTATATATAAAATCAATACATCTTAATATAACAAAAACCTAACCGCTTCATCTTAATGAAGCGGGTGTTGGTTATATATATTTATATAGAAATAATTTATATATATTTTAATATTTAAATGATATAGTGGACTATTATGTCGTAAATATATTATATGAATATAAACTAGTAAAAATAAATAAAATTTATATAATCAACAATTAATAATAAAGATTAATAAGATAAACATTTAGATGTAGAATATTAAGAAGTAGAATATTTAGATGATATAGTGGGCTATTTAAAAGATAAAATTATTAATAATCTAATTATCTACACCCGCAACATTATGATGTTGCGGGTGGTTATTATTGACTATATATATTTATAATAAAAAATTAGACATTAAAAATATACAAAATATAAATGTTATTATCTTTTTATATCAAAATATATTATTATATAACCCTTATATGTTTCTCATAGATTAATATAAGAATAAAAATTATATTACCACCTTCTTATATAAGTAAAATGAAATATTAATACTTATCATAATTAAAATTTATAATTATTGATATACCCCCTTCGGGGGTTCATTATTAATATAAATATATATTAATGGAAGATCATAATTAAATAAAAAACCTAACCTTTATATAAGTTATTATCCTTTTTAATAAATTTAAGTTATACTATATAAATTATTAATTTTTAACAATGTAATAGAGTTTATAATTAATCTATATTCTTTTTACAATATCACCTGCTTCATAAAAATGTAGTTTATACCACCACCAATAAAAAAATGTACCTAAATGAACACATTCATTTTTTTTATGCATCATCATGATGTAGCGGGTGGAATTTATAATTATTGATATACCCCCTTCGGGGGTTCATTATTATTTTAAATATATATTATAACATACTATAACCACCCGCTGAATATAGATTCAGCGGGTGGATTTATTAAATTAATCATATCTAGTGGATTATATTATTTAGTATCACCCGCAACATATGTTGCGGGCTATATTATTTATATCTAACCCATTTAATGTCTTTATATTTTATTTATTATCTTATTTTTATGTTATAGGTTTTTTTTTATTTTTATTGGTATTTATATAATAATATTTAATCGTATATAACTGATATTAGAGATAAATAAGTAGGTAAAGATATAGATTGTAAGTATATAAATTTTATATAAATTAAATTAATTAATATCTACCTTTTATTAATTATCCCCGCATAGCGGATCAACCCCTTAGGGGGATAATTATCTTAAATATATATAACCTATATTTCTTTATATATAAATCTATATCTTAGTTTATAATAAATTTATGTTATATTAAAAAATGTATTAAATAATAAAATCCAGGTTAATAATGATTATTATTAAATGTAAATGATGTGATTATATATTATTATTTGTAATATTAAAATGTAGATATTTTATTTAAATAAATCCACCCGCTGAATAATTATTCAGCGGGTGGTTATAGAGGGTTATAAATGATATATAATTACCTGCTATATTAAAATGTATAAATTTTATAGCCCGCAACATATGTTGCGGGTGGTAATTATTATTTTTTTTATTTAATATATAATGAATAAGTGAATAATAAAAGGCATATAAAAGATAAATAAGCAGCCGCAACATTTTAATGTTGCGGATGTAGGTAATTTTTATTAAGATATTATATATAGGAGAGATTAATTTATTTAATGCTTATATATTTTTTGAGTCGTAGACTAATTGGCAAGTCACCTAGATTTGAGCTAGGTTTATATATGTTCGAATCATGTCGACTCAGTTTGCATTGGTAGCTTAATGGTAAAGCCTTATAATGTCACTATAAGAGATGTCAGTTCGAGTCTGATGCGATGCGTAATTTTAAGGATAGCTCGGTATTGGTAAACTAATCTACTTGCTACGTAGTTGCTTTTTAGCTATCAGCGTTCGATTCGCTGGCTATCCGTATTTATTAATCCACTTAAATAAAAAATTGTACAGGGATAATTAAATTATCTACCCGCTGAATCTTGATTCAGCGGGTTCGTATTTACTATTCTTTGTTTTTTTTGACATATAGCACAATGGTTAGTGTATATTATTACGAATATTATTATGTAAGTTCGATTCTTACTATGTCATAGGTAAGCAGTATAATGTAATTGGTAACATCTAAAGCTCATGACTTTATAATGGTAGTTCAAATCTATCTACTGCATATATAATTAAAAATGAATTATAGCTCAATGGTAGAGCAGTCCACTCATAATGGATGTATCTCAGTTCAATTCTGAGTAATTTAAAGAAAAATAAATTAATAAATTAAGAGAACATGATGTTGGTTCAGATCAAATGCTATGTAGAGACATAACACATGCAAGTTATTTTAAAAAAATAGCGTTAAGGTGAGTGATATAAGATAAAGAAAGAATCTTAAACAGATGTAGGTATTAGAGAGATCTAGCCAAGGAACTGGAGCCGGCGATAAGCGTCACAACGGCCACATTGAGAAATCAACTCTTATAAAGAGCAGCAGTGGGGAATCTTTGACAATGGTCAAACGACTGATCAAGTTATCTACGAGAAGGGAATTAAAAAATAAAAAATAATAAAAGAAAAACTATAAACTTCTAAATAATAGTAATAATGATACTAATTATGAAAGAGTCCTAACTAAAATATGTGCCAGCAGCTGCGGTGTGCGACAAGAAGCTGTTATTTACAATTCGAAGTTATAATTTATAATATTTCGACATTATTCGTAACAAATATGTACCTATCTACACATGCGTCAAGAGTGATCCTGAGGTATGAAGCTGTAGAGACAATGTAACCAAAAACTATTATTACATAGTTATGGAGCTAGGTAAGTTTACTATGGTTAGCGCAAGTTAACTACTCGATGAGACCTCTTTAAGCTGAACCTTTAATTGTATTTTATTACAATAAAGAGTTTGTCAGGAGTCTGGATAGAATCATCGTATGTCTATTCTGTTATAGACGTTAGAACTGATAGGGGTAAAGAGTTGAACCTAAGGTAAATATAAGTGTAAATAATGGAACTTGGTAAGCCTCATATTCACTATTTATAAGGTAACTTTAAAATAGAGGTTATTTATAAATTATGGTTTTGTAGACCTTATGAAATAATAATATCGAATAGGAGGTAGAAGACTTCTTAAAAAGCAAATGCAATAATGTAATGTTATTGATAGGTTTTATAACTAACCTGAAAGGGTGCTGACTTAAGATATGGGTGTTATAACTGCTATTTATTTGTAGAATTGACCTTTGTTTTATACCCTCAATTTTATTAAAGGTATAATTCATTTATTGTGTGGAATTTGTTATTAAAGCTTAACGATATGAATAATTTTAACATTTTTTTACATTATATTGATTTCAATTGTCATAAATTTATATTAAAGTTCTCCTAAAGAAAATAGCAGAAGCAGCAAAAGTTAGTAATAGTCTTAAAATTATTTTACTTCAAAAATTAATAACCACATCTAATATTCATCTTTATTAGCTAAATTAATACATCATGAGATATATAGTATAATCTATATTCCTATGGTAATAAAATACTATTAGGTATCCCTATAATTAAATATGCAATATTTGTATAGTATAATTGCTATTAGCTGGACTATAACTCATTTATAGACAATCACAGCAGCAGTTTATGTTTTATTTACATAATAATTGAATTATGGATAATATACCTATTGATAAAGTATATTAGAAGAATTTATGAAAGTCAATGATAGATAATAAAATTATATATATCACCACCCGCAACATGGTTGCGGGTTTAAGTTATAAGTAATTTAAAATGTTATGCAATTGATTTTATAGTATCTTATCCTTATGATTGGTTAACAGTTATAGTGAAGGATGCGATAAAAGAATTCTGTAAATCTTATTTCTTTAAATAAAACTAAAGTAACAACATCCGTAGATGGAATATAGTTATTAGGAGTCATGTGGGCTCATAAAAACATTAATGATAAATAAAATTATTAGAGTTAAAAATAATTTAAAGAAAACTATAATTTAGTATTAAAATATATAATAGTGATTATTGAATAATATATATATAATAAAGTCTATTAGATATAAATTGTATAAAAATTTATAAAAAAGACAATAGGTTATATAAAAGGAATAAAGCTATGTATCTTAGCCGGCAACGAGTTGCCGGCGTAAATGAATTTAGTGAAGTAAATGAATATGTAAAGAGAAAATAGATAGAACAAATAAAAAGTAAATAAGTTTAAGATAATTAAAAGATAAGTAGCAGCTAATATATATAAAAAATATAAAAATAATAAGGCCTGAGCCGTATGCGATGAAAGTCGCATGTACGGTTCTAAGGGGGGGAAAGCTTGTGAAAGCCTACCTATCCTGATTAGACATAGAGGGCAAGCATTGATCAGAATGGCTTAAAGGATCTGTAGAACGAATCTTTATAAAAAGAAATAGAATAATGACTCGAGAGAGGAGAGGTAATAAGAATTAAAGTTAGAGGGATAAAATACGACGAAAACATTAAGACTATAAAGAGATTACTAAAAATTATTGACGTTGTGAGATGAAGGCTACGGTAGCGACATGGATTCGATACCCATTTAGTCGTAGCAGTAAACTATGAATACAATAAAAAAAGAAATGAAAATGAATAGTATTCCGCCTGACTAGTACGCTCGCAAGGGTGAAATACAAGACATTAGACGGTTGTAGTCCCAAGCAGTGGAACATGTCATTTAATTGGATGATCCTCCAAGAACCTTACCATCTCTTGAATTTATAACAGGCGTTACATCGTTGTCGTCAGTTCATGCCGTGAGGTTTAATATTAAGTTATTGAATGAACGTAACCCTTTTCTTATGATAAGTATAATTGTAAAATTATAGGAAGTAGAGGTAGAAGACTAATCATGATGACCCTAATGAGATGGGCTATCGACGTGTTACAATATTAATAACAATTATATTAACTTTCGTTATTTTATTAAATATTAAGATTAAGACATAGTTTCATTTATGAATTGTAATCTGAAATTCGGTTACATAAAGGAGGAATTGCTAGTAATCGTAAACTAGAGTGTTACGGTGAAATTTTTTGCTACTTCGTACTAACCACTCATCAACAGCAAGAAATTTTTCTTTACCTTATTGAGGATTTATTAAAAGGACTTGCTGTAAGTTGAAATACGGTTCGGTTAGGGGAACCTGATCGGGATTTATATATTTATTCATTTATCCTTAGTTTATATCTCAATGGTAGAGAGATCGATTGATAATCGATAAATATGAGTTCGATTCTCATTAAACTAATTTATTTTTTATTAGCGGTTATGATGAAATGGTAGACATAAAACACTTAAAATGTTTGGATTAATATCGTGTAGGTTCGACTCCTACTTACCGTATAATTAAAGGGGAGATTCTAATGTTGGTAATTAGAGCTAAATTGTAACTTTAGTGCCATTGTGCTGCGACTGTTCGATTCAGTCTCTCCTCATATAAGATAACTATAGTTCAAAGGTAGAACAATTGTATGTGGCGCAATTTATCTGAGTTCAATTCTCAGTAGTTATCCTTCGCTTAGGTAGTTCAATGGTTAGAACATTCGCCTCATATGCGTATAATATAGGTTCAATTCCTATCTTAAGTTTGTCGTATAAGCTAACCAGGCATAGCGTCCGTTTTGTAATCGGAAGGTGTGGGGTTCGATTCCTCAATACGATATCTTTTGACTATATGATCTAATTGGTATGATAATACTACTTCACAGTATTTATATGGGTTCAAATCCCATTGTGGTTATTTATGTGACAATGAGTTAATTTGGTTAAACTATGGTACTTCCAATACTATTATACGTGTTCGAACCACGTTTGTCATAAATTATTTGAACATTGTTATTCATGGTTGAATAGACTGATTGCAAATTAGTTCTTTAAGGGTTCAATTCCCTCAATGTTCTAATTGATTTCAAGTATATATTATTATTATGATATATTTTTTTTTTTATGATTTAAATTTAACTTAATCTTGATTTATCTAACAGATTGTTGCGTAATTGGTAACGTATCTACATTGGGTGTAGGGCTATGGGGGTTCAAATCCCTTCAATCTGATGATTATTATTTATAAAATTTAACTTTAAAATATTTAAAAAAAAGATGCCACAATTAGTTCCATTTTATTTTTTACATTTATTAACATTTGGTATATTAATAATAACAATATTATTATATATAATATCTAAATATATATTACCAAATATAATAAGATTATTAATAGCGAGAATATTAATAATAAAATTATAAAAATCTACCCGCTGAATTAAGATTCAGCGGGAGAAGAAAAGCTTAAACCTTAAAAAATTAAGGAAAAAAAAAATAAAATGTTTATATCACCATTAGATCAATTTGAAATAAAACCATTATTAACAATAAATAATATAATAACATTAAGTATATCAAATTATGTAATATATTTAACAATAGTAAGTTTAATAATATATGGATATAAAATATTATTAAATAAATCTTATTTAGGATGAAATAGATGAGGAATAGCAATATTAGCAATATATGATACTATATTAAATATGGTTAAAAGTCAAGTAGGTTCACGTGGAGGTTATTACTTCCCTTTAATTTTTACTTTATTTAATTTTATATTAATAGCTAATGTTGTTTCTATGATACCTTATTCATTTGCTATATCAGCACAAATAGTAGCAATTATTTCATTAAGTTTAACTTTATGATTAGGATTAACTATTATAGGTTTTGTTAATCATGGTTTAGGTTTCTTTTCTTTATTTGTACCAACTGGTACTCCTTTAGCTTTAGTTCCTGTTTTAGTTTTAATTGAAACTTTATCATATAGTTCTAAAGCTATTTCTTTAGGTTTACGTTTATCAGCTAACATATATCAATGTGTTTTAATATAAAAAGCCAAACTCCGGGGAATCCCTAAAGCTTTAATAACCAAAGTATTTTTGGAAACTTATTTACTGGCTTGATTAATGACTCAAGGTATGGTAATATCATTAAAGATGTATAATTTTATATTATTAAATGGGTAATCGCGGATCTAAATCATAAATTTTATAGTTTATGTAAAAGAGCAACGAGTAGATGGTTTTTTAATATATATTATTTATATATTATAAGGTGTACTCTAATCGCCAGGAAACTGGTTCTTAAGCCAAATATATTGTAATTTATCAATAAGTAATTTAAGATTAAAGAAAATTTATACTCATAAAAATAATTTTAATGTAACTAAATATATTATATATAAAAGTATAATATATAAACTAGGAATATAAAATAAGTTATATAAAATTATGTGTATAAAAAACTACCCGCATCATAATAATGATGCGGGAGGATAATAAATGTCTTTTTAGATTGTCTGGACATTTATTAATGTTAATATTAGGTTCATTAATATTAAATTTAATGAGTTCTTCTATATTAGGTTTTGTTAGTGGATTTATTCCTATGGCTGGTGTTATTGCTATAACTATTTTAGAATTTGCTATAGCTATGATTCAAGCTTATGTTTTCTGTATTTTATTTAGTGGATATTTAAAAGATGCTATTTATTTACATTAAATTTTAATATCCATTATATTATAATGTAGAAGAATTAAAATAATATATTCATTTAAAGTATAGGTGATGTTATTTTCATCATTTTTAACCTTATTAGTTTTTTCAACTTTTACAAATACTTCAGATAATAAAACTGATAGTAAATATAAACAATTAATATTATTAAATAGATTAGGTGTATTAGTTTTTATTTTTGTTTTAATTATATTTATTGAAACAATTAATATTATTACATTAATACCTGGATATACTTTATTTAATAATTGATTTAGTTATACATCATATAATATACCTTTAATAATTTTAATATTATTATTAATTATAGGTTTATTAATTTATAATACTAATATAACAATTAAAAATAAAGAATCTATATTATTATCTCCTTATTTTATAATTTTAATAATTGCAAATAGTATTGGTCTACTATTATTCCCTTTAGTTAATGATTTATTAGCTTTATATATTATTATTGAATTACAAAGTTATTCTTTATATTTATTAACTGGATTACATAATAGATCATATAATGCATCTAGAGCTTCTTTATTATATTTTTTAATGGGAGGTGTTGCTTCTGCTATTATTTTAATTGCTACTTATTTTATTTATTCTTTAACAGGATCTACTAATTTATCTGATATATCTTTATTTTATTCTTTATCTTCTAATAATCTTATTTATACATTCTCATATTTTGATATATTATTAATAGCTTTATTTTTTAAAATGGGATTAGCTCCTTTACATCGTTGAAGTATAGCTGTATATAATTATGCACCTACTTATATAACAGCTTATATAAGTATTGTAGCTAAAATATCTATATCATCTTGAATATATTCTAATATAAATTTATTTAATAATAGTATATTTATAATATTCTTTTATTTATCTTTATTTATAGGATGTTATAAACCATTATTTCAAATTAATTTAAAAACAATATTAGCATATAGTGGTTTATTAAATTTTGGATATATTTTATTATCTATTATAACTTTTGATATTTCTTTTTATATATATATAATACAATATACATTAACTCATGTAATATTATTTTTATGTATATTAGGAAGTAGTGAATATATAAGTAAACCTATATCAAAATGATCACCATTAATATATATACATCAATTAAAATTACCTAATTTAAGTATAGCTATTTGTATGATTTTATGTTTATTTTCATTAATAGGTATACCACCATTACCAGGATTTTATGGTAAATTATATATATTAATAAGTGGATTAGAAGATAATTATGTATTAGAAAGTATAATATTAATAATATGTAGTGTAATAGCAACATATTATTATGCAAATATAATAAAAGTATTAATAACAAGTAAAACAATAGAAGGAGAAAATAATATAAATATAACATTAGCTTATGTAATAGCTACAGGAACAATATTATTAATTAGTTTCTTTATATTTTTACCATATATATCGGAAGGATTATATTTAATAACAATATAAAATGTTTACAATTTATATATATTTAGCACCAATAGTAGCATGTTTATTAATAATAATAAATTATTTAATATCTACATCTAATTCTTATATTGAAAAAGATGGACCATTCGAATGTGGATTTACATCATATCAACAATCTAGATCTGCATTTAGTGTTGCATTTATTTTAGTTGCTATTCTTTTTTTACCTTTTGATTTAGAAATCTCTTCTATTTTACCTTATGTTGTTAGTGCTTATTCTAATGGTATTTATGGTTTAACTATTTTAATCTTTTTCTTATTTACTTTAGTTATGGCATTTATTTATGAAATTAATTTAGGTGCTTTAAACTTAGAAAGACGTTATATTAATAATATTAAAGAATTAAAAACTAAATTATATCGTTCTTAATAACTCTATTTATTCATTTATTTTATACAACTTATATCACCCCGCAACATCTTAATGTTGCGGGTTAGACTTTCCTTTTTTATTCTTTCGTATATTTTATAGGTTACATTATATATGCATTTTTATACTTATAAATAAAAAAAAATATATTTAGCCGGCAACTCGTTGCCGGCGGAGATAAAAGAATAATATGAAAAGAAAATATTTATATATTCCGCAACATAATGAGGTTAATTTAATATATAAAAAGAATAGGTAAGATCAAAAAAAAAGAGACCAATTAAAAAAGTTAATAAAAAAAAAAAAAAGAAAAAATGACAATAAGAAAATCAAATCCTTATTTAGCGTTAGCAAATAGTTATTTAATAGATAGTCCTCAACCAAGTTCAATAAATTATTGATGAAACGTAGGAGTGCGCCATCTAATTGGCTTATCTGTGCTACCCTTTGTTGTAGGTAGCTATAATATGTTGTCAATTATTATACAACTCATTATTACGTATTCTATCTCTAATAAAGTAGACATGCGGATAGCAAATAATGAAAGGGTCAAAAAGGGGGTGTCTTCGTCTCTAGTGGTTGACCCGAGTTGTTCTATTTATGCTGAGGTTAACAAACTTGATACGTATAGGTGATATCTTTTCTGTTATAGTATCTTAAGAGTCATATTATGATATTATTTTAGTTTGATTTTTGGAGTAATCCTACATCTAAAAATGTGACAACCAACTTTACACCACTTTAAGATAAAAGTTAACATTATGTTTTATACGCAAGCAGCTAAGAATAGATTCAAATTGATATTAAATATCAAAAGTAAGAAGATAAGATCAAGAATTTGGGATGTAACCGCCTCTAATAATATATTATTGCGGGCACGGAGATATAATAGTAATATGATTTTTATACGTAAATATCATATGAAGTGTATCACTCAGAATATAGTAAATAAGAAAAAAATAGATTATGATGTAATATCCAAATTGGAGATCAAGCGTTATCTAAAAAATAAAGCCATTAAAAAGGAGGATGTCATAAGTGTTTTAAATAAAGATTTACTTGAAAGTAAACTTAAAGGTAATAAATATTATGATTTATTATCTATTTTAACTAACATAAATTATCTAGTAAAAGCCTACTCTTTAATTAGTAAACCTGGTAATATTACTAATGTAGATATTAATTATTTTAATACTTTATCTGATTTACTAAAAACTGGTAAGTATAAATTTAAACCAGTATCTATCATACCTAAAGTTAACTTAAATAATTTATCTCCTACAGATAAAATAGTAGATAAGGCAATAACTATGTTATTAGAATCTATATGAGAACCGACTTTTTCAAAGTATTCATTTGGTTTCAGACCTAATAGGTCAAGAATAACTGCTCTTAAATTAATTTATTTAAGGGGTAATCCTTATAATTGAGTTATACAAGGTGATTTAGAAAAATGTTTTAATAATATATCTCATAATATTATTATGAATGATATAAAAGATAGAGTAGGTGATTTTCGTATATTAGAGTTAATTAAGAAATATTTAGAAGCAGGATATGTTTTAGATGGTAAATTATATAAAAGAAAAATAGGTCTACCACAAGCTGGTTTATTAAGTTCATTACTTACTAATATAGTATTAGATAAATTTGATAAATATATTGAAAGTTATAATTCAAAGTTTAATATAAGTAATTATAGGAAAAGAACATATAATTATGATAAAGCAGATAGTAAAGAAGATATTAAACACCCGCTTCATGAAGCGGGTGGTGGATTTCAATTTAATTCTTCAACTATTGCCAATTTTAAAAGTTTGATGTTTATCAGATATGCTCATCATTTTGTTATTTTTGTTAATGGTTCTCATAATGATACTATTATGATTAAAAATAATATTAAAGAATTTTTAAAACAAAATTGTGGTTTAGATGAAAATTTTGAAATTATAAATATTAAAGATAAAAATTTATATTTCTTAGGTGCTGAAATTAGTAAAATTATAAATTATGTATATAAAAGTAAAAAATTAAAAATTAATCATAAATTAATGGTTAATGCTCCTATAGATAAACTAATTAATAAATTAGTTGAAAATAAATTTATCAGAAGATCTAAAGATGGGTATAATTATTACCCATTAGCTTTTAATAAACTTCAAAATTTAGATCATTATTCAATTATAAAATTCTTTAACCATAAGATTAATAGTCTAATTAACTATTACGCATTTGCTTCTAATCTTAATAAACTTAAAAGAGTAATTTGATATTTACAAGCCTCTTGTGCTTATACTTTAGCTGCCAAATATAAAACTTCTTCATATAAAATATTTAGAAAATTTGGTCAAGATATAAAACAAAAAACATTAGTTAATCCTAATGACTTATTAGATAAATCCTTATCTAATAAATTAACAACTACCATTAATGGTAAAAGTTGTGCAATTTGTGAGTCTACTCATAAAATAGATATAAATAAGTTTGGTTATACTAAATATATATCTCTTTGTGAATATCATTACCAACAGTTATATACAAGAAAATTAAAAGTTAGAGATTTACGTTAGGTTTATAAATTATAAGATTTATTATTTAGAGTATACTTAATAGATAAAATAGTCATATTCTGAGGGAAAGCCGTATGATGGGAAACTATCACGTACGGTTTGGGTGGCAATAACAAGATCGTAGTACTGATTGAATATGTTGACCACACTCATTATTAGGATTATGTTTAGTTATACAAATAGCTTCAGGTTTATTTTTAGCTATGCATGTGCGCCGTTGAGGCTCTTGTGTTACTCTGTTTAAGGTCAGATATTATTTTGTTCATATAATAAAATCATCCAACTTAGGTATTATGGGAAATCATATACTAAACATAGCATGTTGGAAAAAGGTGCTCTTTATGTTGAAACTATTAAATGTTATAGCATCAGATGAAATCTCTAATTTATGGTTAAAGCTATACTGCTTGAAGTTCAATTCCCAATCGTCACAAGCTAGAGACTTATGCCTAGATAGTTATTGGGCTAATCATATTTATAATTGGGTAGGAATGCATGATCCGGTTAGAACAATAAATATGAGATATATTAATTATATTAATATAAAGGGGATGAGTGAGCAACCTAAGGAGATATATATCTTGAACACAAGAGAGACTACGGTATCCACTAAGGACAGTAATGTTTATGTGGGAGGAGATACGAATAAATCTGTTCCAGTTATGGAATATATTGGCTATAATAGGTCAAGAAATACATCTAATAGAAGTATACAGAAAAGCGTATTAACTATGAATAGCATTAGATCTTATAGTACTGATTCAGGAAAGAATCTTAAGGTACTTGTAAGACTTAATGATTTATATAAATTTAGTAAATCTTACCCAGATAGGATTATAGATAGAAAATTATTTAATAACTTTATGTTAAGTAAAGAGTTATATTTAATAGCTTATGACAAATTAATAAGTAAACCATTTATGATGTCTTCTAGTATTAATAATTATAAATTAGATGGTATATCTCATGAAGTATTAGATAATTTAATTGAAGAATTAAGATCTGGTACTTTTAAGTTTACACCAGTTAAATGTAATGAAATAGATAATGGAGGACAAGGAAGTCTAATAGATAAACTAGTTCAAGAAGTTATTAAATTAGTACTGGAGGCTATATATGAGTCTACTTTTTATGATATATCTCATGGGTATAGACCTAATAGATCAACTCATACAGCACTTAGACAAGTGTTTACACAATTTAAAGGTTGTAGATGATGAATAGAAGGTAATATAGATAAATGTATTGAAGAAATACCACATAATAAATTAATAAATTTATTACGTAAAAGAATTAAGGATGATAGATTTATTGCTTTAATTAATAAAGCTTTGAAAGCAGGTTATATGTATGAAAGAATAGTTAAATATGATATTATAGATACTTCTCAGGGGTCTATAATTAGTCCTATTCTTACTAATATTTACTTACATCAATTAGATACTTTTATTCTAAAGGCTAATTTTTATAGTAAAGCTAATAACAAATTTATGTATGTTAGATATGCAGATAATTGAATTATAGCTATAAATGGTTCTTATAAAGACACTGTTAATTATAAAAATATAATTACTGATTTTTATTCTAATGAATTAGGTATTAATCTATCTAATAATAAATTTAAAATAACTAATAGTTATTTAGATAATATTTTATTTTTAGGTACTAATATTAAACATTCTACTAAAGGTAATAGATCTACTAATTTTTTAATGTTAACTGCTCCTATGAATCATATAGCTAAAAAACTTAGTTTAGCTAATTTTCATATTGATCATAAAGGTATTACCAAATCTGTTTGATTATCTTTAGAATTATCTCAAATTATTTATCTTGCTAATAGTGTTATTAATCGTTATCTTAATTATTATTCTTTTGTTTACAATAGAAGTAGATTAACTAGTTATATTTATTATATAATTAAAGATTCTGTTTTACGTACTATTGCTACTAAAATGAGATTAAAAACTAGAGCTCAAGTCATTAATAAATTTGGTAATAATATTTCTATCAAATTATATCGTAATGGTAATTATATCAATACTATTAGTTTATATAATGTTAGTAATTTATATAGAATTAATCTTTGAGATTTTAAAGTTAATACTTATAATAATATTCCTTCATTATTTTCTATTCTTATTTATAATCTAGATCACACTTGTCATATTTGCTCTAATCATATACTTAAAGATTTAAATTTAGAGAATACTGATCTTATTAATAAACAAATATCTATTTGTAAAAGTTGTTATATGAAACAATATAATGGGAATTTTACAAATCTGTAATAAGATAAAAAAAATATACATAGCCGGCAACTCGTTGCCGGCTGATATAAAGAATATTCATAGTGGAGAGCCGTATGATGGGAAACTATCACGTACGGTTCGGGAACGAGAGCTTTTATAGGGGTTCTTAGTTTCACTATTCAAGTAATATAGAATTAGCATTTAATTCGGTTGAACATATAATGAGAGAGTGTGCCTATGTGTCGATTGTTGAAAGTATACTTTTGTCTAGTATACCAGTTATTTTAATCACTAATTATATAATTAGTATAACTGCCATTAAGTGTCACGCCTTTGGTAAGTCTAATAAACTCATAGGATGGATAGCGACATGGAAAGAGATTACACAGTATTTACCGTGAAATATAATAGGTAATCTTTATGGAAATATCTATGAATACGATAAGAAACTTGATACGTTAAGAGTGATTTTAAATTATAGTCAAGTTGTTATAACCGGAATATATCAGCAACTTTATACTAAGGTTATTAGGAATATCTCCCGTCTTAATAATTGATTAAATAGTATAACTCACTACCATACAGTAGTTATTTTTTATATTTTAACGCAAGATTCTAAGGATATAAAGACGAATAATAAAATAGACAATTCGGAACTTAGGGAAGTAACCGCTGAAAATATATATTTATATTTGCGGACTCGGAATGATCGTAGTACTGATATAATCAGAAAGGATCATAGTGAATTATGAACATCAATGAAATCTTCTAGTGACAATAATAAAAAAAGTACAACTAAGTCTAATATTGTTGTAGAAGTTAGTAAAAGAATGAAGAAATTTCAAAATGGTAAATTTTACAATTTAAATAGTCTCTTAGCTGATCCTTATTTCTTAATAGCTTGTTATGAAAATCTAATTTGTAAACCCGGTAATATGTCTAATGGTATTTATAATTATACATTAAATGGACTTTCTGGTATTTGGTTTATTCAATTAGCCAATTCTCTTAAAGATGGTTCTTTTAAATTTTCTCCTAATGATATTTCTAATACTTATCAAAGAGATAAAATAGTACAAAAAGCTATTACTGTAATATTAGAAGCTACTTATGTCCCTATATTTAGTAAACACTCTTTTGGGTTAAATAAATCAACCCATGATGCTATTAAAGAAATAAAACTACGTGGTGCAGGATTTACATGAGTTATTCAAGGTAATTTAGAAAAATTTAGTATACCACATACTATAATTAGACAAGAAATAGATAAGAAATTCGCTTGCCCTAATTTTAGAAGCCTTATTAGTAAAGTCATAACTTACCCTATTGCTATTAATAATAATCTAATTGTTAATTCTAAAATCGGAATCCCTGATGCTCCTATTTGTAGTCCTATTATATCAAATATTGTTTTTGATCTATTTGATAAATATATGGAGCAATATATTAAAGAATTTAACAAAAGTAAGATAAAAGAACATAATAAAAGTTTTGTTAATTTAGAATATTGTAGTAATATGACTATAAATAGTGGTAAATATAAATTAGCTAATCAAAAAGAAAAATATAAGATAAATGGAATTAATAATATGGACTCTTCTTTATATTATTTACGTTATTCTGATGATTTTATTATATTAGTTACAGGAGCTCATAAAGATTGTGTAGAAATTAAAGAAAATATAACTAAATTTTTAAAAGATAACTGTGGATTAACAATCAACAAGGATAAAACTTTAATTACTAATATGAGAAAACAATTTAAGTTTCTAGGAGTTATGATAACAAATAATCCAATAAAAGATAATAAAGTTCAATTGAGAACAATAATTAAAGCACCTATTAAGGAGTTGACTGAAAAATTAATGAAAAAAGGATTAGTTAAAAGAAATCGTTTAAATAAAATTCTCCCTATAGGGAAAACTAGTTTATTCAATCATCCACATTATACTATAGTTAATTGATACAATTCAGTTGCTTATGATATAATTAATTATTACTCAATTAGTTCAAATAGACATAAATTAGGATATATAATTTGATTACTTAGAGCATCTTGTGCTTTAACTCTAGCTAATAAATATAAGCTTAAAACTATGGCTAAAGCTTTTCAAAAATTTGGCTTTAATCTAAAAGATCCTGATACTCATATTACTTTCTATCATAACAAAACTTTTAAAGTTCTAAATGAATATAAAACTTATAAGTCTTTAAATACTGATAATTTAAATAAAGCTATTAATTCTGATATAACATCTAACCTACAACAAACTTTCTTTGGTAAAGCGTGTGTCATATGTGGTTCAACTAATAAAATTGAAATGCATCACCTTAGAAAAGTTGCTAACATACGTAGTAAGTTTAAAGTTGAAGGTCAATCTTCTAATTTGGTTATAAGTGATTTAAATTGTAAACAAATACCTCTATGTAATTATCATTATAAGGTATTATATAAAGGTAATTTAAGTTATAAGGAGTATATAAAGATTGGAGAAAATAAATAAATTGTAAATATAAGAATAAAGAAATTAGTAATTCATGGAAAGCCGTATGATGGGAAACTATCACGTACGGTTTGGAGGGCAGTATCAAAGGAACTGACCCTACTGTTAATGGAGGTTGATTAATAAGATATATACATGGTGCGCCTTGTGAGCACCTTACCTGGCAGGATAAATATCCTTACACGTTATTACCATTAATACTTTATGTATTATTTGTGTACCCAATTCTATCGCGGTTTAATATAGCTAATAACTTATTAGGTCGTATAGCAGATAGTTTGAAATCTCTCAGAAATGGTCTGCCCTATTGAGATAGAGAGAAATTGGGAGTTGTATATGATGAGGTTGACAAACTTGATACTCGCGACTCAGTTATAGTATACACTATTAGTCCTAAGCAGAATATGTTGGCTAATATCTACCAGAAACATATTTATATGCATGTAGATAAATATGAGGTAATTGGAGGTAGATGAGAATTATATATTTTTAATAAAGTGAGCAAGCATCTAAGTACAATATATAAAACAGGTAAGAGTGAACCTAGGGAACTAATCGCCTCTATTGCTTTTAGTAATATGCGAGGTCGGAGTCTTCGTAGTATGAGTACATTAATTATTCAAAAGGAAGACAGAATAAAAGGGACACTGAATAAAAATCAAGTCTTTGATTTCAATACTTGATTAGATGATCAGCTGTCTAATTGTTTAGATAATTATAATAAGTATAATGGATTAATCAATATTATTTCTAATCCTGATTTTCTTTTACACATCTATAAGCATATATATAGTAAATCTAAGGGTTACAATAATCAAACATTTATTAGTGAAATTGGTTCAAAACTTAGATCAGGTCAATGGGATTTTAATCCTATTAGATTTCCTAATGGTAATTCTATAAATATTGATGATATAATAGTTCAGAAAGCTATACAAATAGTTCTTGAGAAAATATATGTTTCTAAATTTAGTAATAATTCTCATGGGTATAGACCTAATACGTCTAGACATTCTGCTCTTAAAGAACTTCATCTTAAAGGTGGTAATTTTAATATTGCTATCAATGGAAATATTTCTAATTGTTTTGATTGTATCCCTCATAATACTATTTTATCTATTCTTAAAGATAGAATTAAGTGTCATCGTACATTAGAACTTATACATAAATTACTTAAAGTAGTAAGTGTATTTAATGGTAGAAAGTTAAAATATACGGCATATGGTCTACCGCAAGATAATATTATTAGTCCGTTACTTTCTAATATAGTTTTAGATAAGTTTGATAAATTTATGGATGAATATAAACAATTTCTACCATACAAAAGTGAAGTTAAATATGGAAATAAGATTTCAGATCCTGTTAAAAGATTGATATATACTAGATATGCTGATAATTTTGTTATTCTATTAATAGGTACTTTTAAAGAAGCTTATTCTATAAAACATAATATTAAGGATTTCCTTACTCAGTTAGGTATTGATCTTAATATGGATAAGACCACAGTTGTTAGTACTAAAGATGGATTTAATTATTTGGGAGCTATTCTTTATAATAAGTCCACTGGTATTCATAAAAGACTTATAGTCAATGCTGATCTTAAAAGTATTATTGATATATTAAAGAAAAATAAATTTGTACGTCATAACAAACTTGGAGTTATATTAGCTACTTCAAGAAGAGATTTAGTTAATTTAAATCACTACACAATTATTAATTTCTATAATAATAAAATACAAGGTATATTAAGTTATTACTCTTTTGCCGGGAACTATTCTAGTCTTAGAAGAATTATTTGACTTCTTGTATCATCTTGTGCTTTGACTCTAACTTTGAAATATAAGTTAAATTCAATGGGTAAGGTATTTAAAAAGTTTGGTAAGAACTTGCAAGACCCTAAAACTGATGCTCAATTGATAGTTCCTAAAGAGATGAAAGTTAAACATAAGTATAACAATAAATTATCTTCTGAATTAACTATTGATAAAGTAGTAGAAAGTATACATCATAAATAGCTTACAGTTACTAGTAATTTTTATAAGATTTTATTTACTAATAAAGAATATAATTCAGGTAATATTTAGTAAAATATACTTATTAGTAAATTATCTATCACCTTCCCCGTAGGGTATCCCTACGGGGTGGGTAATTTACCCTCAGGTACCTTTATTCAGAGAGCCGTATGCGATGAAAGTCGCACGTACGGTTCGGAGGGCAGTTAAGAAGAGTTTATATAACTTGTATGAAACTGACCCCTACCCCTCAGGTACCTTTATTCAGAGAGCCGTATGCGATGAAAGTCGCACGTACGGTTCGGAGGGCAGTTAAGAAGAGTTTATATAACTTGTATGAAACTGACCCCTACCAAATGGTGCTTCTTTCTTCTTCATATGTAGTGCGCCGTGTGAGTCACTCTGTGTACTAGTACTTTGTCTAGTACTTTACTTATTAAGGTCATTTCTATTTGAAATATGAGTACCCATCTATTTTGGCTTATTATTACCTAATAAGTATAATAATGCTATAGCAGGAGTAGTAACTATAATTTTCAATTTATTTTTACATATTTATAAGTGAATTATTTATATGATGGGAATAGAATATGCTGAGGTTAACAAACTTGATACGCTTGATCTACTGCAGAAGACGTCTGTAACTTATGATTCTTACTCTATATTTGAATTATTATTACAGTCTGGTAAATTTAAAGTTAATTATAGTATGCATATCATAATTAATAGACCTAAAGCCAGAAGAATTCAGTGTTTACTGAACTCAAAAGCGCAAGCAGCTAAGTTCTTAGAGACAAGAAGATTTTATTCTTCAAAGAATACAGAGATGGAACCACGGGATCTAACCGCCTATTTAGATTATTCTATAAGCGGAGACGGAATGTGTCATAGTAGTGATTTATTCACAAAGGACCATAGGGGGAATGCTTCCACAACGAAAGGTAAAAGTGTAAACAAGATAACCTTTAAAAATTATCTTGAAAACCAAGTAACCCGTACTAATGGAAATAATAAATACTTTAACTTATATAAGATTTTAGGTAATATTAATTACTTAGAACTTTGTTATAAAATAATAATAAGTAAACCAAAAAATATATCAAAAAAAATAAATAATCAAACTTTAGATGGTATAAATAAAACCTATATCGAAAACCTTAGTAAAATTATTTTGGCTGGTAAATTCCAATTTACTCCTATTAGAATAATGCCTAAAGAAACAATACCATTAGGTATAGGGTCTTCTAATATAATTCAAACAGGAATGGTTGAAATATTGAATCACATTTATGAACCAGTGTTTTTAAATGTCAGCCATGGATTTAGACCTAAAAGATCTATAAAGACAGCTTTAGGTTCTCTTTATAAGTGTGGTGGATCTTACACTTGAGTTATTAAAGGTGATATTATAAATTTCTTTGATAGAATACCTCATGATTTAATTATAAATATTTTAAAAAGAAGAGTTGGAGATGTACATTTTCTAAAGTATATTGAAAGATTTCTAAAAGCAGGATATATAGATCCTACTAATGGTAGACGAGTTAGAACTAATATAGGTTTACCCCAAGGTAGTCCTTTAAGTCCTATACTTTCTAATATAGTACTACATGATTTTGACGATTATGTCATTAATGAATTAAAGATTCAATTTGAAGGTGCTATAAAATCTAAAGAATATTACAAGCTTAATAAATTAGCTACTAATTTTAAAAAATTGCTTTATGTTAGATATGCTGATGATTTCATTATATTGATTATAGGATCTAAAAATGATGCTATTAAAATATGTTCAAATATTGAAATAATTTTGAAAGATCGTTGTAGTGCTGAGCTTAATAAAGATAAGACAATTATTACTCATTTGAGTGATGGGTTTTATTTTTTAGGTGCTCATATTAGATTACTAAACAAGAGAGTTTACAAAGACCCAACGGTAAGTGGAATTCCATACAATAGAATTTTACCACTTAAGTTATATATAACAGCTCCTATATATGAAATTATTAAAAATTTTAAAGATAAGAACTTTGTTAAAATTAATAGCAAAGGTGCTGTAATAGCTACAGGACGTAAGGATTTAATCCTAAAGGACCATTATAGTATAATTAGTTTCTATAACTATATTATTAATAGTATGTTAAATAGCTTTTCTTATGCAGGAAATTACTCTAGTCTGCATAGAGTATTCTGATTACTTAGACAATCATGCGCTTTAACAATAGCTAATAAATTCAAATTGATAACTATGAAAAAAGCCTTTATGAAATATGGTTTTGATCTTAGAGATCCTGATACGGGTATCCAATTAAAGATACCTAAAACGTTAAATGTTAAACATGACTATGGGTTTAAAGTAGCTGATAAATATAACAAGAATACTTGATAAAATATTATATATATATTAAATCCTTACGATAAACCATGTGTCTAATAAGTAAATAGAGACATATCTATTATTTCAAAATATGTTGATTATTTTTGTTTATTTGCTATTACTTATTATTAATTTAAGTTATAATTTATTATTCAGCTTATACTACTAATTTAATAACTTTTAGTTATAAAAAGAGGAATGTTAGATAAGAGAGTTTTCCCCTAGAAAGCCGTATGATGGGAAACTATCACGTACGGTTTGGAGAGCAGTTCTAAGAAGAGGATATTTCCTTGTATACGGCTGACTCTACTGTATTTACATATTGGTAAAGCATTATATTATGGAAGTTATAAATCACCTAGAGTATTAGTTTGATCAATAGGAGTTATAATATTTATATTAACAATGGCCACTGCCTTTATGGGTAACAAAAAAAACAATAGCCCAAAATCTAATATTGTAAATATATCAAAATATAAATTAAATTATATATCAAGGAATAATAACCCAATGCATGGAATTTCTTTATATGGAAAATATAAATATATGTTAAATACATTATCTATAAATAAAATAAAATTTATAGAAAAAAGATATTTACATAGCCGGCAACAAGTTGCCGGCATAGATAAATTAGAAAAAAATAGTGTAATAACTGATCCTTTATTAATATTTAAAGAATTAGAAATAAAACCTATTATATGATGAGATAATTTAAATTTAACTATAACTCAAAAAGATATAAAAGAAGAATTAAAAAATAAAGGAGGTATATATATAATAATAAATAAAGTAACACTTAATTATTATATAGGTTCTGCAAAAGATAATTATTTACATTCTAGATTTAAAAATCATTTATTTAATAACTTAAATAAAGGAAGTATTCTTGTAAAAAGAGCTTTAAATAAATATGGTTTAAATAATTTTATATTTGGTATATTAGAATACATACCAAAACCTATTAAACAAGTTGAAGATTATTATGAATTATTAGCTTTAGAAACATCATATATTTCATTATTAGTACCACAATATAATATATTAACAGAAGCAGGTAAAATTAAAGAAATAAAATATATAGATTATTCTTTAAAAAATAATATAAATTTAGCTAAACTATCTTTATCAAAAGAAAGATTAGATTTATTTAAAACTTTACATATAAAACATAGAGAATATTGATTGAAAGAAGAATCTGATAAATTAAGACAAATTGTTATAAATAGACCTAAAGATTATAAAACATCTGAAGGTTTTAAAATAAGTAAAGGTTCTCGTAAAATTATTTATATTATAGATACTAATAATAATGAAATTTTATGTCAATTTAAATCTATAGATAAAACTGCTCATTATTTATGTTGTAGTAGTAAAACTATTCAACGTTGTTTAAGATTAGGTTGAATTTATATACCTAATATATTTAAACCTTTATTAAATAATAATCATATCAATAATTTCAATTCTTTTATTGAATATATTAATAAAGATGAATATTTAAAATATAACTTTAAAAATAGAGTTAATATTAAAAATAGAGATAAAATTAAATCCGGTTTAAATAATTCTATAAATTTATCTAAATATTATATAAAAAGTGAATTTGCTAGAAATGTTTCTTAATAAACATATTTTATTTTTCCAAAAGATATATATCTCCACCCCCAGCATACATATTAAAAAATTGTACCTAAATGAACACATTCATTTTTTTTTTCATTTTTATCGGGTTATCTATTATTTATACAAGATATATTTTACATTTATAAAGTATTTATTATATTAGATAGTCTATCTTATATAAAATATATAAACTATTTAAATATTTCACTATCTTATAAAAATAGGTAAAGAATATTTAATTTGTTATTCTATTATTGCTTTATGAGCATTTATATTCTAATTAGAATATATAAAATTTTCTATTTATTATTTGGGACAATTAAAAAAATATAATTTATCCTGAAGAAGGTTAATAATCCATAAAAATAAATTATAAAATTAGAATACTTACCGAAAGGCATGTTTATATTTTTATATCTATAATTGTAATTTTTATAAAAAAAATTATAGACAGATAATTATTAATTAATTTGTAAAAAATTTAATTATAGGCAACATTAATGAAAACGATTAAAGTAAAACAAGATCGTCGGTTATATAAATAATCGCTACAGACTGCAACATTAATGGGTATCTGTAATGATGCTTAATGCACAGTCGAAAAATTAATACTAAAATAACCTTAAAATAAGGATTATTAAGTGTTAAATATATAATTAACTAGTACTTAGTTATATTATAACCCCCGCTTCATTAAAATGAAGCGGGGGATTTTTATTTGTCTATTATTATAAAATAATAATTGTAAGATATTTTATACCTAATAACTTACTAGACAAAGTATTGCATTGTTTACGGGCAGATGAGTCATTGAGGTAATAATTTTGCCTTAAATATAATAATATACATTAAAAAAGAATTAAAAATAAGTTTTTTAAAAAAAGATAATTATAGTAATGAATGTTTAACACGTAAAAATGTTACAAATTATAAAGAACCTTGACCTTTTAAAGATACTAGTATTATAGAAATTATATATGGTTCTTTATTAGGTAATGCATATGGTGAAAAATGTAAAGGAGGTAAAGGAACAAGAATTACTTTTTACCAAGAAGGTAGTCATGAAGTTTATTTATTATATTTACATAGTTTAATTGCTAATTTAGGTTTTTGTAATACAAAAATACCTAAAATATATAGAAAATTAAGTAATAATGGAAAAATAAGAAAATATATCAAATTTAGTACTTGAACTTATAATCAATTTAATAATATATATGATTTATGATATATAAACATAAATGAAAAAATTAAAGTTTTACCTTCAGATTTATATCATTATTTATCTCCTTTAGCATTAGCTATTTGAATAATGAATGATGGATTAAAATTTAATAAAGGTTTAAAAATAGCTATTAATAATTTTACTTTAAAAGAAATAGAATATATTATATATATATTAAAAGATAAATATAATTTAGATTGTTCTATACATAAATCAGGAAGTACTAAATTAGATAAAATATTTTATGTTATTTATATTAATGTTAATTCTATGCCTTTATTAGTTAATATAATTAAACCTTATATTATACCTTCTATGAAATATAAATTTGGTAATTTCCTCCGTTAAGTTCCTTAATAATTGAATTTTTAGTTTATTATCTCTAATTCTTATTTATTCTGTATTTTATTATATAGTATTATATATAGTTTTTTATTATATTTTATAAAAACTTTAACTTATATCAATATATAATTAAAAATAAGTTACATTGACAGTTATAATATACTGCCGATGGTATATAATGCAACATTATTGAAAACTGGTCAAATTTATATGTTAAGTAAAAAGACCGTGGGTAGATTATAATATCCCTACAGAGTGGTCCAATAATGGGTGTCTGAAATGATGCTTAATGTGCACTCGAATATTTATATAATTTATCCCCCTTATAAATCTACTTGTACATTTTGTTACAGAGCGGATATAACCATTACTATGGTTTATTAATTAAGGTTATATACCTTATAAATTATACACAAGGCTTATTATACAATATATATATATAGTTATTTATATACTTATTTATAAAAATTATATGTAAAGGCTATTTTATTTATATTGTCTTAATAAAAGATATATAAGTAATCAATACTCCAAAGGAGGATAAATGAAATCTTAAAAAAAGATTATTTTAATTAATATTGATTTATATTTAATAAGTACATGATATTATTTATTTTAACATATAAACCAATAGGGATAAAGACCCCCTGCTACGCAGGGGGTTATCTATAAAAAGATATAACTCCTATATGGATGATAAATAATATTTAAATATTGGCAACTGTTATAACTAACTTATTATCAGCTATACCATTTATAGGAACAGATTTAGTTCCGTTAGCCTTAATTTTACCATTATATATACTAGGAATATTAATAAATATAATCTTAATAAAAAAAATATATATATTAAAATCTCAAAATTTACAAAATAAAACCCAATTAATTAATAATGAAGATATCGCCCGCAGTATGCATATAAAAAAATGTACACGTACATTTTTTTATGGGGCGGAGATAAATATATCTAATTTAGATAATAAAATATCAAAATCTACTTCTTTAATTTGTAAGGACAGAGATTGGCTTATATTATTATATAAATTTATAGGTTTTGTAGATGGAGAAGGTTATATAAGAGTTACTAAAAAAACTAAAAACTTAATAATTAATAGAAAAAATAATATATATATATCTTTAATTATAAATTTAAAAGAAAATGAATTAAATTTACTACACAAATTTAGTAAAAAATTAAATTTAGGTAATGTTTATAATATAACACCTAAAAATGGAAATAAATTAGCTAGATTAGAAATAAGTAAATTTGATATTAAAAATATATTAATACCTTTATTAGATCATTATAAAATACAATTTTTAACTGAAAATAGACAAAAAGAATATTTATTAATTAAATATATATTAAACAATAATATTCTTAATTATGATGATTTAAATAACTATCAAGAAGATATAGATAATTATATTAATAATAATTTTATAAAATATAATTTTTATAATTTAGATTATTTTAAATATTGATTAGTAGGTTTTACTATGGCTAAAGGTTCATTTTTAAAAAAAAGAAATAATCAATATAAAGGTAGAGAAAATATATGTTTTCAATTAAAACAAAAAAATAATTTTATATTATTTAAAGATATAAAAAAATTATTTTCTATTAATAAAGGTTTATCTATTAATAATGATAAATATATACAATTAAATATTTCATCTAAAAAAGATATACAAAAAGTTATTAATTTTTTTAATGAAGAAGATAATCGTTTATTAGGATATAAAAATATACAATATAATAAATGATTATTAGATTTAAAAAGTAGTAATAGATATAAAGATTTGAATATAAATATATATATAAATAAAGATACTTATTAATATATCAGTATATATAGAATCAAGAAATAAATTAAATGAGCGGCTTTATATTGTAAAATATATTGAAAAATAAGGTGAATTATATAAAAGTCTATTATAAATAATAGATAATATGTAGCGAAGTATATTATATATGTATATACTTTATATATATTAAAAACTTATAAAGTATAGAAGTAATATAAACGTTCAACGACTAGAGAATGAGTACATATAACAATAATTTCTCCACGAGCGCCTTACATCCTTTATTCTTTTATAAAGGTTGATGATATAGTCTAATCTTATAAGTAATTATAAGTTAATATAATTAAAAATATATAAAATGGTAAATTTTTATGTCATTTGAGGAGGTTTTAATCATTTTGAGGAACCTTATTTACAAATTCTGCTTGATGCTGGTATATCCTATCTATATATTTTATATTCATCGATATATATTTTTAGTAATTATGTACTATTCTTTTTTTATTATAGTAAAAATCATAATTTATAAAGGACAATCAGCAGTGGTGAAATTTAAAAATTTTGCTACTCAGAGACTTAATGCAGAAAATCTATTTTTATTCTTTGTTTATTTTTTAGTATTAATTTAAGATTATCTTATTTTAATATCGTAAATATTATTTAATTATATATTAGTGAGATATTAAATTTTTATATAAATAAAAGATATAAAACATTATGATCTCCACCCGCAACATTGTTGCGGGTTATTGATTATTTTTACTTAATAATATATGTTCTAATATACCTTTAATTAATTAATCATTATTTTTTTTATAGCTTATTAAATATCGAAGATATATAACCTATTACAAATAATGTACACGTACATTTTTTATCCTACATTATGTTCTAAGGGGTGATAGATATTGTATGATTTTTTATTTATTAAAGTAAAGATTTACTCATTATTAAAGCTATATAAAATTTAATTATATATATATTGTTAAATAAATAATAATAATATTAATAATATGATTAATACATCTATAAATTTATAAGGATATAAAAAAGTAAAATATTAATTATACAAAAGTAATATTAACATAATCAATTAATATCCCCTTTCAGAAAAATAAAGTTGTATTACAGTTATATATTATAAACTTATATATAATGTTTTACAGGCTATTATTTAACTTTTAAGGTAAAATAAAAAATAATATATATAATATATAAAAGATATATAAATAAAGGTATAAATAGATTAAGATATAGTCCAAGCAATATAGAGATATATTGAATATAATTAGAATAAAAATATAAAGCACCCGCTACATCTTGATGTAGCGGGTGGATATAGTATAATTATATTACTTCCAAATATAAGGGAGATTAAAAGCTCAGTATCAAATCCTACAATACAAAGATTCTTTGCATTACATTTCTTATTACCATTTATTTTAGCAGCATTAGTAATAATGCATTTAATAGCATTACATATACATGGATCATCAAATCCAGTAGGAATAACCGGTAATTTAGATAGAATACCTATGCACAGTTATTTTATATTTAAAGTGCGCCGTTGAGGTGTATCCCTTCAGTTGTTCCAGAGCAACAAGTATTTTGTTAACATACTTCCACTACTATACTTAGGTAACATGTGAAAACATTTGCTGAACAGAGCATGTATAGAAAAGGATCTCATAATAAAAATTAAGATAGTAATTAAAGGAGATTCAAGTGAATGACTCATGGTCAGAATTAAACTATTCGAACATCAATATCCATTGCTCTTAAATAAAGGAGGACGTCATGCTATTAATGGGGCGTATATTAATTATACAGATATAGGCTTTGAAGATATCTGTAAAACAATAATTAATACAAGTTTTAGTAATACTATAATTAAGGATATGAGTGATGGACCTAAAAGTCAATTATTCCCTTTTTATATAAGGGGAATCACTGCAACACCTTCGGGAGTGCTGCAATTCTGAAAGGGATATACAACTACGGGATTCGCTTCATCTAGTAATAGATATGCGAACAGAGGTTTCATAGTAATTGGTTCAGCAATGAAATATAATAGTGGTAACTCACTATGAAGTATTTATAATACTCAATGAAGGAAACCAATAACTTTTAGTTTTAGAGAATTTAGTACAAGAACAGGAAGTTCAATAAATGTATTAAATAAACTAGACAGTCTTAGAGCCAGAAGTAAAGATAACCCTGATAAAATAATAGATCGGGATTTATATAAAACTTTCATATTAAATAAAGATCTTCTAAAAATAGCTTATGTTAAACTAAAGTCTAAGCCTGATATGATGACACCAGGGATAAAACCTACCACATTGGATGGTATGTCAGAAGAAAGATTAGATAATATTATTATGAAGTTAAAAGATAATAGTTTTACATTTACACCAGGTAAACGTATTATGATACCAAAAGATAATGGAAATTTAAGACAAATAACTCTAGGAAGCCCTGAAGACAAACTAGTTCAAGAAAAAATACGTATGGTATTAGAAGCTATTTATGAGCCATTATTTCTAGATGTTTCTCATGGATTTCGTCCAAAGAGAAGTTGTCACACGGCATTAAGGAAAGTATTTACTACATTTAAGGGATGTACCTGATGAATAGAAGGGGATATTAAAGCTTGTTTTGATGAGATTCCTCATGATAAATTAATGTCTTTATTATCTCAAAAAATTAGTGATCAAAGATTTCTTGAATTAATTAGAAAATCTCTAAATGCCGGGTATATGTTTAAATATACTCGTAAGACTGATATTATAGATACTACACAAGGTTCTATAATTAGTCCTATATTAGCTAATATATATCTTCATCAATTAGATTTATTTATGAGTAAAATTAAAAATGAATTTGATTACAAAGGTAAATATACTGAATATCGTAGTATTCAACACAAATTACATAAGGGACGTAAACTCGGTATGGAATTAATAAACCACAATAGAGAGTATAAAAACGAGTTTATTCGTAAATTACAATACATTAGATATGCTGATTACTGAATTGTGGCCGTTAATGGTAGCTATAAAGATACTAAGTTAATATTAAATAGAATTTCTACTTTTTGTTTAGATGAATTAGGTCTAACAGTATCTCCGGATAAAACTAAGATAATTAATTCATATAAAGATCGTATATTATTCTTAGGAACTTATATCAAGCATAGTACTGTTAAAACATACAGTGTATTAGGTAAATATTTAAAACGTAACTCTAGGTTCTTAGTCTTAAGCGCCCCTATGGATCTTATAAAATATAAATTATTTAAATCAGGATACTTAATCAAGAAATCTGGTAAACATATAGGACAATCTAGATTGTCCTGAATTAGTCTACAACCTCAACAAATTGTTGTTCTAGCTAACAGTGTTATTAGAGGTTATCTTAATTATTATTCTTTTGCTTTTAATAAAAGTAAATTAACTGCTTACATATTTTATATAATAAGAGATGTTGTATTACGTACTTTAGCTCATAAGTACAAATTAGCTAATAGAGCTAAAGTTTATAAAAAATTTGGACCTAATATACAAATTATTGACCTTAAAAATCGTAATAAAAATAATACTCCTAAAATTTTAGCTACTTTATTTTCACCTCGTAACTATAAAATTAATATCTTAGATTTTAATAAAAAGGATGTCGATACCTATATATCTTTATATTCTGATAATATTTCTTTAGCTTCTATTTTTAAAGCTAAGTGCTCAGTATGTTCAAGTATATATAGAGTTGATATGCATCATATAAAAATTATGAATGATCTTAAACCTATCAAAGGTACTTTAGATTATCTAATGGCTAAAGCCAAGTGTAAACAAATTCCATTGTGTAGAGATTGTCATATGAAATATAATGATGGAAAATTATCTATATCTAGGGAGAATACACAAAAGTTTGAAAAAAAATCTAAAACTGAATAAAAGTTATGGAGAGCCGTATGATCAGGAAACTATCACGTACGGTTCGGTGACGAGCATTAGACAATCCTAATAGTTAGGCTAAGGAATCAGTGCTTAGTTCTATGATTTAATAACTGTATTTGTTTTCTTATTAATATTTAGTTTATTTGTATTCTTTTCACCTAATACATTAGGACATTCAGATAATTATATACCAGGTAATCCTATGGTAACTCCGGCATCGATAAAATTTTATATATGATTATATATATATATATTATATAAGAGAATAAAAAAATCAACATTATCATATAAAACAAATAATTTAAAAGAAAATATAACAAAAAAAGAAATATTAGATTTATTAGACAATAAATTAAATCCCATATCAAAAGATACTATATTAAATAATAGCCCGCAACATGATAATGTTGCGGGTGGAGATTATGATTCTTCTAAAATAAGATTTATTTTAAATGGTTTTTTTCAAACTAAAGGTCATATAGGTGGTAATTTTTATACTAAAGATAGTATTACTTTTAATCCTTTAGTATTTATATCTCATAATGCATCTTATGAAAGTATAAAATTATTTAAAATAATGAATAATGAATTTAATAATGAATTAAAATATTATATATATAAAATTAATTCTGAAGATATATGACATATAAAAATATATTCTAAAAATTGAAATCTTATTATTAATAAATGAATACCTTATTTTAATAATACTTTTGGTGATAAATATATTGATTTACAATTATTATTAAAAATTTATTATTTATATCATTCTAAATATAGTAAATCTAATAAACATACTATTAAACATTTAGATAATGCTTTAAAACGTATATATTTAATATATAATTTAACAGATAATACAAAAAGAAATTTATCACCTTTAGATAAATTCAATTTATGATTTTATAAAAGAAATAATTATCTAGAATTAGAAAATTATAAATGTCCTTTATTAGATAAAAATTTAAATTCTGATTATTATATTAATTATGTTAATAATTTAAAAAGTAAAATTTATATTAAAAATAATAAAATATTTAATATTAATATTTTATTTATCCATGGATTTTATTTAGGAAATGGATCTTATACAATATTATTAAAAAAATCAGGTAAATCAATTTGATATGTTCCTAATTTTATAATTAATCAAAATTTTACTGATTATAACTTAAAATTATTTAATATAATTATTGTATATCTTAATAAATATGCTATAAATTCTAAAATAAATTTATTAAAAAATAATACTATGGTTGAATTTAATATAGAAAATCAAAAATCTTTAAAATTATATATTAATTTATTATATAATAATTTATATATTCCATCTTCTATAGAAAATATTGATAATATTAAATTTATACAAGAAAATATACTTAAAAATTTATATTCTTTTAATAAGAAAGACGAAATTTATTTTTTAATTCAAACATCTAAATTATTTGGTAAAATTAAATATTGAAAAAATGGTCAAATAGAGTTACTTAATATAATTTATAAGTATAAAGAAATAAGAGATAATTATTTATCATTTTCTAAAGAAGAATTTTTAAATTTATTAAATGATAAATTTAGAGATAATAATGATATGTATTATATATATGTATATAAAAACTCTTCATATTGTGTTAAATTACCTATATCTAAAAAAGATAAATATTTTAATTTTAAACAAGGTAAAGATAAAGCTTTATTAAAAGCTAAAGAATATAGAGATTTAACATTAAATGAATGATTAAAAAAGAATATATATAATTAAATGATAGATAAATATAAAAATATATATATATAAGTTTAATATATCGTAAATGATATAATCATATATTGTCGCAATTTATATGTATAATATAAATTGAAAAAGAAGTGAATTGCAAGGAAATCCTATAGATAAACTATATAGGACAATTTGCAGTAAAGTATATTCGTATTATAAATATATATTTGATTTATATTATTATTTTATTTATTTTTATTAATAAATATCAATATCAATATCCTTTGTATTATATATAAAGGAATAATAATATTATATATATTTTAAGAATATAAATATTCAACGACTAGTTACATTAAATAGATAATAATATTTATAAACCACGAGCGCTTCTAATATTTAGAACTATTTAGGAATTTCCCTATAATATTTAATTTATCTATGATATTTATCACATAGTGACATATATTATTAATAATATTTAAATATTTAATCTAATATTATGACATAGTCTAAACTATACAGTAATGTATAGAAATATTATTTAAAAGATAATATACCTTTAAAAAAGGAAATATAAAATATTTATAACTTGTAGTCTTTATTTGAAAAGAAATATTTTTATATAAGTATAAACTTTTACGAATAAGATTAATGAGAATAATGCCCTTAGGGTAAATTTATATTTTAATATATTTGAGTGCCAGAATGATATTTATTACCATTTTATGCTATATTAAGATCAATTCCTGATAAATTAGGTGGAGTTATTGCTATGTTTGCTGCTATTTTAATATTATTAATATTACCATTAACTGATAGATCTGTTATAAGAGGTAATACATTTAAAGTTTTATCTAAATTATCTTTTTATTTATTTATCTTTAATTTCTTATTATTAGGTAATTTAGGACAATTACATGTTGAAGTTCCTTTTATTGTTTTAGGTCAATTTGCTACTATTTATTATTTCAGTTACTTTATTATTTTAGTTCCTGTTATTTCCTCTATAGAAAATATTTTATTCTATATTGGTAACAAATAATCTTTATTCTCCTTATTTTTTTAAGGTGATAATATATTCTCTCTAACCTTTTATCTTCTTAAAAATAAGATAAATATAGAGGTGATGTTAATTTTAGTTGAGATTTATATCTCATATTATTTATTTTTACTATATAATTTTATTATTACTTATTATATAGATATATTCATTTATATTTTATATATATATAGCCTTTATAAATATATGTATATTAACCATTATATCTTTGTTTTATATATTGTGTTCTTATGTTATAATTTATATACCGATTTTTAGGTTATATACTACCCGCAACATAAATATGTTGCGGGCTATTTATCTAATTATTATAAGTTATTATTGTCACATAGATAATATTATAATTTTAGTACATAAACTATAATTAGCATTAAACTCATTGTTTTAGTATTTATTAAATAACATTTATATAAATAATAGGTATAATAAATTAATTTACTTAAAAATTAAATTTAATAAACACCCGCTGAATCATGATTCAGCGGGTGAGTGATAATGGTATAATTTATGATATTTACATAGTTTGTTAATTATTAAATACATATTTGTATCTATATAAATTATTAATTTTATCAATTAGTTTTATAACTTATCTGACCACCCGCATCATTATGATGCGGGTGGTTTTTTTTTTAATATATCTTATAGTAATATAATTATATTAGAATTTTTATATATGATTAGTTATTTTTATATTTAATGCCCTTCGGGTATCATCCCCGCGTAGCGGGGATAATTAAGATTAAATTTAAAACATAAATTAAATATTATAAAAAGGATACCTAAAATTTAATATATTTAATCCAATATTATTATAACATCGATATTAATTACATTTATTAAGTACTTATTAAATAATGCCCTTCGGGTATCATCCCCGCTAAGCGGGGATAATTAATAATCACCCGGAACATAGAAATGTTCCGGGCTATATATTTTTTTCCTAAAAAAAGTTAATTATTCTTATAATCTCTTATCATCTTTAAATTTTATAAATAATAATATAACTCCCTATATTATAATATGATTTATATTTTGATAATATCATTATCTGTACATAAATGTATACGGGGTAGATTTAATTTTATTGTGGTATTTAATTATCATTTATCTTTTTCTATATATTTTATGTGGTTATAATAATACATTATTTCTATATTTCTATTTTATATATATAGTATTTAATTTTAAAATAGGTTATATTAAATAGTACTATTTAAAGTATTTATAAACTTATATTTATTTTTCTCTTTAATAATTATAAATAATAACTGAATTTAAATTTATGTCTTTTTATAATATTTTATAGTCTTAAACATGATAATGTTATTTATTCTTTATAATATAAATAAATTATTAGTAATTGCTTTATTATTCTTTATCTATTCAACTATATTATAATCACTTATATTATTTATAATGTTTAATAATTATAGACAAAGTATATAGATAAAATTTTTATTTATATAAATGATATTAAAAATATATCTAATGATGACTTTAAAATAAAAACTCACATTAAGATAAGTAGAAATAGGTAAATCACCCGCAACATGTAAATGTTGCGGGCTATAAAAGTTTTATCTTTTAATCATATATTTATTTTCTTTATTCTATATATTTAACCATATTAAATGGCATATATTTTAAGAAATTAAAGTAATTAGAACTTAATATAATATTAAAACAAAAATTACTAGATATATATAACCCGCAACATGTAAATGTTGCGGGAGGAGATAATATTAATAGCATTAGATATTAATAAATTTATTAATAAATAAATAATAAAACACCCGCAACATTATCATGTTGCGGGCGATAATAATTTTATCAATTATGTATATCATTTTAAGTTAAATTATCTTTATTTTAAATTATAATAAAAAGAATAAAAAGGAGATATATAGAAATAAGTATAATATAAGAAGGTATAAAAATAAACTAATATAAATAAAGGGAACTTAATAAACAAGAGGAAGAGAGAGTAAAAGGAGTTAAAGTAAAAATTAATTTACTAAATTGTAAGAAGAAATGATAGCAATATTAACAACATTATTAACATTTTATGTAAGTCAAAATAATATAATAACATTATTAATAGCAATAGAAATATTATTATTAACAATAACAGTTAAAATAATATATATAGGAAATATTTATGATGATATAGAAGGTACTATATTTGCATTATTTATAATAATATTAGCTGGAGCAGAATCAGCAATAGGATTAAGTTTATTAGTATCATATTATAGATTGAGAGGTAAAGTTACAAATATATTATAATGTTTAATTTTTTAACATATATTTATGAAGAAACTTTACATATAAAATTAGGTTCTTGAATATCTATTGGTAATATTAATATTAATTATGGTATTTTATTAGATCCTTTATCTATGATAGTTATGGTACCTGTAGGTTTAGTTACTATGGCTGTTCTTTTTTATGCTATAGATTATATGAAATTTGATCCTAATCGTAATCGTTTTTATATTATTTTAAGTATTTTCGCTATCTTTATGACTGTTTTAGTTATTAGTGATAATTATGTTATGATGTTTATAGGTTGAGAATTCGTCGGTGTTATCTCTTATTTATTAATCTCTTTTTGAAATACACGTTTAGCTGCTATGAAATCCGCTTTATCTGCTATTTTATTAAATAGAATGGGTGATGCTTTATTTGTTATTTTTATAGGTTCTATTTTATCCCTTTATCATTCTGTTGATTTTAATACTATCGAATTATTAACTCCTCATACTAATACTACTTTATTAAATTTATTAGCTATTATGCTTTTAATTGCTGCTACTGCTAAATCTGCTCAATTAGGTTTACATTCTTGATTACTTTCCGCTATGGAGGGATAACCTCTTCCTTTATTCTCCTTTCCACCCGCTGAATCTTGATTCAGCATACAAAAATGTACATATACATTTTTGTATAGGTGGTTTAATTTATCTTTAATGTTTATCATTATTAACTTTGGTTTTATGTATATTATAATTCTTTATATTTGTTATAAATAAAAGATATATAATACAGAATAAAAGTATAATTTAAATAAATAAACCACCCGCTACATCTTGATGTAGCGGGTGATCGATAGAAAGGTATCTATGTTATAACTAATTTAAGTTAAAAATAATGGAAAGAAATGGTCCCTCCTTAAATCTTACTATATGCTGGAAACTTCTAAAGCTATATTAAATATATCCTTATAAAAGTGATATATAAAAATAAAATAGATATATGAACAATCAGCAGGAAACCAAAAGAATAAAATCTAAGTAGGATCCTCAGAGACTAAATGTAAGAAATATATATAAATATATTAAGAAATAGTCCATTTTATAAATAAAATTATAAAAATAGCCAACACCAGTTAGTTCATTATTACATGCAGCAACTATGGTATGTAGTGGAGTTTTTGTATTAGTTAGATCTTCGTATATATTAGAATATACACCATCTGTTTTATTATTTATATTATGATTAGGTGGATTTACTACTTTAATTAGTGGTTTAATTGCTGTAGTTTCTAATGATATAAAAAGAGTTATTGCTTTATCTACTATGAGTCAATTAGCTATAATGATGTTAGCTATAGGTTCTAGTGCATATGATTTAGCTATTTATCATTTATATTGTCATGCTTTCTTTAAAGCTTTATTATTTATGTCTGCTGGTTCTATTATTCATAGTTTTATGTCAGAAACACAAGATATGCGTAAATATGGAGGTTTAATTGAATATTTACCTTATAGTTATATTTCTATGGTTATAGCTTCATTATCATTAATGGCTATACCTGGTTTAACGGGTTATTATTCTAAAGATATTGTTATTGAATCTTTATATGGTACTTATACATTAAGTGGATATATAATGTATTTTATAGCAACAGCATCAGCAACATTAACAGCTATTTATTCAATAAGAGTTTTATATTTAACTTTTTATAATAATCCTAGATCTAATAAAAATACATATGGATATATTCATGAGAGTAATTGAATGATAATACCGATGACTATATTAGCATTATATAGTATATTTTTAGGTTATTATAGAGATAATGTTATATTTCATTTAAATATAGGTTTACCTCAAACAAATACATTTATAGAAACAGAATTTACAATACCAACAATATTTAAATATTTACCAATGATATTAGGATTATCATTATCATTATCATTAATTTTTATTTATGAATTTAGTTATAAAATAAATAAATCACCTATTTATAATTACTTTAATCAACGTATTTATTTTGATCAATTATTAAATAATTATATTATTAGACCTGTTTTAAATTTTGGTGGTCTTTTAAATGAATTTACTGATAATGGTTTCTTAAAAGTTTTAGGTAGTACTGGTATTGGTAGATCTTTACTCTATATTCCTTTCATTCTTATCTTTAATATTTTTATTATTTTAATTTTCCCTCTTTGTGGTTAATTTCATATTTATTCATTTATTTTATCCTTAATTACATTCTTATCCACCCGCAACATCTAAATGTTGCGGGCTATTTTTATTATCCCTTATTATTATCTCCTTTTTATTTTATTAACATCTACATCTACACCCGCTACATCCTAAATGTAGCGGGCTATTTATATTTTTATATATCTCTCTAAATTTTATTTTTTTATTATCCCTTATTATTATCTCCTTTTTATTTTATTATTATCTTAATTTTATTAACATCTCCACCCGCAACATTTACATGTTGCGGGCTATCATTATTATCTCCTATTTATATTTATATTTATATTATATTATATATACCTATAAATTATACTATTAAAAATTATATTTTTATTATCTGGTTATTATTATTTCTACCCGCAACATTCTCATGTTGCGGGCTATTATTATTATTATTATTATTTATATTTATATTTATATTTATATTTATATTTATATTTATATTATATTATATATACACCACCCGCAACATTGTTGCGGGCTATGTTTTTAAAAATTATATTTTTATTATCCGGTAATTATTATTATTATTATTATTATTATTATTATTATTATTATTATTATTATTATTATTATTATTATTATTATTATTATTATTATTTATATATATATTAATCCCACCCGCAACAGAGTTGCGGGCTATAAAAAATTAAATTCATCACCCGCTGAATCAAGATTCAGCGGGAAGGTATATATTATAGGTTATAAGTGAATATTATATATAATAAATATATTTTTGAAAAATATTAAAGGTAAAAAAATAGGAAATAAGTGAATATAAAAATAAGGAATAAGGAGGAAATAAAAACCACCCGCTTCATAAAAATGAAGCGGGTGGATAAGAAGGGAATATAATAGGTTTTAGGTGATATATTGAAAAATGGTATATGTAATTAATATTATTTTAAGGATTAAGAATCAAAATTTAAAAAAGATAAAAAGATATGAATCAATCAAGATCATGAAAATGAAGGAAATAAAACAAGTGGAATGAAACATCTGAGTAACTTGAAAAATAACCAACAGGGATTATATAAGTAACGGTGAGTGAAAGTATAAGAATCTTAAAGTATTACCAAGAGGTAAGAATAAAGTAGTAACCAACTACTAAGAAAAAAGAATAAATTTTAGATAAAAGTACCGCAAGGGAAAAAAAATAAATAGAATAATAAAGAGCAGTTATAGTATAACGTACCTTTTGTATAATGGGCCAGTGAGTTATATATTTTAGTGAAAATAAAAAATTTTATATAAAAATAGAAATAAATTAAAGTATATAGGCCCGAAAGCAAACGATCTACACATGTCCAAGTGTATATATATTATATAATATAATTTATATATGACTCAATAGGTAATTGTAGCAATAATTTCTAAAGAGATGTGTGTAGCTGTGACAGACAAATCTGGTTTGCAGATAGCTGGTTTTCTGCGAAATATATTTTAGTATAGCCTTTATTTATATTTTATACTGGTACAGCACTTAAATACTTTTGGGGAATTAGAATATAATTTTATCAAAATATTTAAACCTCGGAATCAGTTTATAAATTTTATAAGGAGTCAGACTTATTGCGATAAGGTAGTAAGTCAAAAAGGAAACAACCTAGACTATTAAATGTATGTCCCAAATATTAATTAAGTGAATAAAATCTATCCTACTTTTAATTATTTAAAAGTTAATCTTATATTTACCATCCGCTGAATCTTGATTCAGCGGTGGCTTTTATTTTTTTACATTATTTAACTATTTGTTAAATATACGGGGAATTAAATTATAGACAATTAGTAAGTGGGTTTGACAATAATCAACTTTTAATGAACATGTAACAATGCACTAATTTTATATATATTATTTATAAAATAATATTTATTAATAATAGAGAAAATATAACGGGTCTAAATTAATAACAGTATTATAGATATAATTAAAAATTATATGGTAGCAGAATATATAATAAAAAATTATAAAGAGATTGCTGGCTTGAGTAACGATAGATAATATAAGATTATCCCCTTATTCATAAGGTTTTACTATAAACGAACGGTCCCTAAGATTAATATAGAAATATAAAATTAATGGGTGAAAGAACAAGAAAAAGAAAATGAACCGTACTGTAGACCGACACAGGTATGATAAAAAGGGAATGGGATAACTACTTTGAATGAACTCGGCAAAATAAATCGTGCGACTGTTTACCAAAAACATAGCTTATTGCATACTAGTAATAGTAAGTATAATAAGTGATATCTGCCCGGTGTTAGTTCAATAAATATTATTATTTAATAGATAATTTTATAAAAAACTGATAAACGGCGGTCTTATTGTGAGGATCCGAAGGTAGCGAAATTCATGTGCGACTTGATAAGTCATACTAAACAATCCTCTTATAAGAGGCAAGCTAAGGATGCTTGTACCTATTTACACATGCGTTAGGAGTAATCTTAGGGTATGAAGCTGTATTGAAAACGGTAGCTAATATTTATATCCAATTATATTTATTAGAGCTTAGGTAGAAATGATATGGATAACGAAAGTGAATGGGCGGTTAAAGTACCATAAGCTACGATTATTCTTTAAATTGGAATCGGAATTATATTCCTGAGAGATGTAAATATGATGTGAATTAATATTTTTCCTTCATCGTTTGAATCAGGTGGATCAAAGTCCAATCCTACGTCATTTATCTTTTATTCATTTATGAAAATATAGACGTGTTTAGTATGGAACAAGGTAAGCCTATTAATAAATAACTAGTAAATAAAACTAGAAATAAATATATAAGTAAAAGATATTTTATGAAATTATTTATTTAATTATTAGGTAAAGGATAGTATAAAAAGCTAATGATTTATTGTAATGATAGATATAAGGTAAATAACCTAACTCGAGAGGGTGCTGACTTATACATAACGTGATATACGATTATAATATAATCGAGGCATATATTAATTGCTGATAATATTCCTTATATGGAATTAAAATTTATTGCGTGAGCCGTATGCGATGAAAGTCGCATGTACGGTTCTAAAGGGGGGAAAGCTTGTGAAAGCCTACCTATCCTAACTGACGTATAATTGACGTCCTGCATGAATGAATATACGATGCGATAACTGTATCCAAAGTAGACCCAGTGAAATAGCAATTGCGGTGAAATTTATACTATAATATATAAAAATATTATACGCCGGGTTGGTGTAAATCCAACTTTATAGTTTTAATTTTTATGTTAATCAATTTAATAATTTAAAATATCTAAATCTTTCTATATCTTCTCCCGCAACCATGTTGCGGGTTATTAAGAAATATAATAATATATATATATCTAATTTAATTAAAGAATCTTTAAAATTAAAAGTATTTTTATCTCCACCCGCAACCATGTTGCGGGTTATTTATAACATATGTCTTATATTTATCTATATTAGGTATAACACTTATATAAAAGATAAATTCTATACTTTATCTAAATCTATATGGATAATTATCTTTATATACTGAAGATTTTAATATTAAATAACTATCTTTTAAATTTATAGTGTATTTAACACCATTGAATTTAAAATAAATGTTAATACGGTGAGATGAATTATATATAAATTATTAGATGCCGGCAACTCGTTGCCGGCTATTACTAAATATTTATATAATAGCCCGCAACATCATAATGTTGCGGGTAAATATAATAGATATTAACATATATATATTTATTATTAAGTTAATTATTTATAAGTCATATATTTTATATATAGATTTATATTTTGATTAATATTCTTTATATCAATAAAATATAAATATTAATTAGATATAGATTTAAAACCAAATTATATATAGCCCGCAACATCAAGATGTTGCGGGTGGTAATTATTTTTATTTACCATATATAAAATCTTTAATAGATTATTTATATCTTAAATATATAATGAAAGTAATATATTAAAGACCAAATAGTTAAATTGAAATATAACTTTAAAAATTAAATGTCTAAAATGACAGATAAGTATTAATGAATTAAATAAAATTCATACTATATAATTAAGAGAAATAATTATAGAGTGACAAGAATACAATCGAATAATACTAATCCCTAAAATAAAGGGTGAATTATATAGGGCAATATATAATTTAATCGCTATAAATAAAAAGGTGAAAACGGTCAATGACATCTTAGTTAAAGACCGTCGGCAGTTGTATATGTCGCTACAGACTGGTTCACCGAGGTTAGGCTGAAATGTCTGTCTAAATGTACAGTCGGATTCTGTAATATAACCAAAAATTATATAGAGGTGAAAGATATATGAGTTATATTTTCTATAAAAGAAATAATGATTTATAAGCTTATTAGTATATAAGTAATAAACCTTTGTAGGTCAAACCTACTTAAATTAATCAGAATTGGAAGATGCCGTATATCCGTAGGTTGACAAAAAGACCCTATGCAGCTTTACTATATCTTTATTTTGATTTTTTAATATCTTTAAGATATTATTGCTTTTTTTATTCATTTCAGTAGATTAGGTTATATTTATTATTTAAATCAAATGAGATACCTATATAAATGAAAAAAGAATCTAATTAATTTAATTAATGATTAATTCATTAATAGAGTTTTTAAACTTTTATTTAAGAAAGAGTAAAGAGGTTAGTTTCGATGGGGCGTCGACATCAGCGAAAGCATCTGATGTGTCTAATAACAATGATCTTGTTTAACAAGACTAAATGTTTAATTAAATTATTTATTTATTAGTAAATAACGTACAATAAAACTATATGGTAAATAGTATAAAAATTATAAGTAAGGATAACAACATAATTGTGCGATGATAATAACACTAACAAGTGAAATTAGTACTTACGTAGAGTGTAGTGAACAGGCATAAACAATTGGTATGGATGTCGATAACGGATTAAAGTTACGCTAGGGATTATTTGTTAGTTCCTTTATATAGAAAACTCTTATTTATATTTGAGTTGAATATATATTATCTCCGCTATAGTGAGATAGCCTTTTTTTTTTTAAAAAAGGGATATAATTGGGTGAATTGCAAGAAAATCTTATTATAAGATAATTTGCAGCGAAGCATATATTAGTTTTAATAAGATATATGAACGTTCAACGACTAGTAATTGAGTAAACTAACAATAAAATTACCACGAGTGCCCAATACCTAATTATCCCGCTACGCGGGATGATATACCCCCCGAAGGGGGGTTCATTATTTAAATAAAGAATTTATTAAAATCTTATAAGACCTATAAGTTTAGCTTATTGGTAAGGATATTTATTTATATAAAAGAAAATATATATTAATTAGGTAAAGACATAGTCTGAACTATATAGTGATATATAGAAGTTGTAAAATTAAAAAAACAACGATAACAAAATTGAACAGGGTAATACCGCGTGAGAGTTGATATCGTCAGCGGTGTTTGCCACCTCGATTAATTAAGATAGTCGAGTATAAATAGGTTTAATTGCAAGAAATCTAAGGATAATTCTATGATAATTTGCAGCGAATTATTATCTATATGTATATTTAATTATAGTTAACTATAATATTATAAGGATAATAAACGTTCAACGACTAGTAGGTGAGTACATATAACAATATCCTACCAAGAAATACCTAGGAATATAAAATTACTTAAAAGAATAAATATTTCAATACATAGTCTGAACAATAATGAAAATTATTGAAGTTAAAATAAAAAGTTTAACGATAACAAATTGGTCGTCTAGACTCGTCCTCCTGGTCGCAGCAACTAGGTAGGGTAGGACTGTTCGTCCTCTAAGGAGTTACTTGAGATGGGTTAATTACGACGTGAGTCAGTAATGATTTTATCATCTATGGATTTTTTTCTTATCTGTTGCCTTAAGTGTACGCAAGGATAATAAGGTACATTCCTATGGTTAATAATAATATTAGCTAAGAATGTTGTGTTTACATATTGAAAGCATATCAAATATTAAATCCTTCAGATAAGTTTATACATTATAGACTATAATGTAATAGTAAATTTGTATTATATTACAAATTATCTAATTAACTCTTATATAAGAGTATACATATACCTAAAATATATCTTATGGGATTATAGATTAATTGGTAAATCTTTCGCTTTGCATGTGAACAATATCGGTTCGATTCCGATTAATTCCATATTTTTTTATTTGTATTTATAATAATTTAATTAATATTTTAAAAATAATGATTTGATTAGACGTACCTACACCTTGAGGTGTTCGTTTACAAGATTCTGCTTCTCCTAATCAAGAAGGTATACATGAATTATATGATCATATAATGTTCTATTTAGCTTTAATTTTAGGTTTAGTTTCTTATATATTATATGTTGTTATAGCTGATTTTAAAAATAATAAATTTGCATATAAATATTTAAAACATGGACAAACTTTAGAAATAATATGAACAATATTTCCAGCTGTAATATTATTATTAATTGCTTTCCCTAGTTTTATTTTATTATATTTATGTGATGAAGTTTTAACTCCTGCTATGACTATTAAAGTTGTTGGTTTACAATGATATTGAAAATATGAATATTCTGATTTTATATCTCAAAAAGGAGAAACTATAGAATTTGAATCATATATAATACCCGATGATATGTTAGAAAATGGTCAATTAAGATTATTAGATACTGATACATCAATTGTATTACCTGTAGATACTCATGTTAGATTTATAGTAACTGCTAATGATGTTTTACATTCTTTTGCTGTACCTTCATTAGGTATAAAAATAGATGCAACACCTGGTCGTTTAAATCAAGTTAGTGCTTTAATTCAAAGAACTGGTGTTTATTATGGTCAATGTAGTGAATTATGTGGAGTTAATCATTCTTTAATGCCTATTAAAATTGAATGTCTTCCTATTAATGACTTTATTGAATGATTATCTGATGTAGAATAATCCTTTTTATTTATTCATTTATTTTGTTTATATAGCTTAAAGGTAAAGCAATGTACTGTTAATACATCGATTTTGGTTCGATTCCAAATTTAAACGTTATATGTATATATTTTATAATGTTGATATAATAATTTTATATCTCATTGATTTATAAATTTTAAATTAAAAAAAATGTTAAATTTAATTAGTGGATTATCTAGTATTTTAGCTATAGGTATTTTAACTCCTGTTCAAAGTATTTTATGATTAATTATTTTATTTGTTAGTACAGCTATGTCATTATATAATGATAATTATATGTTAATGGGTATATTATATGTATTAATATATGTAGGTGCTATAGCAATATTATTTTTATTTATTTTATCTTTATTAAAAATAGAATATATACCACAAGGAAATATATCTCCATTAATAATAACATTAATATGTGTATGTTTTATACCATTAGATATTATATCTAATCCCCAATTAGTAATAGGGGAATATAATAGTATAATAATAGAATTAAATGAAACATTTAATGAATTAATAGTAGTAGGTAATCAATTTTATACTGAATATGCTATATTATTAATAATAACGGGATTAATATTAATATTATCTGTTGTAGGGGCTATAGCTATAACTAAATAAATGTTACAATTTATAGAATTATTATTAATGTTTGTTTCTGTTTTATTAGCAGTTGCTTTTTTAACAGTTGCAGAACGTAAAACTTTAGGTTATATGCAACGTAGAGTTGGGCCAAATGCCGTTGGTTATAAGATACAATAGGATAAATTTAAACACTTAAAAATTACATTTATATCATTTATTAAATTAGATTATACAAATAATATAAGAGAATTTCCTGTTCAACGGAATTTAAAATATAATAACCAAGTAAGATTATTTCATACTTCTATATAGAATTTAATTTCAATAAAAAATGATTTAATTTTAGATAAAAAAGCTATAAAAAGATTTATATAAATTTAGAAATATAGATAACCCGCAATTAGTTGCGGGCGAAGATAAAAACGAAGGGGTTGATCATTATTAAATATAATTTAGATATTATAGATACTTGTAATAATATGAAAGTATCTAAAGAAAGATTATTATAAAAAAAAAATGAAAATTTTTTAATAAAGGAGGTATATATTTAATTCAATATAAATATGATGATAAAATCTATTATATAGGTAAAACTAATAATTTTATAAATAGATTTAAAAGTCATTTTTTTACAAATGTAAATGATAGATTTCATAAATTTGTAAGATTAGTTGGTTGAAATAAATTTACATTTTCAATAATAAAAATTTGTGATAATAAAGATCTTTTATATTATGAGAATTTTATTAAAATAAATTTTATCCTTTATTAAATACTTCATTTAAAAGTAATTCAAATACTAAAATATATAATACTTCTATTTATGATTATTTAAATAAATTACAAAATAATTTAAAATTTGTTAAAGGTATTAGTTTATCTTTATATGTATATAAATATATATATTTAAATGTCTTAAATAATTTGCAAAACGAAGATAATATTATAAATTATGATATTATGAGATAAATGAAAAAGAATTTAAATCAGAAAAAATATATATAACTAAAAATTTTAAATATTTTAAAAGTATAACAAAAACAAGTTTATATACTAAAATAACTTTTAATACTATTAAAAATTATATTAATACTAATATACCTATTAAAGGTTATTTATTTAACACTAAAAAAATTGATAATTTTAAAGATAAATATAATTTAATAATAAAATCAGTTTCTGAATTAAAAAATTTAGAAGGTTCTCAAATTTTATCTATAAATAAATATACACCTAAAGGTGTATGAACTTATAAAATAAATGATTTAAATCTTTCTTCAAATTTATTAACTAAAAATAATGAAACAAATGTTCTTAAAAGAAATACCATTGAAAAATATTTTAACTCAAGAGAAAGTTTTAGTAAATTTTCAAATATTAGTACTAATTTAATAAGAGACTATATAAATGAATATAAAATAGGAGGTATTAATAATTATTATTATTTTAATAAAAATTTATCATATAAAGTATTAATATATAATGCTGATAATTTAATTTTAATTAATGGACCTTTTAATAGTTTAATAGAAACAAGTAAATATTTAAAAAGAGATTATAGATCCATATTAAATAATTTATATAACAATATTAAAATTAAATTTAATGATATATGAATTGTTTTATTTAGTAAGGAATTAACTAATATTTCTAATAAAAAAATATCAAATTATATATATATAAATGATATAACATAAAAAAAACATAAATTAGAAAAAGTAAATATTTGAGTAAAAAAAAAAAATATAAAAGGAATATTAAATTTAATTAATCCCTCTTTGGAAATTGATAACTTCTGTGAAGCAGGAGTTATAAATAATAATAAATTAGAAATTAATAAATCTTCATTTTTATCTATAAATGAAACTTATAAATCATTAAATATTTCTAATAAAACAATATTTAGATCTAAATATAGCTACTAAAAATGGTTATTATTTTTTAAGAAAAAAAATTAAATACAAAAAAATAAATTAACCTCTTATAGCTTGCGTCGCGAGTTATCATCTCGGTAAAATCGAGATAATTTGATATAGCCCGCAGCTTAACTGCGGGCGATATATTATCCCCCACTACGAGGGAATGATTCCCTTTGGGCATTATTTATATAAACAATTGTTTATTATTATAAATATAGCCTTATAGGTTATATTATATCCCTTAGGAATAAATATAAAATGTAATAATCACTACTTAAAATAGTGATATTTAAAATGTTTAAATTTTATAAAATAAATATAAGAAATTTATTTTTGGCCAAAGTATATTATAAAAATAAATAATTATTATTGTAATATACGAAGTGAAAGTGAACCTTTTGCTAAAAACTATCAAATTGCGGGAACGTCTTAAAGCTATTTCAACTAAATAAATATAGTAATATATTTATGGCACAGGTAATGACTCGTGGTATAGTAATATCGAAATAGATGCACGAAAGGAAATAGACAATCTGCAGCCAAGTACCTATTAATTATTTTTTTTAGTAATTATTTATTAATAGGTATGCTGTTCATCGACTAAATGGTAGTTGGTGTATTTTATTACCCTCATTAATCCCCCCCAAGGGGGATATATTATCTCCTGACAGGTGATCTTTAATCGAGGTAATATAAAATATGCTTAAGATATAGTCAGACCTTATTCGAAAGAATACAGAAATATATATATATATATATATTACTCGTTAGCTTCTTTAAATTTGCAAGCTTATATAAATAAGAGTCTCATTTATATGAGTCGTTAAATGGATAGTTAATATTGTATATCAAGTTTAACTATTTAGGGAGAAGTATTCCAACTTTATCTAACCATAAATAAAATCAAAAATATTATTCCCGCATAGCGGGATGATATTTAAATGAATGAAAAATATATGTATGATTAAAGGAATAGATTTGTATTATGGTATATTAATGGCAATAGCAGATGCAGCAAAATTATTATTAAAAGAAATAATAATACCAACACATGCAGATAAATTAATATTATTTATAAGTCCGATAATTTCATTAATATCAGCATTATTATGTTGATCAGTAATACCATTTGGACCAGGTATAACTATAACAGATCATAAATATGGTTTAATATTAACATTAGCAATAAGTAGTGTAGGAGTATTTGGTACATTATTAGCAGGATGATCAGCTAATAGTAAATATTCATTATTAGGTTCTATACGTTCAACAGCTCAATTAATAAGTTATGAATTAGTTTTAACTACTATCGTTTTATTATGTATTTTATTTGCTGGTAGTATGAATTTATCTAGATATGTAGAATTACAATCATCTATTTGATTATTTATACCTTTATTCCCTTTATCTATTATTTGATTTATAGGTTGTGTTGCTGAATGTGCTAGACCTCCTTTTGATAATGTTGAAGCTGAATCAGAATTAGTATCTGGTCATATGACTGAATATTCTTCTTCTATTTTTGTTTTATTCTTTTTATCTGAATATGCTTCTATCTTATTCTTATCTACTTTAACTGTTATCTTATTCTTTGGTGGAGGTTCTGGTATTGTATTAGGTTTAAAAGCTAATGTTTTCGCTTTTACTTATATTTGAGTTAGAGCTACTTTACCTAGAGTTAGATATGATAAATTAATTAATTTATGTTGAATTATTTTCTTACCTCTTTTATTTGGTTTTGCTATTTTCTTACCTTCTTTAATCTATATTTTAGATGCTCAATTATTTATTCTTTCTTAATTTTTCTTAATTTATTCATTTAATAACCTATTAGATAGTAATTTAATCCAATATTTATTTGCTACATTCCACCCGCTACATCTTGATGTAGCGGGTGGATTTTAATTTACTTATTATATATTTCCCATGTATATATTCTACCTAAATCAATATATAGGATATTTATAATATATCTTAAAAGTATTTTATATTCTCCTTTATCTTTATTTATATTAATATAAATGTATTATTTTGCAGATTTATAGATTTAGTTAATAAATAATTAAAAAGTATAAAGGAGGAGATATTAACTATAAAATCACCCGCAACATTATAATGTTGCGGGCTTAATCATATAAATGTATTTATCTCCCTATATTTTTATCTTTAAACTATAATATATTTTTATCTTTAAACATGAATAAAATAATTAACCCCCCCCGAAGGGGGGATGATCAACCCGCTACGCGGGATAATTAAGGGTTATATGTTAATATAGTAATTATATATTTTAAAAATAAGATATATATAAATAAGCCTAAAATAGAAAATTAAACTATATCCACCCGCTACATTATGATGTAGCGGGTGATGAAATATAAAACTTATAAGCAAGGTACTAATTTATGTTTCATTAAATTTACCTTTATTATAATTTAATACTTATAATTTAATATTTTTATCTTCTATATGTCTTTTTATTCTTTTAATATATATGATGTATATATATCCAGATAATATAATTTAGATTTAATTAATATCAATTAATAATAATTTATAAAGATCATAAACTTATCTATCTCTAAATTTTATATATATATAAGAATAAATTAAAACAGATTTATAATTTTATAATGCCCTTCGGGTATCAGGGGATAATGCCCTTCGGGTATCATCCCCGCTAAGCGGGGATAATTAAATATATTATATATATATTTTCATAATTTAAGTATATTTTTATTTATAGTAACATAATTAAGTAGTTAGATATATTTAACTAAATAATGTAGTTTTTTATATCTCCTTAATTCAAAATATGATATTTTTTATATACATAACAATATTCACCTCCCGCTACATCATAATGTAGCGGGTTAATTAGTTTTTATTTATATATTTATTTATGTATATATATCTTATATTTATTTTAAATCGTTCCTATAACTTATATATATTTATTATACAATTATATAACCATCAACTACAATTTATATACATGTTTCAGATACTAAAATATATGGAAAATATTATACACTGTTTTTATTATTTTAAGTTTTTTGTATATATAGGCTTAATATTAGAATAAAATAGACTATATAAAAAACTAAAGTTAAATATACAATTCTTATATTTATATAAAATTTATTATTGTTATATATCTATTATATTATTGTTAATAATAATATTTCTATTGTTAAATATACAATTCTTTTAGTTATATAAATATTGATTAATTAAATTTACTTAACCACCCGCAACATTATGATGTTGCGGGTTATTACTACTTTTATATTATTTATGGTATTATATATATAAGATTAATTTATCGATAGATATTTAATCACCACCCGCAACTATGTTGCGGGTTATATTAAAAATAGTATATTATTATATATAAGATTAATTTATCGATAGATATTTAATCTCCACCCGCAACTATGTTGCGGGTTATATTATTAATGGTATATTATATATAATTAATTTATCAAAAATATTTAATCACCACCCGCAACTATGTTGCGGGTTATTTAAAGAATACATATATTATATATATCCATCTCTTTCATTTTAATATGGTTTATATATGATATAATTTAATTAAAATGTTATTTATTTATCTCATTGGGAATCGAACCCAAATAATTACTTTAGAAGAGTAATGTTCTAACCATTGAACTATAAGACATAAATCACCTAATTGATTAATTAGTTTATATAAAGTCTGTAACATATCTATCCTTTTTATTTATATATTCTATCATTTATTTTTTCATATATTTCCCTAATATAATCTAATCCCTATATTCTTTATTATATTTAATCAGATATTAAAGTAAATTATACATAAATTTATATATATTATAATAAAGTACTTATATATTTATAGATAATATTTAAACATATAATTTATTTATCTCCCCCGGCTAAACTAATATACATCTTATCTTTATATAACCCTTTATAAGTTTTAATTTTATATCTGTAATTAATTAATTATAATCATCATTAATTTATTTATTTTATCTAGTTAATAAATGACTACTTGTCATATTTATATGTTATTTACATTTATTATTTATATATTTATATATTCAATTTATTATTTTAATCTTATATATATAATAAGACTATCTTATATTTATCCATTCCCTTCAATTTGTTATCACCTAACCACCCGCTGAATCTTTATTCAGCATACAAAAATGTACATCTACATTTTTGTATAGGTGGATTTTATTAATGTTCATCTTAATATTTATTATACTATTTACTTACCTGGATTTTATTAATATTTCATATATATAACTTATTTATAATGAAGGGTCTTATTTATATCTATAATAATATTTAAGTTAGTTATTTATGTATAAAAATATAAAGTTATTAATTTAAGAAAGGGTTAATTAAATAAATAGTAAAATATATTTATATAAGGTAAGGAATAATATAAAATATATTTATATAAGGTAAGGAATAATAGAAAATATATTATATAGCCCGCAACATATCTATGTTGCGGGTGGTTTTAATTATATCTACTTTTTATTCATTTTACAGATATTTTTATTTATATTAACATATCTAAGTTATCTGTTATTTTTTATTTAAGATTTTATTTTATATTCTATTTTATTAATTTATCTATTTATAAGATTTATTTATATAAGCTAACTATATATTTTTTATTAGTATATTCATTTAATTATCCTCATACCCGAAGGGCATTATCCCCTGATACCCGAAGGGCATTATATAAAGGGATAATTATAACAACCAGTGTAAATTAAAATAAATAATCAATTATATAATCTTATTTAAGTTATTCAATTATATAATTTATAAGAGATATTGATATATTATTTAAAAAATATATAAATATAAAGGATAAGAACATTTATATGTTGGATTATATATAGCCCGCAACATCATGATGTTGCGGGTGGTTTTAATTAATAACCCGCAACGATGTTGCGGGTGGAGATAAGATTATTTGACTTTTTTAATCTTTATAGTTTTATAAATATATATACCTATAATAACTTTAATTTTTTTTACTTAAATATTTTTATCTCAATATTATATGGAGATTATAGTTTTTATTTAATATTTCATTTACAATTTTATAAAATATATATATTTCATACCCTATTTCTTTATTTTTTTTATTTTATAGTGGAGATAATGAGATATAAGTTTATCATACTATATTTTTTATTGATAAATTATTTCTTACTATAATATTTTATATCGTAAATATATGTTAGATAATATAATAGTTTTATTTCTTTAACTAATTTAATATCTATCGTTTGATAATTTTTATAAATATTTGTGTAGATCTTATCACCCTAGTTATTACTCACAATAATATTTTATATCATAAATATATGTTGGCTATTATTAAGTTAAATTATAAAATGTCTGATGATTCTTATAGTGTTATTTCTTTAACTAATTTAATATTTATCGTTTGATAATTTTTATAAATATTTGTGTATTTATTGATATTATGTAGTTGATAATTCTATTAAAGATTTATTAGAACTATATAATTCTGATTTTTATTCTATTAATTTTATTGATATATAGAGAAGGTATCAAAATTATAAATGTTTATAAATTAATACCTAAATTTTCTATTAATTTATTAAATGATAGTGGAGATGATAATATTAAATATTTAGTTATTAATAGCCCGCAACATTTTAATGTTGCGGGTGTGATATTAAAATTTTATTTATTTCATTGGTTAATTTTATAAATATTGTCGTACTAATATATATTATTAAATTCTTATATATTTTATTTATTCTGATTCTTATAATTTATATAGTTATGATCATATTAATATATTCTTTTTATGTTTATTTAAAAATACTAAACAAGATAATTTATTAATAATTAGATGTATAGATAAAAAATTTAATATTTATTATGATAATAATGATGATACCCTAAGGGCATTATTATTGGAGATATATATCTAAACTAATTATTCCTTATATGATTGATTTATAAAATACTTTATTTTTTAATACACAACAAACTATTAAAAGTAGATTAACTTCTAAAAAATATTATACTTTATTAAAAAATATAAGATAAGATAAGATAAAAATGTTGTAATTACTTTAGGTATTACTAGTTTTAAAAATTATTTTGATAAAATTCGTCTAGATTCTAATATAGATTATGATGAAAATAATATAGATTATAAATTATTTACTATTTATGACTATATTAATAACCCGCAACCATGTTGCGGGTGGAAATTATGATAGATTAGATTATGAACAATATTCTAGATTATAATAGATTCTATTTCTTATATTTTAAATAATTATAATAGCCCGCAACATAATTATGTTGCGGGTGGAGATTATAATGTATATATACATAATTTAACTCATTATGATTCTATATATATTTTAGATAAAATAACTCTATATAGCCCGCAACATTTTAATGTTGCGGGTAGAGATTTAAACATTATTAGTATTACTATTTCTTATAAATTAAATGGTTTAATACATTCGATTATCTTAAAATATAATTATTTAGTATTAAAATCATCATTATCTAATCTTTCATCCTTATTTGATTTATCTGTATCTAAAGGTTCATTTCCTCATAGATTTAGCCCGCAGCATGCTGCGGGCTTTATATAGGTGTTGTACCTAGTAAAGATAATTTTATTTTTTTTTATTTAGATGATTATAATATTTATGTTATTAATAACCCGCAACATGGTTGCGGGTGGAGATAATAATTCTTTTAAATTTAAAGATTCTTTAATTAAATATCTTAAATTAGACATTTTTATTTTATCTCTATATATTTCCGCCGGCAACGAGTTGCCGGCTATAGAAAGATTTAGATATTTTATATTTTTTAATTTTCAAACCCGCAACGTAGTTGCGGGTGGAGATAGATTTACATAAATTTTATACTCTATCTAATTTAGCATTAGAAGTATTTATAAATTTGTATATAAATAAATATATATTAATACCTTATATTAAAAATAAAGGTGATTATAATTATTTAAAAGATGCTTTCTTAGGTGGTACCTGTAGGAGCTTTATATTATTATGAATTTTATAATATATATCTGATATAGATAAATAATTTGATTTATTGAGATAGGTGTTTATTATGCTGAAGTTTAAGTATGATGAAAAATTTCCTATTTTGCCTTATAAATATGCTGAAAAAGGTATAATATATCCTGTTGATAAATTTACAGGTAGAAGAACAAATATAGAATTAGATTATGCTTTAAAAAGAGGTTATAAAATAACTTTATTTAGTGTATTATTATATACTGATATAAATGATTCTATTAAATAATATGTATAATTATTTAAATCAAACTAAAGGATTTCAACGTAATTTTTATTTATTATTATTTAATAATCTTATAGGAAGATTTGGTTTAAAGCTTTTATATAAGAAATTTATTTTTAAAGATATACCATCTTATGATCTATTATCTTTAGGACACAAAATATTTTAATATTGTTATCTTAATAATTCAGTTTTATTTGTATTATCTAAATCTAAAGATTATATAATTTTTTATGATTATAAAATTGTTGTTAATGATTTTTTTTTTGATTCAGATTATATTTAATTAGTTAAAGAATTATATAAAGGAGGTTAAATCAGTGCAACTTCAATTATTACCACTATATATTTAATTTAATTCATAAATTAGATAATTAAAATGTAGGAGTTTACTATTGTTATACTTATAGTATTGTAGTTGACAAACAACTACCTAATAATATTATCTCTGATATATTAGATGATTTTTAATTATCCCCGCGTAGCGGGGATGATACCGAAGGGCATTATAAAATATTATTGATAATGGTATTTTTATACCTGGTAAATTATATATATTTAATAATAATGATGATAGTCTTAAATGATTTTTATAAATTATATAATGGTTTATCTGTTACCGGTATTTATAACCAATCTCATAAATTATTTGATCAAGGTTTCGTCAATATATTTAGTTCTAATTTAAATTTATTAGGATTAAATAATAAAAGATTAAAAATATTTAATAACAATAATAATTGAATTAATACTAAACCTCATATTATTAAAAATTAATAAAATTTCTCCACCCGCAACCATGTTGCGGGTTATTTATAACTATATCTAAACTTATTATCCCTTCTATGATTGATAAAGTTGTTAATAATTCTTTTAAAGATATATTACAATAATATTATTCTTATTTTAAGACGTACATTTTTTTATCTTAATTTTATTGATATAGAGTTTAATGATATAGCTAGTTATTTTATAGATAATAGTTTGTCTACATCATCTTTTAATTTCTTATTTATTTTTAATGATAAAATTATATATCTTGTTATTTATAGCCCGCAACATTTTAATGTTGCGGGTGGTGATTATTATTTTTATATTTCATTAAATAATATTTTTAATTTTGTCGTACTTATTAATATTTTATATCCCGCTTCATCTTGATGAAGCGGGTGGTACTTGATTATCTTCTCTTTATAGTTTCTTTTTCTTATTATTTTTATATATAACTTTATTATTCTTTTAATATCTTATGTTTATATCTCTATATTTTTTACTATTTATCCCTTATTTTCTTTTTTATCTTTTTATTTCATAACTTTTTATATTTTTTATATATATTATCATTATATTTATTTACAATTTTATCTATATATATGTTATATTATTTTTATATACTATCATTAGATTTATGATAACTTTATCTATTTATCTTTATTTTATTTATATTATTATCATTAGATTTATAGACAATTTTATTTATATATGTTTATATTTTTTATATATACTTTTATTAAAATTATAGACAATTTTATCTATTTATCTTTATATAAGTTATTTTTTTTAGGTAAACTATCATTAGAATTATAGATAACTTTATTTATTAATGTTTATATTTTTTATATATACTATCATTAGAATTAGAGACTAGTTAATATAAAGATAAAAATATTGTGATAGGATTAAGCTAGTAAAAAAAGAATTTAATGATTATAGTATTAATAACCCGCAACATGGTTGCGGGTGGAGATAATTTAGATTATTATGATACCCGAAGGGTATTATTTATATTTTATGATTATATATATAAATTAAGATAGATTTAAATATGAATAAATTACTTATAAATTTATTATAAATTCTTTATTTTATATATTGAAAAATTATAATAGGAGATTATGTTTTTTATATTCATCGGTTTATCTAATTATCCTGATACCCGAAGGGCATTATCTGATACCCGAAGGGCATTATTATAGTATATATATCTATATAAATTTACTAAATATAATGTATTAAATGATTATAAGTTTTATATTAATTTATTATTAAATAGCCCGCAACATGCATATGTTGCGGATGGAGATTTAAATATTATTCATCACCCGCTGAATCTTGATTCAGCGGGTAGGTTATATATCTTATTATTTTAATTATTTATTATACATACTCTTATTTTAATTGATAGTTATTTTATATTATAATCATCATTTTCATAAATTTATTAAAGTTTATAATTTATAAGGTTATATATCTAGTATAGATAATTTATAAGATTATAATAAATATGTTGTTAATAATATTGGTTATATTTAAGAATTTTTAATGTTAATCATCAATTAGTATCTTAAATTAGATATTTTTAAATAACCCGCAACATAGTTGCGGGTGGAGATAAAATTGATTTATGTATAATTTATACTATTTTCAACCTAAAATAATTAATGGTATCTTATATTCACCGATATTAATTCTTAGTTTGTGTTTTATATTATATTAAATATATCTTATATTACCTTATAAAGATGATAAAAAAGATATAATATATCCAATAGGCATAGGGTGGTTTATTAAATAGTGATAGAAATGATTTTATATTTTCATGGGTATATAAGATAAAGCTTATTTTTATAATATTTAGGATATAAATAAAAAATTTAATAAATATGTTTTATTTAAAGTTTTAAAATTTAGAGAAGATTATAATAATAAAATAATTATCCCCGAAGGGCATTATTGTTAAAGATATTTATCTACCCGCTGAATCTTGATTCAGCGGGTTTATTATAAAGATTTATTTAATCATCATTAAAGAATTATAGCTTACTTTTTTTATTAATTACTTCGTTTATTAAAATTCATAAATTAGATGTTTACTATTATTATAATATTGTTATTGATTATTAGATAATATTATCACTTATAAATTAGGTTATTTGATACCCGAAGGGCATTATAAAATATTATTGATAAAGGTTTAATATAGTTTATCTGTAACTGGTTCTTATAATAAATTTCATAAATTATTAGATTAAGTTAACATATTTACTACTTTATCAGGATTAAATAATAAAATATTTAAGATAAAGATTGAATAGATACTAAATCTCATATTATCACCTAATAATAAGTAAAAAATTATTATAAGAATTATAATTTACCACTGCATTTTATTTTCTATATAAAATTATATATATAGCCCGCAACATATCTATGTTGCGGGTGGTTTTTATTTATTTATAGATAATATTTTGTTAATCAATTTAAATACAACGTTCTTCAACTTTCTTTCTAAATGTTTTTTATAACTTATATCTAGATTATGAAATAATATCTCAAAAATGTTTAATCTTATCCACTATCATTTTTTTTAAGTTATAGGAAATAATAATAAATCTTTATCATAACCCGCTGAATCATTATTCAGCATACAAAAATGTACATGTACATTTTTGTATAGGTAGTTTGATTATATAGATATATTTTTTATAATTAAATATTTAGGTATATTATCTACATTTAAATTTAGAGAAGATATACTAATATCAAAATAATCATTAATAGTAATTAAATTACCACTAAAATATTTATTATTATATTAATGATGACATTATTATTAATAAAATTAAACAACCAATAACATTTTTATATAAATTAGGTTTATAATTCTTATATTATTTATATAAAACATATTTATTTCTTAAAAAAAAAATAATTAACATTAATAACATTATTCTCCATGTTGTTTATAAATATATATATCATATATTCTGTCAAATACTTACCTCTTTAATCATAATTTAACCATTAGCATTTTAAGGTATTATAATAATACATTATTTTTATAATATCTATAGTTTATAAATCTTATTATTTTAAAAGATAGTTATTTAATATTACATTATTTAATTTTATAAATTAATGATGATACCCGAAGGGCATTATTTTTATTATATTTAATTATATAAATAAAAACTAAGTATAAATAATAATAGCCCGCAGCATGCTGCGGGCGAAGATATATATATTTAATATAACTACCCGCAACATTTAGATGTTGCGGGCTAATACTTATAATCTGTGTTTATTTTATCCTTATATTTATTTTAATTTTAATATAGATTTAATTATATAATTTATATAGTTATAACTTATATAAAGTAAATAATATCAATAATAATGAATAGAAATACTAAAAAAAGTAATGAAGAAGATGAGAATGTTAAGGGATATATAAAATTTAGAAATATATAGTGGTTTTATATAAAGATATTTTTATTATCCATAACTTTATCTGTTTTTTATCTTTACTTTTTTATTAGGGTTTATAAATTTAGATATAACCAATTTATTATCTCCTTAATTTGTTATTTTTTATATCTCTTTTAAATAAATATATATAACCCGCAACATATATATGTTGCGGGTGGTTTTTATGTTTAATATTTTATCTCCTCCTAAATTATGATTATTAATATACCTCCTATATTATATATAAGATAATTATATTAAAAATATAAATGGAGAAAATAAGATAATAGGTAAAAAAGAAAAATACATTAATTATATACCCACCACCCGCTTCATTATAATGAAGCGGGTGGGTTATTATTCTTTTCTACATATGTTTCTATAAGATCAGATTTAGTTATTTTATCAAAAATGTATATATTTTAATTTGTTATTTTATAATGCCCTTCGGGTATCTTAAGATATTTTTATACCTATTTATTAATAATAAATATATTTAATGATAGATAATAAATAAGATAAATTAATAGTATCAAATAAACATTATTAAGATTTATAAAAAGGGAATGAAGATAGATATAGCCCGCAGCATGCATATAAAAAAATGTACGTGTACATTTTTTTATGGGAGATATAATTAAAATATATAATAAGAATATCTTTATGTAATTTATATATTTTATATAATAATGAATCCCCCCGAAGGGGGGTATAACATCCCGCTACGCGGGATAATTAGATATATATAATAAGAATATCTTTATGTAATTTATATATTTTATAAATAAATATATATATATCGCAACATAGATATGTTGGGGATGGTTTTTATTGATTTTATATGAACATTATTATATTTCGGGTAATTATATATATAAAGTTTCATTTATTTATATGATTTTAAAATAAATATATGAATGAATAATATATGAAAAATATAGTAACCACCCGCTGTATTTTGATACAGCGGGAAGGTAAATAAGGGTTATAGTTAGTTATATATAGATAAAAATAAAAATATTAACATAAATTTGTTATTGGTAAATAAAAATTTTATATGGATAAAGACGATAATAAATATAGAAAGATAGGTAAGTAAATTAAGTAAAATAAAGAGGTATAAATATTGTTTTAAAATTATTTTTATGATAAAAAATAAAAATTTATATGAATAAACAAATGACATATATAACACGTTGATTATATAGTACATCACATAAAGATATAGCTATATTATATTTAGGATATGGTTTAATATCATCAATGGTAGCGACAGGAATGTCAGTAATAATTAGAATGGGTGCGCCTTCGTTGGTTGTATGTTTATGTGAATTAGTGTGAATTCATATACATATTCAAGAATTCTTATATATAGAATTATGTATCTCCAATATTACCGCCTTTATATTATCTAATAAATATATAAATGGTATAGCAGGTAATAAATGGGTAAATAAATTAAAATCGACAATATTAAAATACTACCCTTTGGAACCAGACTACGTTGAGGTTAACAAACTTGATACTTTACACAAGGATAAGATTAGCCTATATTCCTTAGTCGATTATTATTGGAATATATCATCCATTGTAATATATATTTCTATTCGTATATATTATTCTTGAAAAGGATGATTGTCATATAAATTAATATGTATATATAAAATTATAGTAAAGCAAGCAGCTAAGGTCTGAAACACGTTAAAATTTAACATACAATTAAAAAGGGATTTAAGCGCCTCTAAATTATATAAATTTAAGCGCAAACGGAGGATCAATAGTAATGAGTAATATTAGAAATAATATGAATATATTTAATAATAAATATAACATGAAGTGATCTAGCCAGAATGTTAATTCATTAAGAATGTACGTAACTAAAGCTTCTAATTTTAATGTTTCATCATTTAAAGTTAAATCTGAGTTAACCGCCATTTTAATCAATGAATTAAAAGCTTATGAAAATGATATTCATATTTATAAAAACTTAAAAGGTATTTTAAAAGATCCTTATTTTTGATTTGCTGTATATAATTCTTTATATATTAAACCTGGTAATTTTACTCATCGTTTATCTTTTTCATATTTTGAAAAACTAACTTCTGATATTTTATCAGGTTTATATAAACCGGTAAATATACCTTTATTTAAACCTTTAAGTAAAGACAAAATTGTACAAGCTGGTCTTACATCTATATTAGAAGCTATTTGAGTTCCCAAATTTTTAAATACTTCATATAGTTTTAGATCAACACATATAGCTTTAAAAGATTTATATCTAACAGGTTCAAAATACAAATGAGTAATACAAGGAGATATAACTAAAAGTTTTGAAAGTATACCACATGATAAGTTAATGAAATTTATTAATGAATATATAAAATGTCATTTAACAACTGCATTATTATATAAATCTATTCGTGTAGGTATTAATTTGGATAACAGTTCTATTTCAACTTTAAAAATTGGTACCCCTCAAGGTAGTGTTTTAAATCCTATATTATCTAATATTGTATTACATGAATTTGATAAATATTTAGATGTTTTAAAATCTAATTATGAAATAGGTGAAAATAATAAATTAAAATACTTAAGATATGGTGATGATTTTGTAGTATTAGTAATAGGTAGTTATGCAGATTGTTGTAAATTAAAAGATGATATGAAAACTTTCTTAATAGATAATTGTGGTTTAGAACTAAATGATTCGAAAACTAAAATAAATTTATTAACTAAAAATTGAGACTTTTTAGGTATTACTCTTAGAAAAAATACAGATATGCAACTTTTTGTACCAACTGAAAATTTAAAGAAAGTACTTTTAGAAGCTAAGATAGTAAAAAGAAATAAGCTAGGTGAATTAAGACCAAATGCTCAAACTCATTTAATTAATCTTTCTCATTATGAAATTGTTAAGTTTTACAATCAGAAAATAAAAGATATTCTTAATTACTATACTTTTGCATCTAATAGATATAAATTAGGATACATTATATGATGTATTCAAGTATCATGTGCATTAACATTATCTAGAAAATTTAAAATTAATTCTTTACCAAAAACTTTTAATAAGTTTGGTAGATATTTAACGGATCCTAATACTAATATAAAACTTAATTTACCAAAAGTTAAAAATCAATTAAACTAATGATATTTTATAATACATTTTAAGGAAAGTAAATATAATTATAAATTTAAATAAGTTACCATTCTGGGGGCGAGCCGTATGATGGGAAACTATCACGTACGGTTCTGAGGGCAGTCAAGAAGAGGTAATTCAGCTATAGTTGAATCCTTGTATAATGCTGACCCCTACAATTATCAGGACCTAATCCACAATATTTAAATGGAAATAATCAAGTATTTAATGGTGCGCCGTCTCATTTATATCGTTCCTCGCTAAAAAACATATTTATTAAATATTTAGCCGTGATCATTTTGATCTTAACACTGTTAAGTCGCGTAAAGCATCACACTTACCGAAATGGGGCCAACTCAGACGGGACAATAGCACGTGTGAAAATGAAGTTGAAAGAATACTTCGAAGCTACACTTCATATGGTTAGGATAACGAACTCCTTACAAGACTGCTGCAGGGTTTTACTTACCTCTACTCTATTGGAGTTAGTCCAATTACATTCTAAGTTTTACGTTGAGACTAGGAATGAATCAAAATTAATTGGAGCAACCATAAGTAATGGTCAACAGTTGGAGAACCTAAGTGGAGTAAAGGGACATATAAAGAATTCGGGATTACCTGATATCTGAAAGGATGGAGGTAACGGAGCATTCGTAGTAAAAAGACATTTAAGTACTAATACTTTATGTTTAATGAAGGGATGCAGAGATTACAGTTCTAAGGACTCTATTCCTACGGGATTAAAAAAATTAGAACAATTAGTTCATTATAATAAAAATGATATTAAAGATAATATTAATAAAGACATTATGTTAATTGTTAAAGATATAGATATATTAAAAATAGCTTATAATAAGATAAAATCTCGTAATTTTACTCTTGATGTTAATTTCTTTGAAAAACTTTCTAAAGAACTAGGTACAGGTATGTTTAAATTTAAACCTACTTCCATTATAGAAATACCTAAAGATGAATTACTAAAAGATAAAATAGTACAACAAGCTATGTTCTTTGTTCTAAATGCTATCTTTGATTCTAATATGAGTAAAGTATCCTTTAGACATGGTGTAGGGCCTCTTGATGCTATTTGGCATATAAGAAATTATTTTCCTTCGGTAAATTGATTTATAGAATCTAATATATCTAAATGTTATGATAGAATACCACATAATTTAATTATTAAACAATTAAATAAAAGAATTGATGATCCTGCTTTTATTAGTTTAATTTATAAATTTCTAAGAGCTGGATATATAATTAATGGTACTTATTATAAATCAAAATTAGGTACTCCACAAGGTTCTATTATTAGTCCTATACTTTGTAATATTGTTCTAGATCTTTTAGATAAATTTCTAATTGATTTAAGCAAAGAATATAGAGATATTGGTAGATACGACCCGCTGAATCAAGATTCAGCGGGAGGTGATAAAGAGCTAAGTGGTATATATTACAAAAGAATGAAATTCGTTAGATTTGCTGATAATTTATTAATTGGTATTATAGGTTCTGTGGAAGACAGTAAAGTTATAAAACAGCGTTTAAAAGATTTTCTCTTTACAATAGGGTTATCTCTTAATGAAGAAAAAACCTTAATAACTTATGCTACAAAAAAATCAGCAAGATTTCTAGATTATGATATATCAGTAACTAAAAGAAGGTCGATAACTCGTTTTATACTAAATGCACCTATTAGAGAATTAGTTAATAAATTAGCAGATAAAGGATTTTGTAAAAAAATAATCGGTGAACCAACTAGTAGTGGTAGGTTTATCCATGAATCTGATAGAAATATAATAAATATATATTTAAGTATAGGAAGAGGTATATTAGGATATTATAAATTAGCAACTAACTTTACTAAATTAAAGAATAGGTTATATTATATTTTATTTTATTCTTGTGTTTTAGCATTAGCTAGAAAACATAGACTTATAACAAAGAAACAAACATTAAAAAAATATGGTCCATCTCTTAATATTTGAAAAATTAATAAAGATGGTAAAAAAGTAATAGATATATATTTTACTAAAGAAAGTATGGTATCTAATATTAAACATATAAAAAATCATAACGATTTCTTATCTAATGGTACTATTAATTATATTAATAATCCATTTAAGTGAATAGATGATGCTACATATATGTTACCTAGAACTAAGGATATTATAGATACTAAATGTTTAGTATGTAATAATATTATAATAACAAAATATCTTTTATGTAAAAAATGTCATAATAAATATCAACCTTTAAATTAGGTTTATAATGAATTAAGTAATCTTGGAAAGCCGTATGATGGGAAACTATCACGTACGGTTTGGAGAGGACTTTTAGTGAAATAAAAAAGCATTATCTGTTACTCTACTAATGGTTACAGGTCATGCTATAGCAATGAGTGCGCCGTCTAATTATTTATTAGGGTTGTGTTATTATAACACCTGATTTGTAGAAAATTTAAAATCAGTAAATTCCAACAGAGATGGAAGGATCAAACCCTTCGGTGAAAATCAAACATCTAAGCCTGTTGTAATGGGGATATTGAAAGACTATATCTCTTATATAAGTATTTGTATGGTTACGTTAAGAAACTTGATACAATGTAGTTGTCTCTTATGAGACCTATTATATTTTATAATTAGTAAGACAGGTAAACATAATATCATTGGTGTGTTTACATTTCTACCGTCTTTAACAAACTCAAATAGAGTAATAGAGAAATCTGTACATTGCAAGAACCTAATCAAATATTACCCTATATATAAGAATTCGGGATTACCTAAGGGAACTCTAGTAGTTCCTAGTATAAAATTTAAAAATATTTTTGGTAACGGAGGTCTAATATTAGTGAATAATTATTCATGAAGTAGACTAGCATATTTAAATAACTTTAGAAGTATGAGCACAAAAGCCGAAAGTAGAAATACTTTGTTACGTGGCAGAGTTAGTAATACGAACATTATAAGTTTAAATAAACTATTAAAAAATGGTAATATCATAAATATAAAAAATATAGCTAATTTTAATAATTTAATATTAGCATATAAAACTATTAAAAATAATTCAGGTAATATTACTCTAGAAGGTATAAATTATTTAATTAAATCTCTTAAAGAAAATAAATTTAAAAGACAAGTAATTATACTAAATAAAAAGTGTCCTTTAGTAGTTGAATCTCCTATAGTTCAAAGAGCATTTCTTCAAATAATGGTATTATATTATGAAACTAAATTTTTAAATACTAGTTTTGGTTTTAGACCTAATTTAGGTATTAAACCAGCTATTAATTATTTAGATAATAAATTTCAAAATACAAGATGAGTTATTAAAGCCAATTTTAAAAAAAATAAATTTAATCATGATATACTTTTAAATATATTAAGAGAAGATATATCTTGTGATAGAACAATTTCATTAATAAAATCTATGTTAAAAGCAGGTATTCTAGATGAATTTGGTAATTTACATTTTAATAAAGTTGAAGTAACCCAGAATGTATTAAGTCCCTTATTATGTAATATTTTATTACATAAATTAGATTTATTTATAGAAGAATTAAAGTATAATTCACCTCTAACTACTCAACATAGTTTAGAATATAATAGAATTATAGAGGAAATACGTAAAACTAAAAATAAGGGTTGAAATGATTGTAAAAATCCTAATTATAAAATTTGAAGAAATTTAATTAATTCTAAGGTATCTATTAATTATATTAGATATGCTGATTATTTTATTATTGGTGTTCAAGGTAGTTATACTTTAACCAAAAATATATTAGAAGAAATTAATAAATTCTTAAATACATTACATATAGAATTAAATATGGAAAAAACTAAAATAATTGATATACAAAAAAATAGTTTAAAATTTATAGGTTTTCTTATAAAAAGTAATGGAGATAAAAAAACTAGATTATCTATATATACTGATTATCAAGATATAATAAAAAGATTAGCAGAAAAAGGATTTATAAGAAATAGAATTTCACCTAAATCAAATACAGCTCGTAGATGAAGAGGTTGCTTTAAAGGTAACTTAATAAATTTAGAGCATATTGATATATTAAGATATTATAATTCACTTATAAAATCTATATATAATGATTATAGTATTTGCCATAATGATCCTAATTTAGCTAAAATATCTTGTATATTAAAAGAATCTTGTGCATTAACATTAGCTAGAAAATTCAAACTAAAAACATTAAGAAAAACTTTTTCCAAATTAGGTAAAAACTTAACTGTTAAAGTTACATCTAAAAATCATAAGAAATATAGCTAAAATTATTTTTAACAAGTTAATATTTTATTATTAATACCATTAAATTAATAGAGAACTTATAAAATATCTTAAATATAAGATATAGAGTTGAAAAAGTGATAAATATGTTGAGAGCCGTATGATGGGAAACTATCACGTACGGTTCGGAGGCGAGTAGTAATTTAACTAGACTTAGCCTACTATTTTTATTTGTAATGCCAGTTTTAATAGGAGCGTTCTTACGACGTGGTCGTAGAATTATCAGTATTACTTATGATCTTTATATTTTATTTTATTTAAATTTAATATGATACCCGAAGGGCATTATTATGATCATATTTATACTCTCATTGTGTGGTTTAATATTGTTAATAAGAATATTACATGAAGGTCTAAACACAGGAGGCCTATCCAACGAGATAGTCTTTGAAGGTTGTGCTAAAAGGCAAAATTTCCTATTTATTGGTATGGGATTGAGTAGTCGAGACCTAGCTTTAGTCATTATTTTAAGTTTAACGAGAGTGAATCTTTATCATAAAATCGGTTTAGCTATACCTAAATATACCAATCAATATAACATATTTAGAGACCAATATAATGTAAGAAAGGTAAATGAATGCATATCTTTCAAAACCACAAACATGGTCAATACCGATACAGAAGAGGACTTAACAATAATGCAAGATACTTATAATTTTAAGTATCTTAAGGATAATTCTATCAAACACGGGAACTTCGGACAGAATAATTTATTGAATTTTATTTTGAACATAATAAAAATACTTTGAGGTAACTTAAAGGATACTATATTTTATTTGAATGAATATATTTATTTAATTTTTAATAAGTATATTGTCATTGACCTATTATATATCTTTAAATATATTTCTATAAAAAATTTTAAAAATTATAATAGCATTCACGGGGGCAAGATAATCAAAAAAGCAAATGCCTTAGGTAATGCTAAGGATACTGATAATCATATAAATAAAATGAGAAATCAGCCAAGGAAAGTTCTAATTGGAGAAAAGCAGAATTTGATATTCCTAAATAAGGTCTATCTAACTCAATTGCGTTATTATACTACAATCAAGGAGGAATCTAAGCAAAGAAATGCTGAAATTAAGAGATTATTAAAAGATAATAACGGATTATTAATCTGACCTAATAATAAAATATTAGGACTTATACATGAAGAGGTTTTTAATAAACAAAGAAAGTTAGTTAGAATAGCTGAAAATTATGGTGTAAATAGTGAAAAAGTTTATAAAGAACAATTAGTGTTAAGTGAATCCTTATTTTTCAGAATAGTTGCTATAGATAAATTATTTAAATCTACAGATTCTTTTATCCCTGGTTTAAATCATCAATCTATTAATTTTATTAATGAATATAAGGTTTTGTGTATTTTCTTAGTTGAATTACTTAAAAATATTTTTAAAAATTCAGATACTATACCTAAATTTAATAGTAAAATATGTAATTTAAATATGCCTATTTTAAAAGATAGAGCTTTACAACATTTAATTAATTTAATTTTAGAACCTTTAGTTGAAATGTCAGGAGAGCAACATAGTTATGGTTTTAGACCTAACAGATCTTATAAAAATGCTGTAGCTTATTTAAAAACTCAGTTGATTAATTTAGATATTGATATAATTAATAAAATTTCTAATAATGAATTAAATATATGAATTTTAGATATTAAAAACTTATTTTATAGATTTGATAATAATTGGTTATTAAATAACTTGTATATACATCCTAAAATAAAAAGTTTATTAAAAAGTAGTATTTTGAATAATCCTCATATATTATATCCTACATTTGTTAATTTTACTTTAAATGGTTTAGAAAAAGCAGTGATGGATTCTATTTTATCTCTAAAAGATACAAATATAGCATCAGGATTAACATATGTTAGATATGGAGATAATATTGTAGTTTTAGTAAATTCATATTATTTAATGGTAACATATATAATACCAGCTATAAAAAATTTCATATTACTTAGAGGTTTATCTATGAATACAAATTTATTTAGATTAAAAGATAAGGGAGCACAACTTGAATTTTTAGGTTATACTTATAAATATCAAAATAAATTAAGATATGATAAACAAATATATTATAATATAGTTTTATATCCTAATAAGGATAAAGTATTAAAATTTCTAGAAAAGATAAGGAGAATTTTTAAAGCGTCTCAAAATCTTGATTCGTATAATTTAATAGGTAAACTTAATCCTGTAATAAGAGATTGAACTAACTATTATAATTTAGGTAATTCTTATTATTATAGAAAATTAGTTAGAAATGCCCTTTATCATATGATTTGAAAATGAGCTCATTTAAAACATAAAAGATGAGGTAAGAAATTAATCGCTTCAACTTATTTTTTAACTATAAAAAACACAGTTATTCATAATAGAAAAATTGAATATACTAAAATTAATAATATTAAATGAGTATTTAATGGTATAGCAAAAGGAGATACAATAAAAACCAGGTATTTAGTTGATCCAGTTATTCATTCACAATTATTATCATCTAAAGAATTTATTATACCAGAAAATTTAATTAATATCCATGGATATCATCCTGATTATTTAAAAATAATAGAATTTAACAAAAAATTATTATTAAAAAATAAGTAAATAAAATAAACATATTTCCTTAACATTAAAAATTTCACAAATAAATATATCATAATAAGTAAGCCTGAAATATATATTTTAGTTATTTGGGTGAGCCGTATACGAGGTGACTTGTACGTACGGTTCTTTTGGGGGAGTTTACTGTGAGGTAAATTTCCATCCATAGTGGTAATTTCTTTTTACCTATTTTAATAGGTGCTGTAGATATGGCATTTGGTGCGGACACGCGCCGTATATTGGTTGATACTATTTGTTTTAAGGTAAAACTTTTAAGCACTCGTGAAGTCTTTAAAAACTATTCAAGGTTGCTGTATGTTGACCAGCGTAACCATATATATTTCGGTATAAAAGGTATAACTTTAACTGTAACTGGTTTAGTTATGTCCCACCTATTGGAATACGAATGTCCAATAGGAAACAATTGGGTAACCACTGTATTAGATATTAACTATATATCTTGTAGTATATTGATGATTAGTATCACTTTCATCATAAATACCGCTGCGGAGTACGTTGTCGTGAATAGAAAAAATATTCGGTATAATCGTTTAAGATATACCTATAAGGGAGTCAATATACGGTCAGTTGTCTTCCTACAATTTATACCCTTATTTACTTTGATGGGTATTATCCTATCTGTAACAGAGTATAAAAGTTACCTAAATTTAGTAGCATATATAGTAATTTATTTTTATGCTAACCTTTTAATTGAAAGTAACAGTGGGAACGAGAGTATTAGTACTACTCTGAATGTTAGACATAGCAGTTTGATCAGACGAAATTTAAATCAGAAGATATCTTGTAGACACTATCATAAATTAAGAATTGAAAAAGGGGACTATACCATTGAAGAGGAACAGAGATTATCTCAAAGTGAACTGGAAAAAGTGAATACCTGTCTGGATAAACTTGGTCAGGTTAGTAGAGAGATGGAACTCGCCATGGTTCCCAAAATTAAAAAAGCTATAAAGAAAAACATCTGACCAATAGGTCCGGAAAACTATGAAGATCTAGTATCCGATAGAGATGTAGAAACCTATATAAATTATAGGAAATTATTAGTAAGTATATATGTATCTGCCAGATTCAATATGAATTTTAAATCCCAGGTTAGTTTCAGGGATAAAGAAGGAAAATTTTCCGCATTTGAGTTACTAAGTCCTATAAGACCTAGTAATAGAAACTTTTACGATGGACATGATAATATAGTAAATCGGGATAGATTACTGAACAACCAAGAATTATGGAAGGAATGTATGACCGTGGTTGAAGAGAATATAGATTCGCTAATATTCAAGCTATATGCAGTTATGAAAATTCGTAGAAGCCATGGTATGAAAACTCCAGGTATTGATGGAACCGCCTTCCTCCCAGTACCAGAATTAAAAAATACTCGTGAGGACGCAATGAAAGCATTGGAACCCTCAATAGAGAGACTTGAACGTGAAATAAAAATAACCAAAAGTCATACGGACCAAGCTATTCACAGGAAAGTAAAGCAAGGTACTCCTTTGAATCAAAGAGAATGTAAAAAACTGTGATATAACACAAAGGTAGGTGCTTTGAAGTTAGAAGAAATTAAGGCAGAGTTGGCTAAAATTAAATTAGACCCGGTAGAATATATTAAGGGTATAACAAAAAAAGCAAAAAAAAACAATGATAAATTAAGTTGGGAGTTACTTCATTCACTTAAAAATACCGCATTAGCCAGATACGTATCTAAACCAATTCTGAGGGTTTTTATTAAAAAAAATGGTAAGCTTAGACCATTAGGTATTCCAACTATGGAAGACAGAACATGTCAGATGCTGTTTAGCATAGCAATGGAAAGCTACCTAGAGGTATTAGGGGACAGATGCTCATATGGGTTCAAACCTGGACGGAATAGTCATCAACTAATATTCTCTGTAGCCAACCACTTAAAATGGGAGAGACCTTCTGGACAAAATAAATTAGGGGTTCGTAGAAAAACTTATAACTTGGCAAAAACAGGTTATGAACTACCAAAGGTTAATTCAAACGCCAAGATATTTACTAACCCATGATACGTATTAGACGCGGATATAAAAGGGTGTTTTGATAATATAAGTCATAATTGGTTAATGGAGAATACGCCCATACCTGGTAAATATAAACATATTCTTTGAAATATGTTGAAAACGGAGATCCAAATTAGGACTAAGGATATTACTCCTGAAATTGCAGAGGAGTTAGGAATAAAGCAGACTCCTAATCAGCAAAAGGTTGAATACATAACCATAACCAAAAGGGAGATGAACAATAGGGGAATACCTCAAGGAGGAATTATATCCCCGTTGTTAATTAATTGAACACTTGATGGACTTTCTGAAATAGTAAAGGACACTGCAAGAAGAGTACAATCAAAAGGATACAAATCTTATTATAATTGGAATATGTTTAGGTCTAAGATAAACACATTTATGAAAGACAACAAGGAGGGTATCATACCCAACAAACAGTACAATGATATGAAGAAAAATTCAATTGTACACCTAGAGAGAAGTACCCATCTTTACAGATATGCTGATGATTTTATAGTTTTGACTAAATCAAAAATAGCATTAGAGAGTATTCGTAATGCCATTGAGGTATTTCTATCTAATAGAGGTTTAAGTTTGTCTCCGGATAAAACAAGAGAAATCAAGTGAAATATGGGACAGAAACTGAACTTCCTTGGCTGGACTTTCCACCTTATGGTACCAAATAAGGAAAACTGATTATTCAGAACAGATCCTAAATTTAGAGGAAACAGAAGAGATTTAATAGGTCTAACGATCTACCCTTCTAAGGAAAGTATAAACGCTCTAATGGGTAATTTAAAGGAAGCAACAAGTATGCGATACACCCATCTTAATGATTTTGAAATGATACAGAAATTAAATTGAATATTATCGGGATGGGCCAACTACTTCTCACCAGGAGGTAGACTTGGTGTATTAGCAAGAAAAATAGAATGAACTACTTTTAAATATCTTAAAAGATGGATTTATAAGAAATACCAAAGGGCTTTCCTTATTAACTACGCTAGAATATTCGGTCATGGATTAAACACAGTTAAAAATGAACCGGGAAAAATCATATTTAAAAAGTATCCAAGTGTGAGAAAAATGTCCATAAAGGATTTTACTAAAGGTAAAGAAATTGAATTGGTTTCTGTCCGTAAAATAATGGTACCACACACCTTCATCGATCTAAAAGCAGTTAATGAGTTAAAAAATAACAGTTTTAATGTCTACGCAAAACCCTATATTGAAAGATCCTTACAGATTGGGGAAATTAGGAATGATGTTAAAAGTAAATTATTCAATATTCAGGCTGGTACTTGTCCGGTTTGTAACAAGGAACTAATAGATTGAAATGTATTAGGACTTATTGAGTCCAGATACAATAATAATTATGTATGTAATACACTAGGACTATTTAGTAACGAGTTATCCAAAGATTTCCAATCTGGAACTTATGACAACCTACAATTTAATAATAGTATCGTTGAAGAGTTGAATCCTGGAGATGTGGGATTAGACATAAATATCTTAAAAGATGTTAGTAAAAGTCTGATAAAGCGGAACAATATTGATTGAACACAGGATATCCAGTTAGATTATTTTATTCCATTGCACTTCATTAATAAATTAAACGAGAATAGGGAGTTTGTAGATTTAAATAATCTTATAAACTTAAACCTTGTGCACAAGAAATGCCATACCCTAAAGTCCAAGTGAGATATGTTAATGCTAGTAATAGGAAGAAGTATAGTGAAAGCTATGACGGACAAATTACCTGATAAATATGAAGTAAATAAAGTAGAATCATACTACATTGAATTATACAAGATAAAGTACCTTATAGAAATGTTTTTCCCTAAAGAGCTATGAAAGAGTACAAAACCCATATTAGGAAATACTCCTAATAGTATTGAGTGAGAAGTTATGTGAGGGAAATTGAGTATAATTAAAATTATTTTCTCAAAAAGTGATAATGTAGCAAATACAGTAACAAATCATTTTACATTAAATTATGAAGAAAATAAGTGTATAATACTAGAGAAACTACACAAAAAGGCGTCAAATGATATAAAATATATTGAATCTAAGAATGGTATGATACATGAAAAGATAAATAAAGGGAAAGAAATATTTACTAATAAAGCCATAATTAAGGATATCATGAAAATAAAGAAAAGATATCAAAATAAAATTTAATACGACTACAGTATTAAATATAACTAACATTCAAAGAGCTCAATGCATTTAATAGATGCTCGTTGAGATCTGTGTCGGGGCTTTATATATATATAATAATATGTGTATAATTCGTCTATGACAAGCAAGATTAAATAATATTAGTTTTTGATGTTTACCACCTGCATTAGTTTGTATTATTGCATCAGTTTTAATTGAGCAAGGTGCGGGGACAGGATGAACGGTATTAAAAAAGCCGTATTTAATATCATTCGATGCATGAAAAACCTTATTTAAATTTATTAATATAAAAAAAATAATTAGTAATTTTAAATGATTTATAAAATACTCGTATATATACCCCGCAGCAAAGCTGCGGGAGATAATTTCCCACACCTCCCGCTGAATCAAGATTCAGCGGGTGGATTTGTTCGGATTTATATCCTTTTTATGTAAGAATACAGTAATAATTTTTATAATAGGTTTATATGCCTGCATATTTAATTATATGCATCAGAGACTACACATGATAATTAATCAAATTTTATGTTTATTATCTCTAATAATTATTAAATTATTTAAAAACTCATCTATATCTCCAATAAATATTATAAAAGAAAATCCACCGCTACATGATAATGTAGCGGAAGGTTATAATTTATTTAAAGATAAATTTGATACAAAAAGATCTATAAATTTTTATCAATGATTAGTTGGTTTTACTGATGCTGATGGTTCATTTAATATATATTTTAATAAAAAAAAACCTATAACAAGTTTTACATTTAAAATATCTCAAAGTTATTATAATGAACAAATATTATATAAAATTAAAAAAAATTTAGGTGTTGGTGTTATTATTAAAGATAAAACAATGGTTTATTTTAAAATTAATAAAATAGATAATTTAAGGAATATTATTATACCTATTTTTGATAAATATCCATTATTAACATCAAAATATTATAATTATGAAATATTTAGAGAATCAGTTTTAATATATTCTAGAGATGATATATCAGTAATTGAAAAAACAAATAGAATAAAAAAATTAATAGAAAATAAAAAAGATATACCTTTAAATTATATATCACAAGCTTGAAAATTAGATAATATAAAAAATATAATAGGTGATTTTAATTTTTTTAATTTAAAAGAGTTAAATACATTAAATAATTATCAATTAAAAAATCATATAAAATCAATAGTATCTAAAAGTTGATTGACAGGATTTATAGAAGCTGAAGGTAATTTTTATTTAGTTTCTAAATCTAATAATCAAATTATACATGCTTTTAGTATTAGTCAAAAAATAGATCCTATTATTCTTTTAAGTATAAAACTTATATTTAAAATAAAATCATCTATTTATAAAAATAATTCTTATATATTAGATACAACTAATTCAAGAAGTTTAAATAATATAATTAATTATTTTACTATTAAAGATAATACTGTTATATTTCTTGGTATTAAAAATTTAGAATTTACAATTTGAAAAAGATCTTTTATTAAATATAAAAATAATTATATAAAATTAGAAAAAATAAGTGATTTAATAAATAAATTAAAAAATAAACATAAAATTTATTAATAAAGCATAGTCCGAACAATATAGTTAATATATTGAAATAATGATAGTATAAATTAAAATTTATATGAGATTATAAACAAAATTGTTATCCACCCTTATCATCAATTAATGCACATTCAGGTCCATCAGTAGATTTAGCGTACGGGTTACCGCATATTATCTTATCACTTTGTACTAATCTTAGAGTATTGGTGATCAGGTCAGTAAAAACTGGGTTTAAATCTTTTTGAAGTTATAGTCTGTTGACTCTCTATACCTACATAAGCTCTTATGGTTTATATATTAGCGGAATATTGAACTCTAAGAACAAGAGTTTCAAATTTATTAAAAGGGACGAAGGACATAAGAGCAAAAGGTACAAGCTATTAAATAGCACATATAATTTATATTATATGAAACGGGATAATATTGCAAGGAACCACTCTCTATATAATAATTATTATTTTTATAATTTTATTATTAGGATAATTAATTCCTTTAGGGGATTATTTATTCGTAGTGATCGATATTTATCATTCACTCAGAGAATAGATATTGTGAAATTTAGACAATCTAATTTATTAATGTCTAATATAAACAATATGTCAAACACAAAACTTATAGGAGATCAATTTCTATATCAAAGACGTTCATATACTACTAATCAAGAAGAAGCCATTAAAAGATTAGAAGAAATGAAAAGAGACTTAGGTTTGATAATAACTCCTATATTAAAGGAAAATGTAGTAGCTTACAAAAAGGATCCAACTACAATCTGAATCCTTGATGAAAGTAACAATAAGGCTAAAATTGTAAATAGAGGTATAAATCTTTATATCAATATTTCTACTTTTCTTATTTCTATAAAAACTGCTAAAAAATTTACAAGATATTTAAATATAGATATTAAACTTAATGAAATTATACAATTAATGAATTTAAATGATAGTGTATCAGTTTTAAATAATAAAAGTTATAATCTTATAATTTCAGAGGAAGATAAATTAATAGAAAATACAATTAATTCAGTTAATGATAAATTAAAAGAATTAATAAATGTTAATTTTAAATCCGATAATTATGTTATTTATAAAACATCTAGATTTTCAAATGTTATTAGAGAATCTCTTAAAAATAATAATCTATGAAAAGATATATTACTTGATGCTAAATATAATTTAGAAGATATTATTTTCAAAGTATGAGCTGTACAATTAATTTCAAAATCAGATAGAGCTAAAACTCCTGGAATAGATGGTATAAGTTTTAAGAAAAGTACCATATTATATGATTTAAATAATATTAAGTTAGCTAGATTATCATTAGAATATAGATATAATAAATATAAAAGAATAGTATCATTATCAAAAGGTAAAAATGATCAAGTTATTAATCGTAAGGGTATAGATAATTTGAGTAAACGTGAGAATTTACGTAGATTTTTGAAAACTAATGATGGTAAATCATATATTATATATATAAAAGATATAATGAAACAAATTAAAAGAGATCCTGTAGGTTTTGCTAATAATGAATATTATTATATTAATAAACATAATAATGAACTTAAATTCAAATTATGTAATTATATAAAGAATAATAGTCTTAAATCTTATAAATCAAAAGGTATCTTAAGAGTTTTTATATCTCAATATAATAATAAATTAACATCTTTAGATATTCCTTCTATTTTTGATAGAACTTTACATATTTTATTAAAATTAATTATGGAACCATATATGGAGCCTTTAGGTGATGAATTCTCTTTTGGTTTTAGACCTGGTAGAAATACACATCAAGTTACTTCATATATACATAACCGTTTACAATATAATAATTCTCGTAAGGAACTATCTTATAAAGAGGGTATTTATCTAGAATCTCAGTATATTATTAATACAGATATCAATAATTGCTTAGATAACATATGTCATAAATGACTTTTAGATAATGTTCCTATGCCTATTGGATATGAATATTTATTATTAAGTATATTAAAAACTAATATCTATGAAGAAGAAGATAATATCTTTAAAAATTATATGATAGATAATAAAAGTAATTATAAATTAATAGTCAATAGCAAAGATAATAATTTAGGTATACTACAAGGTGGTATTATTTCTCCACTTCTTATAAATTGAACATTAGATGGGTTACAACATTTTATTAAATTAAAAGTAGAAAACAATAAATATAGAGCTAATAATATTAGTAATGAAGGATATAATACATCTTGATTTATTAGATATGGTGATAAATTTTTAATAGGAGTTAAGACAGAGAGAATGGCTAATCTAATATATATAAGTTTAACTGAATATCTTATTATACGTGGTTTAAATATTAGAGAAGAAAAATCTAAAATTATACCTTGAAAAGTAGGAAATAAAGTAGAATTTTTAGGTTGAACTCATCATATAATATATCCTAAAGAGATTAATTGATTAAGATCAAGTAATAATGGAGGTAAATTAATTGATTGAATAGGAACATATACCTATCCTTCAGCTGATTCAACTGCTAGATTTAGATCAACTATCAAATATTTAACTTCTATTAAATTCACTAATTTAGAAGTATACCAAGTTTTCAAAAATGTTAATGACTTAATTAGAGGATGATCTGATTATTTTTCTCCTGCTCCTAACCAACTTCATCTTAGACGTCATCTTGATATTTATATTTGAAGAAGAATTCGTAAATTTATTTTAAATAAATATGGACATAATGCACATAATTATTTTATTAAATATTTTACAATAGAAGTAGATAAAAATACATCAAATTCATTTTATCATAAATTAACTGGTACTTATAGAATGTGACTTAAAAGTCCTACTATTTATAATGAAAATATTAGTAGAATAACTAATAGAAAATCCTATATAAATATTCTTAATCTAACCTCTTTGAATATACCAAGTTTGTGAAGTGTTATAGAACCTAAAAAAGAACTATTTCTTAATTCAATTTACTTTAATTCTATAGAAGCTATATTGAGTGGTGAAACATATAGTAAATTATTTATTAAACAAAAGTTTAATTGTACTTGCTGTAATTTACCCTTGATTAAATTAGATAATAATAAAGATTTTAATGACATTATCAATTCATTCTATTCTGATAGATCTATTAATACTTTAGATAGTAAATTTATAGATAATTTATTTGATGATACTCTTATTTATCATATTATTCCTAAAATATTAGCTGGTAAATCTCTTACTCTTATTAATATACTTAATAATAATATTAATTTACAATTAATACATAAACATTGTCATATTCAAAAAACTTATATTGATCGTTTATTTTATCATGAATATATAAAGGTTAGGAATATTTATTTACCTAAAAAATTATCAACATATTCAGAAACTGATATGAATAAAGCTACATTTAAAATAATTATACATCTTTATGAAGCTAAACTATTAAATAAATTTGGTGATAAAAAGTTAATAAAAGAAATAGTTAATATATCAAAGAATTATCTTAAAAATTTTAAGTAGTAATTTATAGTTATAAATACTAAATAATATTAGTATATAAGCATAAATCTAAAATAGAAAATGCGAATGTTTGGCAAAGAGCTGTATGCGTCGAGAGGCGCAAGTACAGATCTGTTACGGGGCTTGTTCCTTAAGTTTTGTTTAAATTAAACAAATATATATAAGAGAACAATCGTCTATGTAAATAATTTTTGCATTACACTTAACTAGTATATCTAGTTTATTAGGAGCTATAAACTTTATAGTAACATTTTTAAATATGCGTACTATAGGATTACATATGGTAAATGCTCCATTATTCGTTTGAGCTAGTGCGCCGTCTAGGGTATACTTTGTTTTATATTACTTAGTGGGTAATATTATATATTTTTGAGAGATTTTTATTAATCTATATATATCCCTTATAACTGCCTATAAGAAACCTAATAAGAACTTATATGGTATAGCAGGTTATAAATGTAGTAGAACAAGAGGTACATGACTCTTAAGAGCTACTGCTAGGGAAGTTGATCATGTTGAAGTTAATAAATTTGATACTTATCAAGGAGATAAAACGAGCTTATTAGTATTTCATGTTATATTAAAACTAATATATCTTAAAGCTATATACGATATTGCTCAAGAATATAGTTCTCAAAATAAGATACCTTTATTGAAATTACAATACCATAATAGGGATAAGCAAACAGCTAAAATCAACAACACTATAAAAGGACAAAGTATACAAATTCGGGAAATAAACGTAAATGATATTTTTATATCAAACGTATTCGGAAGTGTTGTAGTAGGGAGTAATAATAGAAATATTATGAATAAATTTAATACATTTTACCCAAAGAACACTAGTGTTAACTTGAATTTGGTCAGAATGTATAGTTCAAATAATTTTGATAGTTCTTATATTAATATAACTAATCCTAATCATTTAACTGCCATTCTTATGAGCAAAATCAAATCTTATAAATTTAATGAAGATAAATATCATAAATTAAATAATATTATGAATAATCCTTATTTCTGAATTGGTGCTTATAATTCTATTAAAAATAATCATAATTTTATTCCTTATGATACTTTTAATAATTTAAATTATTTTATACATATTTCTAATGATATAATTTCTGGTAAATATAAACCTATAAGACATATTGAAATTAAAGCAAATGATGATTTATATAGAGACAAAATTATACAAACTGGTTTAGCTTGTATTTTAGAAGCTATTTGAAAATCTGAATTCTTAAATTATTCTCATGAATTTATACCTAATAGATTATCAGTATTAAAAGATATATGACTTACTGGTTCAAATTATAAATGAGTTATACAAGGTGAAATTACAAAATATATAGATAATATACCACATGATAAATTAATAGAAATAATAAAGTTAAAAATAGGAGATCCTAATTTTATAAGTACTTTATATAAATTAATAAGAGTAGGTATAAAATTAGAAGATAATACTATAAAAAATAATAAAGTAGGAATACCAAAAGATAGTCTATTAAGACCAATATTATGTAATATAATTTTAAATGAATTAGATAAATATATAATTAAAGAAGTATATTTATTATATAATATAGGTAAAATTAGGAAAATGAAACAGGATTATAAAAGAATAAAATATATAAGATATGGTAATGATTTTTTAATTTTAATTATAGGTAGTTATAAAGATTGTCAAAATATAAAAATCTTAGTTAAAACTTTTTTTAAAGATAAATTTAATTTAATTATTAATGATGATAATATTTTAATATCTAATCTAAGAAAACAATTTAACTTTCTAGGTGCTAATATTAGAAAATTAAAACGTATCAAGTATATTAGAGTTAATAAATATAATAAAAAAAAAGTATTGTATAATACATTAATAGTTAATGCACCAATACCTAAAATATTGAATTCTTTTGTAGAAGCAGGTATTCTAAAAAGAAAAAAAGATGGTAGTTTTTTACCTTGAAGTATAGGTAATTTAACTGTAAAAACTCATAATGAGATATTACAATATTATAACTCTAAAATTTATTCTTTAATTAATAATTATAGTTTTGCTACTAATTTTAGTAGATTAACTACTTTAATATGATATATACAAGCATCATGTGCTTTAACATTAAGTCGTAAATATAAATTTCATTCTATGGCTAAGTCATTTAAACTATTTGGTAAAAATTTAACTGATCCACTTACTCATAAATATTTAAAATTACCTAAAACTGTTAAAGATAAATTAAATATCTCCAATTTAGATAGATAAAATCTAAATTTTAGCTTATAAACTTTCTAAAATTAGTAAATCATGTACTTTTAAATAAGTAAAATTAATAAGGTTAAAGAAATATAAAATAAGATGTTAACATGGAGAGCCGTATGATGGGAAACTATCACGTACGGTTCGGAGAGCAGTTCTAAGAAGAGTAAATTTTACTTGTATACGGCTGACTCTACTATTCTTTACAGCTATATTATTATTATTATCATTACCTGTATTAACAGCTGGAGTTACGTTACTTCTTATGGATAGAAACTTTAATACAGGTTTCTACGAAGTAGCTGCAGGAGGTGATCCAGTACTTTACCAACATTTATTTTATAAATTAAATGATATAACCATTTCGTATGGGTTAACAATGAGATATATTTATGTGATAATTTTTATATCCCTTGCCCGCAGCATGCTGCGGGCTATATATATATTCTTATTTTTAATTATTCCCACGTCAATACAAAAAATCTACATTTTTTTTTTGGGATGATTCCCGATGGGCATTATTTATTTTTATTATTTACTCGAGTTATCTTTTTCCTTTCTGAGTTATACCTTATTTAATTGATATAATAAAAATATCAGATTAAAAATTAATTATTATACAACTAAAATATTATCAAATATAAATTTAGATAAAAATATAAGTGAAGAATCTATTGAAAATATAACAGAAGAACGTATAATATATGAAAAAATAAGAAAATTAATAAATTTACCTAAATTAGATAATAATTTTATAGATTGATTAATAGGTTTTTCAGAAGGAAATGACTCTTTTGTAGTTAATCTTAAAAATGATGTATCATTTATTATAACTCAAAATACTAATTATAAATATATATTAGAAGATATACAAAAAACATTAGGTTTTGGTAAAATTATAAAACAAGATACAAATACTTATAGATTTATAGTACAAAATAATATGGAATGTTATTTTTTATGTTTATTATTTAATAATAATATTGTCTTACCAACTAATTTAATATTATTTAATAAATGATTAAATATAATTAATAATAAATTTAATAAAGGTAAATTAACTATAAATTTAAATAGCCCGCAACATAAAAATGTTGCGGGTGCAGATAAAATATATCAAGATATAATTAATTTAATAAATATAATAAAAATAAATAAAGAATCTAAAATATTAAAATTAAATAATGCTTGATTATCTGGTTTTACTGATGCTAAAGGTTCATTTTATTGTAATATAAAATTACAGGAAAATAATATTAAAAATATATATAGATATAAAATATGTTTTGATATAAATCAAAAATGAGAAAATAATAAATCAGTATTAGATAGATTAGCTTATTTATTAAAAGTAGGTCATATTTATAAACATAAAATACCTAATATTTGATATTTAAGAGTAACAGGAGTTAATAATTGTAATAAATTAATTTGATATTTTGATAAATTCCCTTTAAAAAGTTATAAATTAAATACTTATATTTTATGAAAAGAAATTATATTTTGAATTTTATCTAAAGGACATTTAAATTTAAATAAAAATATAACTAATTATTATATTTCTATAATTAAAAATTTAAGGAGATAAAAATATATATATTTCATTGTATATCCTTGTGTTAAGGTGAAAATTTTCATTAAAGAATTGAAATAATAAAGGAGGTATAAATTAGTTATAATTAATAGGCCACTATTTATAAAATACCTCATAGAGGCTATAAGTTGTGAGTTATATAAAAAGACTAAATAATTAATAAAGCAAATGTTATTATGTATAAACATAAGATTAAAGATTTAGCTCTTATAGCGATTAATCAATAAGACTTTATTAATAAAATGAAATTTTCATTATTTATATCTAGTAATAGTTAAATTTATATTTATGTAACTCTAATAAGAAAATAAATAATAAGTATATAACTTTATAGGTTATAATTAATATATAAATAATATATCTTATATTTAACTAATTTATTCTGAGAGGAATAATATATTTATATAAATCTTATAAAGATCAATATATAAGTATTGCGATACGAGTGAAAACGGTTAAGAGTTTATAATTATCTTAAGACCGTCGGTAGTATTCCTTCGGGGTACTTGCCGGCCTACGGCCGGCTAGTATTAGATATCGCTACAGACTGCCTCACTTGTGGGTATCTGAAATGATGCTTAATGTACAGTCGATAAAAATTATATATATCTTCCTTTAATTTTTTAGGAAGACTATATCATCAAAAGGATTCTTTGGTCAATGATGGCCTATTAATGTTTATTTAACATTTTGTATTTCGCTATATGCAAAAATTTATGATAATCCTATTTTTTTAGGTTTATATATTTAATTACTATAATTTTCATAAATATAAGACTTATTAATTTAGCCTATATAGTAAAAATATTAAATATATCTTATTTAAGTTTAAATAATTATTTGCAGATAACCAAATTAAGATTTAAATCTTTCTTAGTAGGAATCTCAGAGACTATATGCGAAACATCTATAAATATATTAATTAAATATAAATTTTATCAATGATTAGTTGGATGGTTGCTTATATATAGATTAGATAATAACGAGATATGATTAATAGAATTAATTAAATTATATTATGTTTGTTATAATTTAGATATTAATTATAGTTGATTCAATATCTATATAAAATTTATATCCTCAATTATCTATTAGTCTAAGTAATAAATTATTTGTTGATCTTGAACATTTTTAAAATGTATTTAATGGTAATATCTATTATGATAAAAGTTCTAATGGTTATTATAAATGAACAATTTATAGTAAAAATGATATATTATATTTTTATAATTATATTAAAAATAATCCATTATATACTTTAAAATTTAATAGATTTAAATTAATAAATCTATACTATAAATTAAAACTATTAAAAGCATATAAAGATCCATCTAATAAACCTTGATATATATTTATAAATTTTTTTAATATCTGAAATATTTAAGAGATAAGTAAATATATCTTTTATTTAATTATCTTTCTATGAAAGAAATAGATGAAGACATAGTCCACATTATAAAATTATATTTTTTATAAATGCATCCAGAGGTATATGTATGCCTCATAATATTGCTATATGCTGAAAATATTAAAAATATCTATACTCAATATAGAAATGTTCAATATAATATGTATAAAGAACAAATAGGATATATTTTATATAAATACATATGATTAAAAATAAAACCCTATATAGGGACACATATTGTAAAAATGTTATATAAAGTAATAAATCAGCAAGGAATTATTTTATTATCTCTAAATAATAAATTAAAATCTTCAGAGACTATAAGCAATAATATTAAAAATAAAGAGATAATTAAATCTATAAATGAAATAAAAAATACAATAAGACCAATAAATAATAAGAAGATATCAGAACATGTACCAATAAAAAATAAACCAAAGAATAAAGAAGAATTAGGACATTATTTAGCAGGATTAATAGATGGGAATAGTTATTTTGATAATAAAAATAATTTAATAATAAATTTAAAAGATATATCATCTGCTTATTGATTAAAAAAACAAATAGGTTATGGTAAAGTAAAATATAATGATAATAATGTTATATTAATAATATCTAAAACAAATGGTTTATTATATATATTAGAATTAATTAATAATAAATTAAAAACATTTAATAAATATACTCAAATTAAAAACAAATTAATGCCCTTCGGGTATCATCCCCGCGTCGCGGGGATAATTAATAATCCTAAACAAGAATGTGGTTATTTATTTTTAAGTAAATATACTTCTTTTAATTATGATAATAATTTTACTAATTTAAATCTTAAATTTAATAATCATTGATTTTGTGGTTTTATTGATTCTATTGGTTTCTTTTCTATTGATATTAATAAATTATTTAAAGATATTAATCATGATTTTTCTCTTGATTTTTCTTTAAAATTAAATTTAGTTCATTCTGATTATTTTATATTATATTTATTATACTTATTTATTAATAATCAGGAAGATATAGAAGGTAATTATCATACCGATAAATCTTTCTCAACACCCGCAGAATCAAGATACAGCGGGTGGAATAATATATTTAGCCGGCAACTAGTTGCCGGCGGAGATAAAAATATAACTCTCCATTTCTCTTCTTATCAAAATTTTAATTTTATAATTAATTATTTAAATATTTATCCTTTAGTTAGTTCTAAATATTTAACTTATATATTAATAAGAAAAATATTTATACTTAAACAAAATAAATATAAATTAAGTATAGAAGATATTAATAAAATAAAAAAAATATCTTTAAATTTAACTAAATTAAATAAATAATAGTTAAATCTTTTATAATTAGAGATATTTTTAATATAAGAAATAGTCCAATAAAAAGATACATAATTATAATACCAGGATTTGGAATAATATCACATATTGTATCTACATATAGTAAAAAACCTATCTTTGGAGAAATAGGAATGCTATATGCTATGGGATCTATAGGTTTATTAGGTTTCTTAGTTTGAAGTCAATTTATGGCTTTCCTTAGGCGTGAGTTTAAGGTAATAAACACCACTATAAGCTGGGAAGGATGATATTTATTTAATACTTTTTATAGTTCAAAATTAAATAAAAATGCCCAATCAGCAGGAAACTTTCTATCAAATGATATTTTATCTTTAAATAATAATTTAAAAGATACTAAAAAAGGATCCTCAGAGACTATACGTGGTGATACTTATGATTTATTTTATATTTTTTATAAATTAATACATTTAAAAACTATAAAAATTAATAAAAATTGATTAGATTGATTTATAGGTTTTACTGAAGGTGATGGAGCTATTTTATTTCATAATAAATCTTGTAAATTTGTTATTACTCAAAAAGATGTTTCTATTCTTCAACATATACAAAAAACATTAAATTTTGGTTATGTAAAATATTATTACTATAAAAATGATAAACTTAAATATGGTCGTTATATTGTAAAAGATATAAAAAATATATTTTTATTATATTTAATATTTAATGGTAATATTATAATAAATAATAGAATTAAACAATTAAAAAAATGATATGAAATACTAAATTCTAATGATAAAATTACTAATTTAATTAACCCTGTACCTATTATTATAGAAAAAAATAATAAAGTTACATTAGATAATGCTTGATTATCTGGTTTTACTGATGCAAAAGGTAGTTTTTCTGTTAAAGTATTTAAATTATGTAATATAACATATATTAAAACATTTTTTATTTTAGACCAAAAATCTGAAAAAGATATATTAAATAAAATAAGTATATTATTATATGGTAAAAAATTAGCTAAATTAAGAAAAACTCTTAATTATAGAATAGAAATATCTTGTAATCATATTCAAAGAAGTAAAATTATTACTAATTATTTTAATAAATTTAATTTAAAAACTAGTAAATATAAATCTTTTAATTTTTTTATTAATATATTAGATATTTCACAAAGTAAACAACCTTTAGATATAAATAATATTACATTAGTTAATAAATTAAAAAAAAATATGATTAAATATATTATCGAAAATAATCCTATAGGACATTCGTCAAAATCATAAGTATAAGATATAGTCCAAAAGTATAACATGTATGCAATTATTAATTAAAAAATTTAATAAACATGCTTTTAATATCTCTAACAATTTTTAAGGTAGAGATTTATAATCGCCCGCAGCTTGCTGCGGGCGTAGAAAGAATAATATACTTAGCATCATATGTATGTAGTAGGATTAGATATAGATACAAGAGCTTACTTTACATCTGCTACGTGCGCCATCTCATTGTTAAACTTAATGTGTATAAAATTCTTTAAAATAAGAAATAAATTACACCTTCAAATATTTTCCATTTATAAAAATTTTTTATATAAAATTATGTTCTATAATAAGATTTTAGATTCTAAAATAACATTTATTAATAACCCACAACAAGGAGATAAATGTAAAGAATTAATTATTCCTACATGAATATCTAATAATCTGAATAATAAAATTTTATCTTTTAAATTAAAAAAAGGTATAATAACTGTTAATGAAAGAAAATCTTTAATTATAAATAATTATCATAGAAGTATGATAATCGGTATATTAATATCAGATGGTTGATTAAATTTACATAAAATATGAAATCCTTCATTAGGACTTAAACAATCTACAAAAAATTTTAAGTATATTTGATGAGTATTTTGTGAATTATCTTTTTTAACTTCTAATATACCTTATTTAACATGTAATTTAAAAAAGGGTAAAAAAATTTATTCTATTTTATTTAATACACGTAAATTAAAATCATTAAATGAAATTAAAGAAATATTTTATTATAAAGATAGTAATAGAAAATCTATAAAATATGAATTATTAGATTATATAGATTATGTTGTTTTAGCTCATTGAATTATGGGTAATGGATCTAGACGTAATAAAGGATTAACTTTATGTACAGATAAATTTAATTTAAAAGAAAATATATTAATATCTAATATTTTATATATAAAATTTGGATTAATAACAACAATACAAAAAAATAAAGATAAATATAGAATATATATAAATGAAAAAGAATTAAATAAAATTAAACATAAAATATCACCTTATTTTATAGATACATTTTTATATAAATTAAATATTAAAAATATACCTTTACGTAAAAAGTAAAAGATATTCATAAAAGTATAATTTTTATATTTTGAAGTAAAGCATTAGACTTAGATACTTAAAGTAATTTAAGATTGAACACAGCATGTCTAAAAAAGGGAATTTATTTAATTTCATCCCTGAGCTAAGATTTATATGGTATAAATTTACTCATATTTAAAACTTATTATCATCAATAACTTTATAAGATAATACGAATAGGGTATATTTACCCACATTTCTTATTTATACTCTCTTCTGCCCGCAGCATGCTGCGGGCTAATTGTATATTTTATTCTTTTATATATTAGACCTTATATTAATTTTTAATTGATGTATGATTGTAGCAGATCATATATTGGAAAATACAATTTTTATGAGTAAAATACCTAAGTAAATAGATATTTAGGTTTAAGAAGAATTTGGGATTGACTATATATCGAAAGTATATAGTTAACGGAAAACTCGTAGTAATTATAATAATAAGTAAGTTATATAACGAACAGATATTTGTACTAAAATATATGTTAATTTTATATTTCTATTATTTAGATTTTATTTAACATTAAATTTTACATGTACTTTATATCTTTTTATTAAACATAATGAAGGGGTTTAGTTATATATATTTATATATATAATGGAGAGCTGTATGCTATGAAAGTAGCACGTACAGTTCGGGAAAGGTTTTTTAATTAAGCTTAATCTTTATATCTTTATTTGAGATATATTTATTAAGAGGATTAATCTTCTATTTCACAATGGTAATTGCAGTTCCTACAGGTATTAAAATATGGGCGTCCGTTCGAGTGTATATGAAATTGCTGAAATATTCAGACAATCACATTGAACAGATTGAAAGCTATAGTACTTACCCTATAATCGTGAGAGAAGGGGGACAAAAGCCTGTACTAAAAAGGGAGATGAAGTCATATGTAGTAAATATCTTTTGATATTTGACTAAGATACTCCTCGAAGCTAGCGGTTATGGATGGAATAAGTTGAATTACTGAAGTCAGAGTTGTTTTGGGAAAAATACTTCCTTATCCTGAGAACTACACTTACAGGATTATATTTGTTGCTTGGCGGTGAAGATTTACGCTAAAGTTTGTTCAATTAAAATAACAAATACATTACTTATCGTATTAAGGACAGACAACAAAATGAAATCCATTCATAACATAGTAGTATGTGTTATCAAATTACTACGCGTCATATATGCTACCGGAGAAGTCTCAATGAGGACTATTGTCCTTATGAGATGGCAGAGGTTTCGTAGTAATCGGGATATTTATAATATCAAGATGAAGGGAACTAAACACTTAACTTGCATTCATACTTCTATTAATCAAGTTAGGTCATACTCAACGAGAAACAAACTTAAAAACTCTGTAATTGTACAATTACAGGAAGAATATTCCGAGGAGTTTGATCGTTTAGTTAAACATTGAAAGATTTGTAAATCTAATCCTAATCGTATATTTAAAGACCTTAAAGGATTTTTAAAGTTAGATGTTTTATGATTTGCGGCATATTTAAAATTTATGAACAATCGTGGATCCAAGACAGTAGAACCAGATATTTTATCAGATAATTCACTTACCCGTAAAGGGATACTTGAGGTTAAGGAATACGTTTTAACCAACAAATATCATTGAGCTGGTACAAGCATAAATGACAGACTAGTACAGGAAGTCATTAAAATGATTATAGAACCTATCTTTGAATTCACATTCTCTAATCTCTCTTTTGGGTTTAGACCCAATAGAAGTTGTCATAATGCTCTTAAGTATATCAATATACATATGAAAGAATGTGTATGATATATTGAAGGTGATATCAAAAGCTATTTTGATTCAATTAATCACAATATATTAATGAACTTAATTGAATCTCGTATAAAAGATCCTATCATACTTAAATTGATACGAACTGGTCTTAAAGCCAAAGTTTTTGAAAACAAAACTGAGTTTACTCCTGAGGTGGGTTCTCCACAAGGGGGAATTCTTAGTCCTTTGTTATTTAATATATATCTAGATAAGTTTGATAACTTTATGGAGCAATTATGTCTTAAATATCAAGGATCAGTTAAGCCAAATAGTCGTCATAAATCTCCAGAATATAATGCTCTTATGAGATCAGGTAGAAAGAAAGAGGTTTATAGTAGACAGATAAGTCGAAATAATTTCTTTCAAGCTGAGTATAGATCTGTTAAATATATCAGATATGGGGATGAATTCCTTATAGGGATTTGTGGTAGTCGTAAACTAGCAATTGAGATTAAGGGAATTATTAAGGATTTCCTTATTAATGAACTTACTTTGAGTGAAGAAAAGACTAATATTACACATATTAGTAAAGGTATTCCTTTCCTAGGCTATATTATTGGTCGTAACACTTACGTCATTAAGCAACATTATGTAAATAAATTAGTCAATCGGAGAATAACTATCCCTACTATGTATGTTAATATGAAAAAGGTTATTACTTGTCTTGCTGAACTGGGATTCTGTGATAAAGGAGGTAACCCTATACCTAATTTCAGATTTCTTAGATTACCTCAATCCGAGAGTAACAAGAAAATTAATATGATATTACGTGGTTTGTGTAACTTATGATCTATAGCCAACGACCGTAAACAAGCGGTTGCATACGTCTCATATATACTCAGATATTCAATTGCCAAAGTATATGCAGCTAAATTTAGACTTCCAACTGTTGCGGCAGTTTTTAAATCAGGAGATAATGATATTCATCGTCCTCTTGGTGTGAAAATTAAATCTGCAGTAGGTGTAGTGGATAATGCAAATGCTAAAATTCCTGGTATATTATATGATAGATACTATAAGATACCCAAACGAGCAGGTAGTAAATTATTAAATACCTGAAAACCTGAGTATTTAAAAGTTCTAGAAAGTAATAATACTGAAGACTTACTTCGCATTATAAACGAATCTAAATCTAGTAATCCTTTAAGTTCTTTAAACTGATATTTACAGAAATCACTATGACATCAAGGTGCTCCTTGTGATATATGTGGGTCGTTTGAAGATGTACAAATGCATCATATTAGAGCTCTTAAGGATATGAAACCCTTTAAGAGTAAACTTGCCGAATACATACGGTCAATTGAATCACCTCAAATAGTATTATGTCGTAAACATCATCTAGAAATACATAAAGGTTAATAAAACAAATCACCAATGAAATCACGTTAGAGTTGGAGAGCCCGGTGATGGGTAACTATCTCGCCGGGTTCGGAGAGCGCTTTGGGCTTTATAGATGGGAGTATTTCATTTAAGAGTACTATCTATAAAGTTTCAATTCTACTCTATTTAGTTGAATAAAAAATTATCCTTTAGCAAGATAAATAAAAATATGTTGTTCGACAAAATTTTATTTTTTATTACTATAAAATATTATTTTTAACAGTATCCTTTATTAAATTATAAATCAGGTATTAATATTATAGAATTTTATATAAGAAAATTAAGTCTTTATGATATATTTCCTAAATCTAATAGAAATTATTTTAAACCAAATAATTAATATAAAGAATTAGTTATTTATGGTACAAATTTAAAAAGCACAATATTAAATTTATAATAATTGGTATTTTATTAGGTGATAGTTATATTAAAACTAATTTTAATAATAAAAAAAGAACAAATAATACTGCCCGCAGCATGCTGCGGGCTATACTTATAATAATATATTTTCAATAAATTTATCATTATATTTATATAATAAAATAAGTCATTATTGTATTTCATCTATATATATGATTTAATTATATTCCCGAAGGGCATTATGATAGTTTAGCACATATGATAATGTGTAATGATTATTTAAGTAATAATAAAGGTTTAATTCTTTTAATTAATGTATTTAATATTTAATGAAATATAGATTCTACTTTACATAAAAATAGAAATTTATATACTATATATATTAGAACTAAATCTATGTATAAAATATATAAAAATATATCTCTCTTTATAATACCTTATATGTTAAAATATTAACTTTACAATCTAATAAACCCCAAATAGATAAAAGTAAAACTATATAAGGGGGAATATGAAGGTATTAGAATTAATAAAGGATACTATGATGTGATATTTTATATTTTTATTTGATAAAATATAATGGGCAAATTCGGGGGAAAACCTATATTTAGAATATTAATAAGTATAGGTCAATCGCCGAGCTAAATCATATGTGAGAAATCCTTATGTAAAAGTGTAGAGATTAGACGCTCATTTAAAACCTAAGTTATAAATATAATAATAAATAAACTAATGTATTTATAATATGGTTTTTTAAGGTATAATCCAATTGCCAGTAATGGTATTAGAGCAAACCTCTAACTATAATAATCATTTTTATATAAGATATTTTTTTTTTAGGAATGATATTATAGATTTGTTTAACTAGCTAGTTATAAATTAATTTATCCATAACTTAATTCGTTTATTATGGTTATAATATATAACAGAATCTGAAATGATTAAGGTTAAATATGAGCTACAATCTATGGAGGAGAAGTAAGATTAGCTGTACCTATGTTATTTGCATTAGGTTTCTTATTCTTATTTACTGTGGGGGGATTAACAGGAGTTATGTTGTCGAACGCATCAATAGATGTAGCATTCCATGATAAACATTTAAATATAAATTCTCATAAAATAACATGAGAGAATAAATGTTCAGAAACAGATTATATAGCCCGCAGCTTGCTGCAGGCTAATAACTATAACAAAAATAAAAATAAAATAATAGAGGATTATATAAATAATGAAAAAAAAAAAGATTTAGATATATTAGAATTAAAAGATAATAAATTTTTAAATATAAATGATTCTAATTTTAAGAATAAAAAAATAGGACTTTTTGACTATAATAATTTAACAAAAAATTATCTAATTAGTTTTTGAGTAGGTTTATTCGATGGAGATGGTAGTATTCAAATTAACCATTGAAGAAAAAAAAATCTACAATATAGATTAATTATTAAATTAAAAAAAAATAATAGTAATATAGATATGTTAACATTATTAAAAGGAGTAATTGGAGGTAATGTTAAAACAACTGAAGATTTTGTATTATGAGTTGAAAATGATAAAAAAAAAATAATAGAAATAATTAAAATTTTTAATAAATTTCCTTTATTAACGGCTCATAAAAGATGTCAATTAGATTTTTTACATTATTGTTTAAAAAATAATGATGTAAATCATTATTTAATTATTAGAGATTATAAATATAGTAATATGTTTAAACATACTAAAAATATAAATACATTATTAAATAATTATAAAATTAATAATGATTATACTCATTTTAATGGTTGATTAACTGGTTTTATTGAAGCTGAAGGTTCTTTTAGTATAAGAAAAAATACAAATAAATCTTTTTCTATAAGTCAAAATAATGAAATATATTTAATTAATTTTATAAAAAATTTTTTTAATGGTGAAAATAATTTACGTGTTCTTAAAAAGGAAACATTTTATTTAGTTTCTTTAAAAAATCTTGAAATAGATAGCCCGCAGCTTGCTGCGGGCGAAGATATAAATCAATATTCAGATCTCGATATAGATCTAGATAAAGATAAAGTATTTAATATTTTTTATATTTGAGAAATATATAATAAAAAAGTTATTAACAATATAAATAATCATTGCTTAAAATATCCTTTATTAGGTTTTAAGAAAGATTTATTTGTTAAATTTCTTTAGCGCCGGCAACTAGTAGCCGGCGGAGATAAAGATTATATTTCTTAAAAGAATTTATATATATATGGTTTAATTTATTTCCTACCGAGGAAATATCCCCCTATAAGAGGAAAAATTAATTAAATATATAGCCCGCAGCTTGCTGCGGGCGAAGATATAAGATAAAGCATAAAGAATATTTATCTTTTTTTCCCATTTAAATGGGTAGTATCTTATATTTATTTCCTTATATATATTACTCTATTAATATTTATTATGTAATAATGATAATCGCCTACTACGCAGTGGGTTATTATAGTTCCGTTAGAATAATTAAATAAGTGTCATGTTGTCATATCACTATAAAATATATATCGCCAAAGGCGTAATTTATATATTTTGGTAATTTATTATTTTTACCCGCAGTATTACTCCGGGAATTAAACATTAGGGTAATTAATTGCTTATAGCTTTGCTATGAGTTTATAATAATATATTGCTAACGGTAAAATCTTTACTACATCTATTGATGAACATCTTTTTATCAACCCTCTCATAAAAGGGGTTATGATATAAGATAATTAAAAATTAAAAATTCGCTCTTTATAATTGCGAAAAAAAACATTAATTATAATACCCTATTATTTAAATGAACCGTTTTTATGGTTAAGGTATATATACATATATATACTTTTTTTAATTAAATATAATTATCCCCCCCTTTTAGGGGGGGATGATTCCTTTCTGGCATTATCCCCGCGGAGCGGGGATGATTCCCTTCGGGAATTATGTTTTTATATGGTAAATAAGTTCTTATCCCTATATGTATAAAGTAAAATATTTTATAGTTTACTTATATAACTAGGTTAAGTTTATTATTTATTAAAGACAATACCGTGGAAACTATACCTATTAATACCGGGCTTATTTTTATTTATTTTACTACAACTTTACTGTAGTTTAAGATAATTAAAGATTTGTTATAATTATCCCGCGCTGCGGGTTAATCAACCCCCCGAAGGGGGGGTTTAATTATATATAGGATCCGTAGAGACTATACGTGATAATCAAAGATTTAATTAAGTTTAAACAAGATAAGATATAGTCCGATCCTTTAGGTAACTAAAGATATTTAAATATCCACCATTGGTGTTTTAAAATTAAGCTAAATAATCTATTGTGTAATGCTTTAGAAGAGGTAGTTTATTTTAAAATATTTAAATTAATATCCGACTTATTACGTCGTGGGACATTTTCACTATGTATTATCTATGGGAGCTTTATTCAGTTTAGTAGGAGGTTACTACTATTGAGGTCCTTCTATGTTTGGATTACAATATAATAAAGTTTGAGCAGAAATACACTTCTGATTATTATTCATCTCAGTAAATATCATTTTCTTACCTATGCATTTCTTAGGTCATAATTTAGGCCTAAGTAAAACTTCACTATATGCTGGAAATTCCTAAAACTATATTTACTATAATTATCCTCTTACATTTTAAGGTTTATTTAATTTTATATTTATAGTAATAATAATATAGATATTACAATGGACAATCAGCAGGTAACTAATAAAATATATTAGAATCCTCAGAGACTATAAGTGAAGAATAATTTATCAAATAAGTTAAATTATTAAGATATAGTCCTAATTATCCCGCGTAGCGGGATGATATACCCCCTTCGGGGGGTTCATTATATATATATATAATATATATATAATTTTATGTAAATTAAAAATCCACCCGCTTTATCATTTTTTTTTAGATGGTGTGATTATAGTATAATTAATTATATTCTATATAACTATATATAATGTAATTTGAAATAGGTTATTTTACTGATAAACAGCAAATATTTCTTAAATACAAGAAGATTAAATTTTATTCGGTAAATATATCTCTACCCGCAACATGTTCATGTTGCGGGTTATTTTAATAATATATATTAAAGTGAGATTTATATTCTTTATCTCCACTAAATTATATATATTTTCATATAAATGATAACCTATAATTTATAATATTTAAAATTTATTAGATAAATTATATATAAGATACTTATAATAATATTTATAAATTAATCTCTTTATAAATTTCATTTGTATATTATACATTTAATTTTAATTTTATATTTGATGATATGTTATTTTATAAGTATATTTTAACTTATCAATTTAAAAATTATATAGGTATATATATATTATATAATAAAATCCACCCGCTGAATCAAGATTCAGCATACAAAAATGTACATCTACATTTTTGTATAGGTGGTAATTATAAATTTTATGTTGGTAGCTGTGTTAATATCCATAAAATATTAAGTTATTATTTACCTAGTAATTTAGATAATTCTAGATATATATCTAAAGTTATAAAAAAATATGGTCAATCTAATTTTATAATATTCTTAACTCAATTACATTCTCCAGTAAAATTAAATTAAAATACTATTACATATATTAGATTAATTTAACTAGAATAATTAGATATATTAAATCCAGTATATAATATATTAAAAACTATTGAATATATTAAATATAGCGGATAAAAAATTAAATGATTTGTATAATAAACCTAAATCAACTGAATTTACATATCATATGTATAAAGATAAAAGGGGACCATTAAATCCTATGTATGGTAAACCTTAAATAAACAAATATGATAAAAATACAATAAAATTAATTAAAATTATGAGATATAAATAAAAATACATAATCGCCCGCTGCATGCATATAAAAAAATGTACCTAAATGAACACATTCATTTTTTTTAATCATTTTTTTATCGGGGCTAAGGAAATATGCTTTATCAAATAAACTATATAAAGTAAAAATCGATAGTTATATAGATTTACATAAAAATAAATAAGCTAAATGGTATGCCACGTCGTATACCTTTATATCCTGATGCATTTACAGGATGAAATTATGTAAGTAGTATAGGTTCAGCTATATCAATTATTTCAGTATTAGTAGGTTTAAAAAGTGTCCAAATTCAATTAGAAAATGGTCAAAATGAAGATCTTGAAATACAAGTTACTCCAGATTTCTTAGAATCTAATTTAACTAGAAATACTAGAGATTCAGATATAGAATTAATATTAACAAGACCTGCAGAGTATCACACATTTAGTGAATTACCTGTATTAATCGCTCCAGTTAAATAAATATTTATCTCAAAATTATTTATTAATATATATTCATTTATATACTTAACAATTTATATATATTTTTTATATCTATAATTCAATATATTTTAAAGATAATCTTAATGCCCTTCGGGTATCAGATAATGCCCTTCGGGTATCAGGATAATGCCCTTCGGGTATCATCCCCGCTAAGCGGGGATAATTAAAATATTAAAAAAAGAATATATATAATAAGGTTTAAATTTAAGTAAAAAAGCTTAGTTGAAGTATATTTATCAAAGGTATGATTATATTATTATTATGCAATTAGTATTAGCAGCAAAATACATAGGAGCAGGTATTTCTACATTAGCTTTAGGAGGTTCATCAATAGCTATCGCTTTAGTTTTCGTAGCGTTAATTAACGGTACATCACGTAACCCTTCATTACGTGCTACATTATTCCCTCAAGCAATTTTAGGATTTGCTTTAGCAGAAGCTTGTGGATTATTTGCTTTAATGATCGCTTTCTTATTATTATACGCAGTTTAATTAAATATATTTTTTATTTATATAAATTTATTAATCATATAATTTATATGA